AATATAAATAAGCTATTCTTTAAATTTTTTGACCTTTTGGCACTTTTTTTGATTTGATTTTTGTTAAAAACAAAAAAAAACAATTGTTTGTTTTTTGAATTTAGTTAAAAAAACAAAATTGTTTGTTTTTTGAATTTAGAATTTAGATTCAAAAAAACAAAAAAAAAATATTTTTGTTCGAATTCGGAATAGAGGCGACTCGAACACCTAAGGGTCTCCCCGAACAATTAGCAATCATTCTATCTTACCAATGAAAACTATTCCTTACATTTGATAAAAGTCTAATTTTTTAATATATTTCTTTTAAAAAATGTAAGAGACATTTAAACTTTTGTTAGATAAAAAAAAAATAATTAATTGTTTTTAATGTTAAGTTAAAATAAACTACACTAAAAAAATTTTATTTAAATATAATTAATTTTTAATTTTTAATTTTTAATTTTTAATTTTCAATTTTTGTAAAAAAAACAAAATTTTTGTTTTTTATTATTAGTATTTATCAGACTTGAACTGACACTTGCTACGTGAAGAGCAGCTGTACTGCCATTATACGAAAAGACCTTTGCAACCCTATGACTCTATTTTGCCCTCCAGCACAATAAGTTAATGTGCAAACCTTTACAATAAATAACACTATTAGTTATTTAAAGAAGTTTTGTACTTCTTATATTAAATTAACTAAAGTTTTTATTATTTATTTTTTATTCACAAAAAAAAAACAAAAAAAAATTTTTTTTATCTTTTTCTATTTTAAAGCTAGTATAAATTATATCAGCAGAACTTTAATTTAAATGATATTTTGTTATCTTCTAAAAAAAAAATTAAAGCTAAACTGAACCCAATAAATATAAAATTTTACATATTGTAATACTACTTCCATTTAATACAATATTAATTAATCTAAATAAATATAAAACATTATTCCGAGTCATACCTAAAAAAGATAACGATCAAGCTTAAAACTTATATCTGGTTTTATTAAGTTAGATCTTGTCTTAATATCTTTTGTGTTTTTATTTATTTAAAAATACAATGTTTCACTTTAAAGTTTGTATTATCAGAGACCTTTTGCAATAAAAATTAAAGCACAAAAAGAAGAAATCAAATCAATACTTACAAGTAAAACTTCTAATATTGGATCATACATTAATGATTCTGATATTAGACTTTGTATCACGGATTTCAATTCTTGTTTAATTTTAAATTTTTGTTTAATTTTAAATTTTCAAAAAAAAAATAGAAACTATTAATTGTGCAACTGATTCACTTTTGACTTTGTTTATTTTGAAATTGAACTATTGATTTTGTTTATTTTTAAATTGAACTATTAATTTACAAAACAAGAAACAATGTTGGTTACTTGAACTTGAACTTTATAGAACTTTATAAGTTTTTTTTTTTATAAAAAAAAAAAAAGATTTTTTTTATTTTTTGTGTTTGTGTGTTTAAATTTAGTCTTATTAAACAGCAAAAATTTTTTATAAAAAATTATTTTTACCGTTTACTTTTTAAAAACAGTATACAGTAAAAACTATTTAATTCACTTTAGATTTTAAAAACAAAAATTTGTTTAAGATATTTTAACTCTTAAGAAAATCAAATACAAAAACAAATTAAATTAAGCAAAAGTTAGTAAAATTATAAATAAAATGCCTATAAATTTTAATAAAAATTTTATACTTTTGTTTAGATCGCTAGTTAGCTTTTTTATAAATAAGCCAAAAAGCTATAGTTTTTTTTTGAAAGATTCCTTTAAAAATCTTAAAGTTAAAATTAAAAATTTAATGATAAAATGAAAATCGCAATTGCAATCATTTGATTATAAATTTGTGTGAATATCTTAACAAAAAGTCTTGTGATTAATTAGTAATGCTAAACTTAATGCTTTTCAGCAGCTTTCATTTGCATCCTATCTAAGAAATGTTCTATTTCTTATCTTATTGATTATGTTAAATTTATTGAGAATTTTTAATTTATCCTTTCGGATAAAAAATAAACATCTAAAATTTTAACACAATCGTTAGTATCTGGGGGATAGATTCTTGCTTGATATACTTTCAGCACTTATCTACCTTGTTTGTGGCTACCCAACTGTGCCAAATTATATATATGTAATTATATTTTATAGGTAATTATAACATATAATGTTTATATGCTTCAATCTATTAAACATAAACTAATTCCACACTATAATAAATATAATAGTTTTTTTTTTTAAACATATAAATAAAAATTTTTTTACACAAAATATATAAAAAAAAAACTAACCCTAAACTCTTTATCAGCTTAGTACCAAACCAAAATTAACAAAGAACCTTATTTTTGGTTTTTATATTTAAATTAATTTCAACAATTGGTACACTATGGAAACATAACCTATTGATCCTTTCGTACTAGAAGGTCTCCCCCCTTTTACTAATTTTCCTCTCAGAAGATAGGGACCATACTGACTCACGTCGTATTAACAATTCTGTTAACGTAATGACTCTTTATTCATTACTTCAGCAATTCACATCGCTGTTCAGACTATGTCATCATTAATAATAAGCACTGTTTTGCTTATCTGTAATGCCGGATATTCGTGTCAGGTTTATTGTTAGTGATACTCACCTGTTAGTCGTTGAACCTTCAAGATTATTCAAATTTAAATAAAATTTGTTCACTCAATCAAGCTTGGCTGCAAATTAACTTAAGAAGTTTTTCTTGCAATTTATCCGGTTATCTTTTTATTTCTAATTACTTAAATTTTATCCTATAAATAAAGGTTATAAATAAACTTAAGAATAAAAAATAAAAAGGGGCTTAAACATAAGTTAATTAAATTAATTAACAAGATTTTAAAAAGAGATTTATCAAACAAAAATAGAATAAGTTTAAAAACCTATTCTATATAACATACTAGGTTCAAAATGAGGAGACACTATTTCTCTTAATAAAGAGAATTGTTTAGAACCTATTGTTATAATCCATTGATCTTTACGATCATGTAAAACACCTGCATAAATACCTAATTTAGTGTTAATAGCATTAGCTAATCTTTCTACGTCCTCTTTGATGTAGCTATTTGTATAATTTCTGACCCTTTTTCTGGTTCTATCAAAATTACCGTCAGTCATTATCAAATAAGCTAATACTACTGGATTTAATAAATCAGAAATGTTTTTAGGTATAATTTTAACATATTTACCCTTTTCAGTATTGTATTCATAAAACATGTAAAAATATTGATTAAACACAGGTAAAGAAATTGTTTTTAATCTATAATTAATATAAATTTTATCTTTCCCTTTAATTTGAATAGTTTTAACTGGTGTATTTAAAAATTCTTTAAATAATTCCCCAATACTTTCAGCAAATTGTTTATAATTAGATCCAAAACTCATTTCAAATCTACTATTACTTGTTATTGAAGGCCGATAAATAGAGCCATCACCTAACATAATACCAATTAAAGCAAAATGAAGGTTTTCAGGTAATGTTTTTAAATTTTTTCTTTCAGTATTTGTCATATTTTTTGCTTGTATCAACATTATTAATAATAGTGTTTAACACGATCTTTCATTTTCAATAATCCGACCGCTAAAATTACTTATGTTATTATTTCCTCACTTTTTTATATAAAAAGGATTGTTAAAGGAAATAAATAAACCCAATTCACGTACCCTTTTAATGGGCGAACAGCCCAACCCTTCCAAGCTTTTTCCCCCGGAGGATAGGATGAATCGACATCGCTATTTTAATTAATCTAATCTTTTCAGATTAGTTTAGATCATATCTTCACCCAGTATTTAGAATACTTTAAATATTAGACCTGGCTGTTGGCGTGTGATCGTTGAAGGATTTAATTTTAATTGCGTCTAATACTTTATAGCTTAAAATAAACTTCCTTGCTGATTGTCCAATCTTTAACATTGTTACTAATAACCTTAGCTCGGCTTGCTTGCTAAAGAAGTAGTAATTAAAGCTTAAGGAGGTTCCAGCATACAGCCAAATTCTGATTTAATATTACTATCAAATGTCCCCGATATCTAAACTATCACTTACACTATCTGATTCTGAATCTAATTGATTAATGTCTTCACGTGGAACAACTTCATTTATTTTATACAACATAGAATCGTGAAAATGTGTTTTTAACTCAGGTTTTAACAATTCTAAAGAGTTTTTATTTATGTAAATTTTTTCATAATAGTTACCGGTTGAACCTTTTTTTTATTATGAATAGAAGTAGTCATTGCAAATTTGTTTTCTAAAGCTTGTCGAAGTAAACTTACTTCTTCTGATTTAAAACTATCTGTACATAATGTTACACCTCCTTTTTTTACTGCTTGACCATCGTCCATAATCCAAAAAGCTAAACTTCTAAGAGTTAGATAGTCAGCAATATTAACAGGTATAGTTTTTTTATTATCTTTATCTAAAAACATAAAACATAAAACATGTCCGCAAAAGGTTTTAGTTCTTCTAAGGACTTAGTTCTAAAATATAAAGATTGATTTGTAATATTATATCTAGAATCTTATCTAGAGTAACTTCTAGGTTCCTCTAAAGTTAAATCTTCTTGATTAAGGATGTTATAAATATGATTTAAGTAGTCGCTTTTCTTAGATGATTGTTCAAATGTAAGAAAAGCTCTATTTAAACCAGTTCTACCTAAGTGGGCGGCACCTAAAATAGTTCCTATTAGCATTTCTTTAAGTAAAATTTTCATAATAAAAATAAAATTTAAATGAATACTCTACTTAATAAGATAGAGCTATCTCTAAGTTTATTTAGCCTGGTTAGGTTAAACACTTAAGAACAAATTTTTAGTAGCTTAGACTATAGCAATTGAACAAAATGAGATATTTCTGTGATGTACGTGTAAAACGTACATTGTGTTAATGTTTTTTTGAATTTTAAGGTGCCAATCAGCCGGGACAATGTGTACTCTCGCCGGCTATCAGCCTGTTCAAATATGTTATCGTAAAGGCTTTTTATCCTTTACATCCAATTTTTACAAAATGGTTCAGACTATTTCTTTATCTGTTTCTTATCAAATTTTTAGTAATTAAATAGTTAAGGTAACTTATATCTCATATCAGATATAATGTGTGGCTCCACTAGTTTTCTAAATTTTAGATAACTAGAAGAATTTATAACAATAATTTTATTCCCTTTATTAGAACGAATATCACAGTCTAAATTAAATTTTTCATTTAACTCTTTAGACATATTTAATACATCATCTTCTGTAAAGCTATGAGTATTTAAAACGATACTTTTGTTTTTGGAATTTTTATTATAATCTAATTTTCCCCCTGCGTCCATAGACCAATAAGCTAAACCTTTACCACTTAAGTTATTTTTTTATTAAAGATTTAGGTACACTTTTTTACCGTTTATTAAAAATAAATCACCTAAAGGATTAAAAGCTTTATGGCTTAAAGTTTGAAAGCCCCAATTTATAATTAAATTGTTTTGGGGGCTTAATCTAGATTTTTTGTGTGGTTGCGACAAAACCCATTCATCAAATAAATTATAAACATGATTTACATAAGATTTATGTTTATTGCCCCATTCAAATTTAATTCTGAAAGTTTTGCCATTGTTTTGAGACTGTAAGCTAGCATCACCTAAAATTAGGCCTATAGATGCTTCACATTGATCTTTAGTTAAACTAGTTAAAGATTTTTTATATTCTATAACTAATCGGCTATTTGGGCTTTTCCCTATTAATAAATTTTTATTTATATTACTCATTTTTTGTTATTTTTAAATTTTTAAAGATAATAATTTTAAACTGTTTAATAGCAATGAATTTTTAGTAAAAAAAAGTAATTACTAATTGATAAGAAATTAGATGCTGGGCACTCGTGGAAAGATTATTGTTAGCAATACTCACTTTCTAGTCGTTGAACGTTCTTATCTATTTATAACTTATTAATAAAAATAAGTTATATTGCTTAAATAAGCTTCGCTGCAAATGTACTTTTTATTATTAAAGTAGTTTCTGCAATTCACCCAGTTTTGTTACCTGATCTTTACAGATCAGGAGGACAACATTTATGTTTCATCCCTAGCGTAACTTTTATCAAATGATCCCCGTCTATTCCATATTATAGCGAGGGGTCACTATGCCCTACTTACGTATCTGGTTGACTTTTAAGTCTTTCAGTTAGGTATGCTTACCGCCATTACACTCTCCACAACCTTTGCACTGGTTGATTGATCTCCATTCGATTTCTAGCTATACCTTTAAGAAAAATTTTTATACATATATGTAAAATATATGTTCGATGGTTTAAAGGTGAAATATGGTAAATAAAGAATAAAATATAAAACAAATAAATATCCACTCTTAGTCTATAATATAAATAAATTTATATTATATTAAGCAACTATTTTACCTCATTTACTTACCCTAAGTAAAAAAATAAAGTAAAAAAATAAGATAATTACTTATTTTATACCATCTAAAAAACCTTTTTAGTCTGCAATATTAATAAGTTAAATAATAATATTGTAAAAATTTTAAGTTTAAAAATCTGTGGATGTACTTTGCTACTTTATTAAAGACGACCGCCCCAGTCAAACTGCCAATTAGTCAATTATCCCTAAAAAGGTAAATACTGACCCAATTCTAATCCGGAGGTTTCCACGCCCTTTTCGGGTTTGCGTCTATCGACATGCCTAATCACTATTGATAAGAATTGTTTTAGATCAGCATGTTAACTAACTACAGTAAAGCTGCATCAATTTTGTTATCGTAATGACTCTTTATTCATTACTTCAGTAACTCACGCTACTGTTCAGACTATATCATCACTAATAATAGTTATGTAAAATTTTATAACTTTAATTATTAATGCCGGATGTTCGTGTCAGGTTTATTGTTAGTGATACTCACCTGTTAGTCGTTGAACCTTCATGAAAATACTTATTATCATTTGACTAAAAACTTTGCTTAAAATTTAAGAGCAAGTCAGAATTCACTTATTCATGCTTGGCTGCTAGTTGACTGCTCGCAGTGTTTCTAGCAATTTATCCGGTTTATATTTATGAAGACCCCTACAACTTCTTCTTTTTATTAATTAAGGGTCTGTTGAGGCTTTGTTAAGTTTTACAACTATAACATCCTCTAAGAACCGTACGTGCGGCTTTCACCGCATACGGCTCAAGCATTATAAAATTTTCTCTACAAAAAAGATAAAATTTTGTTTATAAATTTAATACATATGTTTTAAATATTTGAATTATTATCAATATCACGTTTAGAATTCATGTTGTTTTTAATTTGTATTATTAATTCTAAACCATCTTTAGTTTTATGTAAACCATTGTTTTTCATTTCTACTATTTTTTTCCAATCTAAATAATCTAGATGTTTTCTAGTTAACATTGGATATTGATCTACAAATTTTATGATAGAATCTGTATTTTTATAGAGAAATCTATTAACTAAACGTGATTTCATACAATCAGATAAGTTAATATAATTGTACTTAGGTTTAATATATCCTCCTTGAAAAAATTTTTGAAGAGCTATTAAAATAGCTATCTCATGACTATTTTGACCTATTTCAAGAGAGGAATCAATTTTAACACTGCTAAAATTTTTACTTAAAGTTTCACTAACATAATTATAAAATAAACCTTCACTAGTTATAAAAGTTTGTACCCAATGAGGATGTAAATCATAATTAACGCTATATAATTCTTTGTCCAAAGATTTTAGACCTAATGTAAAATTACAAAAATTATATTTATCTTGAAAAGATCTTTTTGTATTCATTTCTGATATTAAATTAATAATTTTTTGCATTCCATTTACTGTTAAATGTTCTTTATTGTACATGATAAAAGCTATTTTTTTCCAATCCATAAAATTTAATTGTTTTGAAGTTAAACAAGGATATTTTTCGAAATGAGGTATAACTTTATTTAGTATAGAATCTAAAGATTTTACTTGAAACTTTTTAGTTCCAGTTTTTCTGTTATCAATTATAACTGAACCGCATCCAAAAAAATCTTTAAGTTCAAATAAAACCCCCTCTGAATGACTTTTTTGAGTTATTTTAAATTCTAAGTTAAATTTTATATTAGTTGAATGTTTATTTGAATCAAGTTTAGATTTAACTAAAGAATAAGCAAAAGAACCTTCACCATCTGTTAAACCTGTTACTTGCCAAGGATACAATTTTTCATTGTTTCTTGGAATAGTAAAATCTCTTAAATTACTATTATATTTTGAAATGTAGTTTTTATAATTTATTAAGTTTTCCATTTTATATTTAGATTTTTAGTTAGACTTTGGTCTATGATATACTTTTTTTAATAACAATCTAAATTAACAAAAAATTTGCAAAATGTTAAATATTTCTAAAAATAATATTTTTATTAAACAACATTAATATTTATATTTTTAGAAAGCATAAAAAATTTAGGGGCTAAAAATATTAAAAATAAAATTTATAAACATATAACACTAATTCAAAGTCAGCATCTTTTCAGATTAGCTTATCTATTAAGCCTATCCCTATCATTACAATAAGGCTTTTGCTTTTTTGAATTTCCTTTACCCACTAACAGTTATTTATCTTCACAGATAAACCTCCAATATTAATAATTAAATTAATTATTTGTTTAAAATTAATTGAACTTAGTAAAATAATTGGTTGTTATTGGGCTTACCTAGTTTTTATAATAATACTTTATTGATACTCTTAGGTCTCCACTATACATATTATGCACGTTAGATCCATTAAGAAAAACACGGGAACGTTTTCCTACAGTCATAATTATGCTTCAAACATGGATTCACATTACATTGACCTTAAGTATCTAGCTCCTTATTAGAATTAATCAATTAATTTTAAGTTTTCCCACTTTTGATTATTTTTAATAAGACAGGCTTCAACCCTTAAAATTACTCTTAATGGTTGCTGTTTGAGCTCTAATAATGGATTATTAGGTGGGCTTACACCACATTACTATTATAAACTTATCTAGTCGCAATTTTTAAACATCTCAGTTTTCAATTTCTATTTCCCGTCCCACTGAGAGTAACCAGCATCTGCACTGGTATTTCAATTTCACTGAGCAAGTTGTAGAGACAGTGAGACCTTCGTTACATTATTGATACCGGACCTCATTTAACATGGCAAATCAAATTTATCATACAATTAAATAAAAAAAAGTGAATTATATTTATTATGCGATACTTCGAATCCTCCGGATTCTAATTTTCCCATTTTCTATTTAGATTCATACCAGATTTAATTTCAATTATTTGATTGAAAACAGAAGGAGAAGTTAGATGTTTTTTAGTTTTCATTAATTCACAAGCTTTCTTAAAATCTAAAAAATCAAAGTTCTTCATTCCTAGTAAAGGGTACTGATTAAAAAATGGTATTATTATATTATTAATATCAGAAAATTTAGAAATTTGCAGTTGCACACTTTTTTCTCTTTGTTGCACACAAAAACAGTTATTTTTAGCATATTTTGTTTCTTTAGTTGTGTTAGCAGTATTGTATAATTTAAAATAAATAGCAAGACCTTTCAGAACATCTAGCTCTCTAACATGTAAATGTATACTAAATCTGGCTAACAATCCTGCTTTATTGTCTGATTTTCTTAGTATTAATTGAAAAGAACCCTCTCCGCTAGTAAAGCCTGAGACCCAAAAGGGGTCAGGTATACCTTTAAAAAAGTAATCTGGTCTATTCTTAGTTACAATGTTTGGAAAAGCAACTTTTAATTTCTCAGGTAAACCTAAATTAAGATAATGTTTTAGACCTATTATTTCTAATAAACCTGTTTCAGTTAAATGTTCACCCTGCTTAATTATTTCAAAACATTGTTTAAAAATTAAAAAATCAGAGAACTTTTGTGTTATTAAAGGGTACTTATCAAAATGGTTTATAATAATAGGCATTTCTTTAATAGAATCTACTGCATACATTAACGCATTTCCCCCACTTTTGATTATTTTACCTACACCTAAACTTTTTTGTATAGCTTCTAATAATAAAAGATCTTTTTTATGCAAAACTATAGAAAATACAGGTCTAACTCTCCATTTAGTTTTTAATTTAACATTTTCTTGTATTTTTATAGAAAAACAAGATTCAGCGTCACTAAAACCGGAGATGAACCAAGGATTTACTCCATATTTTATATTTAAAGTAGAAAATGTTCTATTATTTAATTGTTTAGAAGGGATTTTGATTGGATAGTTTCTTTCGAAACCCATTAGAGTACACCTTAATTGCAGAAATTTATTTTTAATGCAATAACTACCGTCTACTCGTTGCTCTTTTACAGAGATTTCATTTGGCTGTGGGTATTGAAATTCTGACTTAGATCCGCGATATCCCATTTCAGTTTCCTTCATCTTATGACTTGTTACCTTACAAGGGTGATTAATCCATCCACTTATAGCCTTTCGACTATAGCTTGGTACCATAAGCTTTAGGGAGTCCCCGGAGTTTGATAGTTTTACCCACAATAGTGTTTTCCCAAAACACATAGCAGGCCAATTGATTTCGCTACCTTAGGCTTTGTTATTACAATATTTCTATTGTAATTTGGACTATATCTTCAAATAATATTATTTGCTCGATTATCTAGTCTCTGAGGGCAATTAAATTTATATTTAATAAATGAAAAAAGATAACACAGATAGGGGTTATATTTTATCTATTTGAATTTCTTTCTCATTATTGGTAATTTTGTTAAAGTAAGTTGTTTTATCTTCTATTATTTCAAGTATTTCAGATATTTCTCTTTTTCGATTTTTACCTTTGCCTTTAAGTTTATAAACTAATTTAACCATTTCTATTAAAGAATCTTTATTTTTTTGTTTACCTTCTGAAGATTGTAAAACAATTTCTTTAAATAAAAAATATTCTTCTTTTTTACAACTAAATGGTTGAACAAAAACTTCTAAAAAAGGTATAACATGTTTAATAATTAGCTTATATCCTTTCAAAGTATAAACAAAAATATCTGGAGAACCTGATTTTTCAACAACAGATCCACCATTAAAAAGTTCTTTAAATGAATATAAAATATCTAATCCGTTTTTATGTTGAGTAACATTAAAAACAGGTTGGATGTTTATTCCGTATTTAAAATTTTTATTTATAGAAATAGAAACAGAATTAGAACCTTCTCCTTCAACAAATCCACCTAAAAATTAAAGATACATAGTATTTTTTATATTTCTATTTACCATTTTTATAATAAACTAATATTTTATCCATTGGGATATAGGATATACTTTAAACTATTTTATATTAGTAGTTTTTTCATTAAATAATTAATTTTCCCTGCTGATTGCCCATTTTTATTTTTAAGATTGTAACTATTAATGTTACTAATAGTACTTAAAATTTAAGGGTGTTCCAGCATATCATCGAGTTTAGTGAGGACCCTATAGGCTTTTAATCAAATCCTCATAGTTAAGACCGCTATTAACCAGATTTTCAATCAGTAACAGTTACCTATTACCTCTTTTATATTAATGGCATCGAGCAAATTTCAGAATGTATACTACGATTTTAATCATTGCACATTCTTGTGTTTTTAGTAAACAGTCGAGGCCTCCGATTATGTGCCACCAAATTCAAAAATTTTATCATGGCAGACTTTATTACCTCCCACTCTACTTTTTGAAAAATAAAACCAAAAGCAGAGAAAGATAATTATTAATCTATTGATAACAATAGAAATAATAACCAAGCTGAATAATAAATTGATAAAAATTCAATTCACCATATTTAGGTGTAAAGTATTACTTTACAAGAAAAGATTATTTATCAAAAAATTTTTTATTTGGTTCCTCTTATCGTCAAACTTATGAGGACAACTTGCCGAGTTCCTTTACAACTTTTAGCTCTACGCCTTAGTATTCTCTACTTACGAACCTGTGTCGGTTTAGGGTACGGTAGTTTGTTTATTTAAGTTTAATTGTTACCTTATCACCTAACATAACAATTAACATTAAAACTTAAATTAAGAATATTTACAGTCCATTTATTTAAAAATGTGACCTTTTTAATACATATTTTAATAAAAAAACAAAATTTTTCGTATTAAAATTTATATTGTTAATTCTTCAAAGTGACTTTTTTTCTTGGTCTAATCTTCCATTAAGACAACACTATCACTGCCTCATCAGCCAGAACTTTGGTTCTGTTCCTTAGAGACCCGCATTTAACATAAGTAAGTTTAAACCCTACTTACAACCCTTTCGTATTCGGCGAGAAGTATTAAATCTTCTTTTTACGTTACTCATGTCAGCATTCTCTCTTCAGTTCGTCAATCACAATGAAACACTGTGTATCTTTCGTACCTGAATGTTCTTCTACCTAAATTAGAAAATAAATAAAATAAAACATTATTTATTTTTTAATTAACACTATATCGGTTGATCATTTAAGACCCGTTAAATTTTCAGTGCCACAATCTAAAGAGCTGCTGCGTTGTTACAACGATCGTTAGAAGTAGCGACTCGTTTATGTTACCAATTGGCTCTTTATCCAATTTTCAACAGTTCACACTATTGACCAGACTATGTCTTCATTAAAAATCAAGAATTTTTGTTGTTAAATTTTTAATGTTGGGCATTCGTGAATGGATTATTGTTGACAAATACTCACCATTTAGTCGTTGAACGTTCTTACTTTATTTTTGTTATTTTGTCAAAGTAAGCTTCGCTGCAAGTTATCTTATTTTTGTAAAACTTTAAATAAGATTTTCTTGCAATTAACCCAATTTTCTATAATTAAATAATTATAAATTTAATTTAATTAAGGAGCTAAAATTTAACCCAATCTACTTCTTTTTAAATAAAATAATCAAATAAACCTTTACAGGTAATAAAAATATCAACAAATATTAATAGGGTTAAAAAAATTTTTACTTATTAAACAATTTATTAATATTATACCTTGGAGTATAATTGATTTAATAAATTAATATAATCTGATTTACTTAAGTGACGTCTTTTCCCACTTTTGTTAGAATCATAACACATATCTACTATTTTTAATTTAGTTTTTAAACTTAATGGTCTTTCTTCATTTAAAATGAAACTTATTTTTTTAAATAATTGATAATGATTTGATCTTTCCGAATATAAACAATTTTTATCCATAAACGGAATTATTTCATTTATAATTTGATTAAGTCCATGAACAAAATATTTAGAATAAGTTTTTTTAGTATGCTGAATAGATCCAACTCCGTTAAACCGTTTAGAAATTTCTTTTAATAAGGGAATAGAAGCAGTATCTGCTGTAATACTAAAACCTGGTTTAATATTACCTATTTTAGAAAAAGAAACCCAAAAAGAACCATCACCATCTATTATTCCAGCTAAAACGTCATCTGTTAAAGGTGTTTTAATACTATTTATAGTGTAAGATATTAAAGACATTTTTTCATTTTTAGGCAATCCTAATGCAGAATAAATTCTTTGTAACCTTTCTTCTTTTCTAGTTGTTCCCAGATTCATAGATAAAGCTTTTTTAGTAATTTCTAATTTTCCTTCTATAGTTGTTTGCTTATTTTCTAGCAAATCATAAATAATAGATTTAAGTAAATTAAACGCATGTAATTTATAACAAAATAAAGGATATTTTTCAAAATGAGGAATAATTATTTTTACAAAACTTTCTCTAGAGGTCACAATAAAATTAGCAGTATGATTTTTGTCATTAATTTGTATTCTGCCACACCCAAAATAATATTGTACACTGTCTAAAACTTTTTTAGAATCTAAATCAGCTGTAATAGTAAGATTTGGTATAAAGGTAATATTACCTTTAATTGATATAGAGATTATACAACTAAATGATCCATCACTTTGAGTTAAACCAGTTATGTACCCTGGTGTTAAAGGGTAAAGTTTATTTTTTTGGTTCATTATATTTGTGATATTTGTAGCTATTTTTGATTAATTAAATATATATTTTTGTTTTACTTTGCAAATTTAATGTTTTTTCACTATTTTAACTAAGGTCGGGGTGCTAGCCCTCTTAGTGACGCAAGGGAATAAATCCAAGTCGAACCAACAACTTTCTAGTTAATCAAACATTAAACCAAAAGGAATACAAAGCAAATAAAATTTTGGGAGGGCCTTTCCTTGCTAGGCCCATTCAATTATTTTCATAAATTGTTTAGACTATGTCATAATAGATTTTATAAATTCTATTCTAAGCGTGTAGTCGTTGAGGATCCTACTTTATTATAAATAATATTTGGTTTCCTGCAAATTACCCATTTAAATAAAATGTAAATAAATAAAAATATTTAACAGAATATTACAAATGTTTACTATTTCTGCTTTTTTAATTTATAAAAATAGCCAGCAAAACATTTTTAGGGCTTTCTTGCATATAGCTTAGTTTTTGTGATATGAGCCCAGTAGTCGTTTATCTAGGCTCACTTTACAGCTGCTTACAATTTGGGACATCTTTAATTTCACTTAATAATCATTTGGGACCTTAATAGGTGTTCTCGACTGTTTTCGTCTTGACTACCCAACTTATCATGAGCAGTCTGAATATCCAACATCAATTTATGCACTTCCGAGTTTAAATTCCATTGGTAAGATTTACTAGATCCCCGCAACCTAAACGCATAATATTAAATTTTTATAATTACAAGTTAAAACTGTAAATATAAATAATATTACTTGTTCGGAATTTCCGTGCTGTACCTCCATAAATTTAATTGGTTGTCATACTTACATATGTTTCGAAGAATACCAGCTAGCACTAGATCAGATTGGCATTTCCAATAAAAATTCTATAATTTTCATTATAGTTTAGACTATACCTTCAACTCTCATTTACCTTAGGTATTATATAATTAATATAAAAGCCAACAAAAAAAAAACAAAATGATTGTAAAAAACAATAATATAATTATTGAAATAATTTACTTAGGGTTACAAATATTATTCTAAAAAGATTATTTACAATATATTTTATATTTGTTTAAACTCAAGCTAATAAAAATCAATTAGATGTACTAAATTTAGCTAAATATTCTAATTTAGTTATTTTTCTGTATTTACCTTCTTGATTCATATCCCATGCTAAGTCTACTATTTTTTTTAGATTAATATCTGTTTTGTAACCTTCAGTTTTTATAATTTTAGCAACCACCATTGCAATTTTAAATCGTTCATCTTTAGTTGTATTAAATTCTATATTTTTAAATATAGGATAAATGTTATTTAGAATATCATCTATATTTACAACTTGATAACGAGCTGCAGCTGAAGGTAATTTATAAATTTTACCGCAATTAAAAAAAGTTTTTAATTCGTTTAATAAAGAAATAGAAGACAATTCATGAACAATAGTAAAATTAACATTAATTCTTCTTCTAAAATTATAAAATGTCACATTAAAACTACCATCTCCATCTATTAAACCTCTAACAAATTCTAAAGTTAGTGGAATAAATTGAGATGTTTCATTTAATGGTAAAATTAAAGATTTTAAATGATTTATATTTACAATAGGTAGTGTACCATGTTTAATTCTTAAACAATTTAGTAATGCTTCCTTAGATTCATTTGTTCTAAGAGTAGTTTCTTTATTCATAAAATAAGATAACTCTAATATTTCTAATACACCTTCTACTGTTAAATGTTTTTTATCATACATCATTTTAGATATTAATTTAAATATCTGAAAAGATTGATATTTACTTCCACGTAAAGGAGTTTTATCTAACAAAGGTATTAAAACTTGAATTGTTTCTTCTAGATTTGATACTACTAACGTTACATTCTTTCTATTTATTCGAACATTACCAATAGACAAATATTTTTGTAATTCTTTAAACATATTTAACTCTCTAATCGATTGAGTTAAATTAAAGATAGCTCGAGGTCTAACAGCTATTTTCCCTTCTTTTTGTTTTTCAAAAGAAATTACAAAACTACCATCAGCTTGAGTAAAACCAGCTAACCAATCAGGTGTAAAGTTATAATTTTTAATTCTATTCATTTTTGTTTTATGTGTTTTTAATCCATTGGATCTGATATACTAATGAAGCTTAATAATTTAAAATTAGATATAAAGTTTATTAATTAAAAGCTTAATATTTTATTTTTTTTGATGGGGCTTTTATTTTTTATTGATACCATAGTAAATTGAAACTAAGAGAGTTGCTAGCGTGTTGCCTTCAATTAAAATTTTTTTGAAAGCCTTATTTTTTCAAATAAAGTCGTTACAGGGTATAATTATAGTAAAATTTTATGTAAAAAATTTTAAACATTAAAAAATATTTTTTTTTTCTACATAAAATGATTAATTTGTATTAACTATAAATAATTAATATTAGTTTCTTAAAAATAATTATACTTCCCACGGTATTGCCATGATTCAAGCTGTATGAATTTTAGGTTTCACCGTTATGAGCTAGTTCTTAAAAAGAGATTACTCTCTAATCGGGCAAAATGTTTACCGCTTTCCAGAGCTCATCGGAGAATTCTGCAACATTCACCCGTTCGATCCTTAGTAATCTGGCCCTGGAAAGATCATCTAGCTTCGGGTCTAATAGAAATAACTAACCCACAACTAAAAATTAGAAAATAATAACTTATATTAATAAAAAAAAAATTTTTTTTTTAACATAAAGTATTACTTTATTTTTAAAAAAATTTTTATTAAAAATAAATTGTAAAATAATTATTTACTTTCCTAAATTAGTTTAGTCGCTTTCGCTAAGGCTTTAAACCTTGCTATTCCTATTAACTTGCTGCATTTATACCAAGATTTTCATATTGGATTAGACTATACATTCAACTCAAGCAAAATTTTAGGTTTTAGTTTTTATTTGCATGTAAATTGTAATAAAGTTAATTTATTGTTTATTAATTTAAATAAAAAAAGAAATAACAATAATAAAAATTAATTTAAAAATGGGTTAATTTAATTTAATTTAAATTAAATTTATAATAAAAATGAGTAATTAAATAAGGTTTAACTAATTGTAGTAAATTATCTTTAGAAGAACTAAATATATATACTCTATAACCATTAGTATGTTTAAGTACTCCACAATCTAAGTTAAACTTGTTTTTTAAAATTTGAACTATTTTTAGGTTTTCATCTAAACTGAAAGACTCAGTACAAAAATAAAACCCATTACCTGACTTATAACCGTCATCCATCAACCAATAAGCTAAACCTCTGGCTGTTAACAAAGAATCTAAATTTTCAGGTATTATTTTAACACCTTTCTCATTATATTTTAATAATATAAATTTATTAAAACAAGGTAACCTATAGGTATTAAATTTAATTGAAAAATAAGTGTTTATTTTTATTGGGTCTATTTTAAAAATAAGAGAATACTTTGGGTTTAGATCCACAATATTCTTTAAATAATGAATATAAAAGACTAATATAGTCCTTATTTTTACTAGATTGTTTAAATTGTAATCTTGTATTAGATTTTATACTTACTTTTTCAGCAAATAAAGCACCTAACATTAAACCAACTATTATTTCTTCTAATTCTTTATTTAATTTTAAGTTAAATTTAGAAGATTTTCTATAGTATCGTACAAAGTTTAATCTATTTGTTGTTAAACTTTTAGAGAATAAATTTGTTATTTGCATTTTCATATTTTTTGTTTTTTTTATTTATAAAAATAAAAAAAAACTTTACTAATTAATTCCAATTTTTAATTTAATTATTTATCTTTTTCATTTTAGGTATAAAACTAAAACCATTATTTGGTGGAATTTTTGAGTGCTGACGTGTTACCGATAAATATCAGTCTCTTCTTTCGATTCAGTCGTTACAGGGCTAATAAAAAGGAATCTAATAAAGATTCTAAATAATAAAATAAATATTAATAAGCAATATTATTTATTAATTTATTCCTACGATTTACAGCTTCCCACGGTATTTCCTTAAATTAAATTGTAATTAAATTTAATCCTTAGGGTCCACCGTTAGCATAATTAAATTAATAATTATACCGATCCCTTTAGGATCATGAGTCAGTTTAACAAAGAATTTCACAATTCTCATGGGCAAGCAATTCACCCATTATGCAAAAGGTACGCCGTCGTCGTTTAATTCGACTTCGACTGCTTATAGAGTTACTAATTCAATATCTATTTCATTAATTTGATATTATACTTTTTCAATTGTTCCTTTACAGTACTATTCACTATCGCTAAATTTATAATACTTAGCCTTAGAGGATGGTTCCCCTACATTCCAACAAGTTTTCTCTCATTGTAATTTATAATTGATTTTAAATTTAAATTTAAATTTATTTGGTAAATAAACCTAAATTAAGATAAAAAGTTACAGGACTATAGTTATAACCTTCTTTGGAACATTTACAACCTTTATTAAATTTATAATAGTTATACAACTATTACTAAAGATTAAATTAATAATGATTATACAACCTTTACTAAAATATAATATTAATAATGGATATAACAGTTTATTTCACTTTTTTATCGCTTTTGTTAAAAATCAAAAAGGCTAATCCGATTTCACTCGCCATTACTTTCGGAGTCTCGGTTGATTTCCTTTCCTTTCCTTACTAAAATGATTTACTTCAGGAAGTATTAAATAAAAGGTTTCCCTTAGGATTGCCACTTAATTAACGTAGCATTAGGCTTATGCCTCCTTATTTATAAATTTGCTAATTATCCTTAATAACCCCTTTAAAATACTTTATTATTAAAGAAATAATATTTGATGTTAGTTACTATATTACACATCGATACTTTTAATTGATACATAAATTAAATTTTAAAATAATTATTTATTAATAAAATATTTAAAATTAAATTTTATTTTAAGGGGGGGGTAGCTAAAATTTATTTTTAGTAAATATATTTACTAAAATATAATATGAACAATAGTTTTTAGTTTGAGAATTTAAATTCTATTGTAACTTATCCTATAAAATGTTGTGTTAGATAATTTGAATCACAAAACAAACCAAAAACTTTGTTTGCACATCAGCCCCATGAACTTTGGTTTAAAACTAAAAGTTTATTTTTATAAGAGAAGTGTAAAATTTTTTTATGTAATTAAAATTTTTTTATAATTGGTGTAAAAATTATTAAAAAAATATATTTATTATATATAAGGACACATTTAGTTAAATATAAGTAAATGGTGTATAAATGCTTAATACACCATTAAATTAAATCAAAATGCTAATTAGTGCTAAAAGGTCTTTTCGTATAATGGTAGTACAGCTGCTCTTCACGTAGCAAGTGTCAGTTCAAATCTGATAAAGACTATTAAAATAAAAAACAATTATTGTTTTTTTATGTATAAAAATTTAAATCAAAAAAAGTGCCAAAAGGTCGAATTCGTAAAGAAAAGAATAGCTAATTGTAAACTTTTCAAGGTATAAGTTATAATTAGTTCAAGTCCTACCAATTAAATTGTTCTCTTCGAAAAAAGAGTCTGGCAGGAAACCTTACCTATAACTCTTTAAGTAATTAAAGACGAATCGTAGGTAAGGTAGTTAGGTCCTTATAACAGCGTGAGACCTACAATGTAATAAGTTGTATAATTGAAATTTTATTACAATAATAAGTATGGCCCCACCTTACCATTTTAAGTAAAATTATCTTTAACTTAACTTAAATTAAGTTTTATTTTAACCAAGTCATTTTAAAAACTAACTTAATTGTTAGTTAAATTTTATTTGTTAGTGTTATAAAATAACAATTTACACTAAAATTAAGAAGAGCGGGATGCTCAGGTGTAATTACCTTAACAAATAAAATAGGTTAAATTAATAAGAACAAATTGTAATTTTAATTTTATTATTTAAAAATGAATATATCACAAATGTTAATGATACTAAGATTTTTAAGATTATTATCTGTTAATAAACAAAAAAACACAAAAAAAATTTTTTTTAACTCAAATTAATCTCGTTAGCCTACTTATTATAAAATTAACAGTTCTAATTAAAAAATTATAATAAATTTAACACCTCTGATAAATATTTATACACCTCTTAAAACAAAATCTCAACTATAAGGAGAGAAAAGATTTTTAAATAGAAAATTACTTATTCTCTAAACTCATATCGTAAAAGTATTAAATTTGTTAAAATAACTTTTGCTTTATTTTACTTTTAAAATTAAAATGTCTTTGTATGTATTAATTCGTTTGAAAAATATAAGTTTAGATGAAGCCAATCTTATAAAAAAAAAATTAGTAACTTTGCAACGAGACTTCGTTTATTAAAAGAAGTTTTTTATAATAAAAAAAGAGTTGTAAAACAATTATTTGTTTAGATAGTTTTACTAGAACTGGTACTATGCTTGGAGTTGCTTATTTATTATATGTTGAATATAGTTCAAATAATTGGTACAACATAACTAAATTTAAACCAAATTTAACCAAGGAATTAGAGAAAACTTTAATTAGAATAGAAATGGAAGGTAAAATTAGATTTAACAATGAAAGATTCAAATTAGAATTTACATATTCATTAAAGAAAATAAATGAACCAATTGATTTAGTTAAAAAAGATTTTTTAAGTATTTTTAAAAAGAAAATAGAACAACAAAATCCAAACTTAGCTGAACATTTAAAAGATCCAAACTGTTGGTGCTTCTATCAAAAAATTATAGTAAAATTAATTTAATTTTATTATTAAATAAATAGGTTAGATTTATAAAAAGTAACTTTAACCCTTGTACTATTTGTAATTATTATTTATAAAATTTAAAATGTTGCTCATTCTAATAATTATTATTAAATTATTATTTTTAATTATTTTTCCTGCATTACAATTTTCAGGAGCTTTAGTAGTTATTTTAACTTACCTAGGGTTTTATATAGATCCTTTCATATAAACAAGTTTTTATCACTATATTTTCTTGTCCTACGCTATATTTGCCTTAATTACAGGTGGGTATAGTTTCTGGTATCTATGTAAATTTATTTCTTATGTCTTTTTTAACAGAGTAGAATTTGAAATCGATTCTTATGGTGAAAATTGTTGGCCTGAAACACATTATAAAAATAAAATTAAAGAACAATTTAAATGTTAATTAAATTGGCTTAAAAATTCTTTAATTATACAAATTTTAATACAATTTTTAGTTTTTATTAAAAAGGTACTTATAATTATCTTCAAAAAAATATTTAGAAGTTAAATCACAGAACTAATTGTTATATTTTTTTTATATAAAACATGCAAAACTTAAAATCTAAAGCAGCAAATTTAAAAATATCTGCTAATCAAATCAAAACTAATACTAATTTATCTTTAATGAAAATTTATAAATATTTTACTAATTATTTATTTAAAGCACTACATTTAGAGAAATTAGATAAATATTACTTAATTTTTCTTCTTTCTTTAGTTAGATTAATTATTAAAATTTTAGTTATAACTAATCTAATTGTAGCCTTTTTATTTTATGCATCTAAATTAATGGATAATCCTTTCACTTGGGAAATTATTCCATTAGGTATTTGGCTAATTTATACATTTTTCAGAGATATGTTCTTAGATTGTAAAAATAAAATATATCAAATATTAAAACACATTCTTGAAAACTTAGTTCAAAAACTTAATGAAATAAAATTTAAATATGATTATACTAATGATTTAAATAAGAAAGTTAAAGATGAGATTAAAGCTAACTTTAAGCCAACTAAATCATTTAAAATAGCTAAGGATACTTTTCATGTTTATAAAGAAAATGGTAAACTTGATGAATTACAACCAACTTTAAACTCTAATAATTATTATAAAGCTATTGCTATTACTGTTGGTGTCATATTAGCTGCTAATTATTTTATCTTTATTAATTGTTATTTATGGTTGGAATAATTATGATCAATTGAGTCCTAACTTATTAATTTTATATCATATTTGTATTGGGTTACCTAAAACAATTTTTTATAGAATACCAAAAAGAATTTTTTATGATTTACCTAAAAATATTTATAAAAACAGCAAAAAATTATTTAAAAATTTATTTAAAGGTAATGATGGTACTCTACCAACATATAAACCTAATACAGATAAAGGTAAAAAAACTCAATTTGCACCAGAGGGATTAAAACCAAGTGGTTCAGGTGTTGGAACTTTAAGTAGCTCAGCTCAAGTTTTACCAGGAGCTTTTATACCAAACCCAGATATTAATAATCCATACCCTTACCCAGATGTTAATAATTATAAAACTTATGAAGACTTTGTAAAAGCAGAAGAAGAACACTATAGAGGGACTAGAACGGTACACGACTTTTTAATAGTATACGAAGACCTACAAATCGAGAATTACAAAGAAAAAGTGGTTATAGAATTATTAATAGTAGAAGTTTTTTATCTAATTATTTTTACCCAGATTATGGTACAGATCCTAGATTAATGGTTTATAAAGAATAGGTTGATATCTATATTAATGATTTACCTGGATATGAACCATAAAGAACTAATTGTAATTATTTTATTTTATTTTATTTTTAAACTACAATGCCAATAATAGGACTATTTAGACATCCTATTTTTGCTATTAGTAAAATATTACTTAGACCAATTATTAATAAAATAGTGGTTGAAAACACTATTTATAATGCCTTATGGTCTTTTGCAAGTTTTGCTATAAGCAATTTAGGTTTGATTAAAGGAATATCTGTTTTATTTATTATTAGGAAATTTATTTTTGGTTATATAAACTTATCTACGCTAAGTAATAGGATATTTGACTACAGTCCTATACTTTACGTAATGTTTGATAATTTTCTTAAACCTGAATTAAATAAAATCAAAATTAAAAATATTCACTTTAAAATTTCCATTAGAAAACTTATTAATTATATAATAATTAATTCTTTTTTATTGATATTCAATACTATATTTAAATTTATATTTAAATCAATCACTATAATCATAATCACAACTTTAGGTATATTTTGGTTTGGAAACATAAAAAATATTAATTACCTTATTTTGGCTGCTTCTGAATTGAAAGAAATTATTAAATACTATTTAACAATAGATTTGCCTACACCAAATAATATTAATCATCATAAAAAATGGTTAGATTATCTAATTATTTTTGTTAAAGATATTAAAGATAATCTTGACTTTGTTTCTTATTTACCTAACTTTTTCAGTGCTAATAATAATAATACCCCTGTTACACACATTAGAAAAATTAGTAAGTTTGAAGGTGTGGAATTACATTTGAATTTGATGGATTCAGCTGAAATTGATTTAATTAATAGAACCATTCAAATGGTTGATAATAATAATTTACAAGTATTTTTATATAATAATGAATTTTATTTTAAGTTACTAAATTATTTATTCAACGAATTTAATTTATTTTGTTAATTTTATATTTTTAATATTATAAAAGAGGATTAGTGTTTCTAATTACAAGTTAATACATTAGTGTCATCTAAACTGTCTAATTCATAAATTTTTAATAAATAGTTTCTAATGTTTCTATCGTTATAGTTTTGAATATAATACATTTTACTAAACTTAATTTTATTATTATTTTGTTTATATAGTTTTAAGTCAAAAAAAGGATTTTTAAACTTACAATTAATAAGTAAAAGATATGTAACCCTAATCTTAGTTAGTGTAAGATAACCCTCTCACACATATAAATATTTATTTAAAAATGTATATGTATATACAACTAATAAGAAAAGAAATTTAGTGTAATGGTAGCACACTTAATCTTTAAATAAGAAGTTAAAGTTAAAATTTAACCATAGGTTGAGCAATGATTTTAATTAGTAGTATGGTATTAATAATGGCAATTGCCATTCCATCTATCAAGACACACCTTTCTCCAGTTTTACTTACGAGAATAACTTCTATAATTTTATTTTATTCCGGAGCATTAGCCTTTAATGCTCTTTATATTCAGTCAATTGGATCAGGAATAGGAGTTTATAGCGGTTTATTCCATGTTACTACAATATCACAACAGTTATATATTTTTTTATTTATAATAGGGGGTTTAGTTTTAATCCCAAGAGCTAATATAATAATTTTAAGTAAAATTTATGGTCAAATATGTAATTACTCTAATAAAATAGGGGAAACTTTTTGGAGTAATTACTCTAAAATTATAAGTTTGCCTATGCTTTATCAAATTAAGACATTAAAAACAATTATTGCTATAATATCAATGGGAATGTTAACTATTATTTTTAATTATATTGTTTTCTATAAAATAGAAACTAATATAATTATTACAAACATTTTGTTTTTTATTACGGTTTTATACATAATATATATAAAGTTCAATCTTATTGTTAGATGTGGTAATGCTTTTTTAAAAACTACAATACAATATATCAAAAATAAAGATAAATTATGTAGTTTTAATAATTTAATTTGTTACTATTTTTATAACATTGGTTGTCTAATATTATCAATTTTCTTTATTGTTTATACTGAATCTAACTGGATTCAACTAAATTATTTTGTTGGATCTCAATTACAAATTAGTACTATCATGTTAGCATTAATATTTGCTATAGTACATTTAATTGAAACATTTAATGATAAAATTAACTGTAAACAAATTGAAATAGGTAAATTTGGTAAAAAATTAAATTCAATTTTAATATTTTTATTATCATTTTCACTTTTTTCTATTATACATGGTTTTTTAAATCCAATAGAATGTGCTACGAATGATGATTACAGACTAGTTTGTCAAAATACTCAACATAATTATATATCAAATAATAGTAATGAACAAGTAAAATCTGGTATCTCTAGATGGTTGGATGAATCAAGTTCAATATTCACTAAACTTCATAAACATTATGATTGGTCATACAGCCAAACAGGTAATATACACAGAGTTGATATCATAAATATTGATGAAAATAAATCGGCAGTAATAGAAGAGTTAAATAGAAGTCATCCAAATTGGTTTGATAGTTTTATTAACAGTCCTTTAGAAAAAGGAGATATTATTAACTCGGGTTTTATCCAATCATTAAATGATATTATATTAACTAATGTTGTACTTCATTTTATCATATTATATTTACTTATTATGTTAGTAATTATTTATAGTTGTAAAATTATTTTAGACAATAATATAAAATTTGATAAAATATTAACTTTTCCTTTAGGTAAATATTTATATAAATTTTTCAATTTTTATGTTAAATTATGGAGGACTACTGCTAATTTTTGGATTTATTTTATATTATTTTGTTTGATTTGTTTTAATTGTGGGATACTAGTCTCTTTATTTAAAATTTTATCTGTAATACATTAAATAGTTAATTTTAATAATGAATTAGGTAGTTTGAGTAGTGAACAATTAGGTTGTGTTACTAATATATTAGGGTTTGTAATGGTCTTGGGTGGTATGATGACTATAAGTTTAATATTATTTGGTGGTTATTTAATTAATCTTTTTAAACTTGAAGAAAAATATCCTAAATTAGCTAGATATATTAAATTAAGACAAACCTTTAATAGATATTATTTAATAGTTAATATTATTATGATTTATTTAATTTCAATTATTTTTATTGGTGTAAATCTTTACATGTTTATGATGTAATCTTTACATTAACTAATTTTTTAGTTAAAAAAACTATAATTTTGATCTTTATGAAAAAAGGGTATAACCCTTTTTGTTTGTTTTTAATAGCTTTGTTAAAAATGGGTTTATAGTAAATAAAATTGCTAATATATAATTAAATAAGCTTAGTTAATTTAAAAGGATTAAACAAAATCAAAGATTGTTTAATACTCACTAATGATAATAAACAAAATTTTTTAATTTTCATTAATGATTTTATTACTTGTACCAACTAAAACATTATTTTCGTAAATTAAGTTACGTTTAGATTCAGTGGCTTTTAAAGTAGTATATAAGGAAGAGAGATTATTAGTCGTCCAAATATCAAAAAATTTTTGTTTGGAAAGTAGTTTCATTTTCAATTTGTTATTTTTTGTTTATAACAATACAACTAAACTAAAAAATTTATTAAAGTCAGGATTGTTTCTTAGTAGTAATAGTCAGGATTGTTTCTCATTATCTGGTAAATATACTTATTACTCCTGTAATTAATAACAACTTGTTTATTAAAACAATAAAAAGTAAACAAAAAATTATAAACAGAGAAACATAAATAACTATAGTTTAATAATAACAATAAAAAGTAAACAAAAATAAGGAAAAAGAAATATGACAACAACTAAAGTTTCAGATTCCGAGGTAACTACCCTACAGAGCCGCGCGCGCGGCCCTGATTGGCGCCAATATTACCTGGTCAAAAAGTGACCTTGCTTTTTTATTGTATTATTTAAATTATCTTTCTCTAGATGGTATACAAAGTGATTAAAACCAATAACTGTAAAATATCTGTGAGAGCAAAATATGGTGGGTTAGAATTGAACTACTCCCACCATTATTATAAATAATTGTATTATTGTAAATAGTTGTATTATTGTAAATAGTTGTATTATTGTAAACCATTGCATTAGTAGAAAAAGGAGCTGCTACAGGTTGAACAATAATAATTTTAGTTAATTTAAACCAAAAAACTAAAATTATTAGGGTTAAAGTTTTAGTTATAAAATAAACTAACAAATTAACCGAATTAAAAAGCCAACTATTAATAAATTAAATAGTCAGCTTGAGGGAACGAACAGACTTGAACTGAAACAAATTAACTTAAAAGGTTAATACTCTGCCACTCGAGTTCCGTTCCCTTACAAAATATTCTATTCATCAATAGGTAGGGTTAAAGATATGGTATAAAATTAATAATAAATATTAATAAAATTTCAAGGAAGTTTGTAAGTATATAAAGAAAGAAAAACTTCCAGAACTTTTTTACTTGATAATCAGAAATATATTTACAAGTTATATTTAAATAAGCAAAATATAAAATATAAATACATGTATAGAATTTTATACTTAAAAAATAAAAAAATATAAAATTATTTAATAAATTTATCATTTCAGTTTATTATTAACTGTTTTTGTTTTCGACCTTTTGGCACTTTTTTTGCTTTTGTTTTTATAGTTAACTTTAGTTTATTAAATATTGTAAACTTTTTTATAATATGTTTTAAGATATGGTATAAAATTAAATATTATAAAATTTAATAATATTAAGGTAGGGTTAAATGTCTATCATAATAATAAGAACAAATAACCCCACCTAGGATATACTCAATTATTAATATAACTTATAAAAATTTAGTATCCGATTTCTTCATGTAATCTTCTAAGAAAATCATCATGAAATGTTTTATACTGTAAATTTTCTTTATTTTCGTATAAATACATTTTAACTCTCCAATAATCCCATTTATAAGGTTTATATTGAGGTTCCTCAAGAACCCAAGGTTCATTATTGGTATTCCTATTTACCATGGCAAACCTGGTCTTGGAAATATCCAATGATAAAAATTAATAATCCATCTGTATGTAGCAGCTAATGGTGTAAATAAAAAGTAAAAACAACCTAAAATATTATTAATAAATGGTATATATGATAATATATCAGGATTCCATAAATCTATACCAATAAAAAAGGCACCTATAGCTAATAATCTTAATAGACTTAATGTAAATTTTTTAAATATATTAAAATAAGTATCATTAAACAATCTATTAAAATAAGTATCATTAGACATAGACGGTAATGGTAATTCTAAACCAATAAAAGATTGTAAAAAATTTTTTATAGTTGAAGCATAATCAAATAGAAATTTTATACCTCGAAGTGTTTCAGACCAAAATATTCCTAAGGTAGATGCTATTAAAGATAATAGCAATCTTAAGAATATAAAAATTATTGGTTTTAACGCGTAAAAGATTGTTGAACATAATATTGAAACTAAGTATGCATTCATACCAGTTCTTGATGTAATTATATTATTCCAATTATTACCAATTACATTAATTAAAAAATTAGCTGCATCATGTCCATATAAAGGTAAAGCAGTTAAAGGTTGTCCACTTCTAATGATTCTTATTAGACCCCATAATACTCTTATTGTAGGATATATACCATATACACCAACTAAAGTAGATGTTACTCCCCAAAAACCATTTGCAAATGGTCTTAAACTTACAGGTAATCTAAACAATCTAATTATTGGTGTAAAAAATAGTCTACAAACAGTAAAGAATGGACTAGTTACATAAATATTATTTAAATTGCTATTTTGTGATCTCATTTATAATAAAACCTTTTAAAATTTTGTTTCGTTCCTTTTGGCACTTTTTTTGCTTTTGTTTTTAATTTTTAATAAAAACAATTAAATTAAAATATATAAAACTTTGTTATATATTTCTTATATATAAAAATAAAGAGAGGAGATATCTATTACAATTCATCATGAAATTTAAAATCAAATTTGATATTGTGTTCAACCAATATATTTTTAGTTAAACTTAAATTTTTATTTATTTAAACTTTTAAATATTTATTAAGATAATTTAAGTATAGTCACATATTTTGGGGATTTTATTTTGGGTTTTTATAATCTTAATTTCTCAAAATATATTTTAAAAATAAAAAATTAAGATCAGTCCTATTTTCCTTTAAACAATTAACCCCCTTTACTCTTACCTTATCAATTTAATTATTGATTATGAGATCTTTTTTTTGCTTATCATTATAAACAATGATCAAGTGAACTTTTAATAGAAAGATAATCTATTGTATATAATAAGCCCAATGGGTACATAATTTAATTATTAATAAATATGAATAAACATAATATGAATAAATCTAACTTTATATTTAAAAATGCAGAATATCCTTTAGTTAACGATACTTTGTTAACAGATCTTTCTGGAATATTCATTAAATTTATAAACGAAAATAAAAATGAATTTAGTGAATATATATCAGTAATATGTCAAATTAGAGAAGCAGGTAATATTTATTATACTTTAGGTGATAGATTTCCCATAGAATTAAGTAATAGTAAAGATTTGCTAAACTATTCAGATTATATTCAAAATAAATGGACTATATTAGATAGTAATAAATATGATCCAAGTTTAGCAATAAGTGTTATATTTAATTATACAAATATTACTCAAGATAAATATAGATTAGTATCAAACAAATTTAGAATACAAGTTAAAAGACAACTAGATGTAAAAACTATGGATAATTCAATATTAGATTTGCCTTTAAATACCTTTTATAGCTCTTGGGGTGAAAATATGGAAATAATAAGTAATGGAACATTAAAAATTACAAATTTATATATTGATTCTAAAAATAACTTAAATAGATATATCAAAGTTTCTACTTTATCTAAAAATGATTCATTAGTTTTTTTATATTCATATGAAAGTAATATTGTAATTGCTAAATTTACTGATAAAATTATCAACGAAAATGAATTTATTAGACAAGTTAATGATAAATTTTATTATGTCAGAGATAATAAATTATATTTTATTTTTGAAAACTTAAAATGTGATCAATTTATTAGTAGAGCTAAAACAGTTAAATCAATGTTATTAAAAATAATGACTTTAGATGTTGAAACATATGTTGATGAAAATAATAAATTAAATATTTATTGTATTTCGACATATGACGGCTCAATCACTAAATCATATTTTTTAACTGATTATAAAGACGTTGAATCATTAACAAGTGATGTACTAAAAAACATTTTTGTTAAAAAATATTCGGGTACCAGTATCTATATTCACAATTCAAGTAATTTTGATATGATCTTTTTATATAGTGCAATCATTAATCATACTAATACATTTACTAGACCTATTATTAAAGATGGTAAATTCATTAATTTAGAAATAGAATATGGTGATGTAACAAAATTTAAAGTATACTTTAAAGATTCATACTTGTTATTAATGTCATCGTTGGCTAAATTAAGTAAAGCATTTAATGTTACATATACTAAAGATGTTTTCCCTCATAAATTTGTAAATAAAAATAATCTTAATTATATTGGAGAAGTACCATCAATAGATAATTTTTATAATATTTCTATTGAAGAGTATAATGAATATAAATCTAGATTCAATAATAATTGGTCATTGAAAAGTGAATCAATAAAATATTGTGAATTAGATTGTAAAGCATTATTTGAAGTAGTTTCCAATTTTAGTTCTCAATTTTTATCTAAATTTAAAGTTGATATTAATACAACACCTACATTACCTAGTGCTGCTATGAAAACTTATAGGACAAGCTTTTATCCTAAAGATATTAAAATAGCTAAAATAAGTGGTAGAATGTTTTATAATATAAATAATGCTTTTTACGGAGGTCATGTGGATATGTATATTCCAACTAATCCAGTAAATACACAAGTGTTTGGTTATGACGTTAATTCTTTATATCCATATGTTATGAAAACATTTAAATACCCTTATTTATACATAGCACATTTTTATGGTGATATCTATCAAATGAATCAATATTACAATTTACTTAAAAATTGTGTTGGTTACTATAAAGTTAAAATTACTGCTCCTGATTACATATTACATCCTATTATACCTAAAAAAGTTAATAATACAACAGTTTATGGAGTTGGAACTTGGGTTGGTTGGTATTATTCTGAAGAATTGAAAAACGCAATTAAATATGGGTATAGCTATGAAATATTAGAAGGATACTTATTTAAAGCAACTGATTTATTTTCTAATTATGTAGAAACAATGTACAAAATTAAAGAAAATTCATCTAAAGATTCACCAGATTATATCATGGCTAAACTTTTACAAAACTCTTTATTTGGTAAATTTGCTATGTTTAGAGAATTAACTAACTATGCAGTTATTAGTTCTAACTATTTAGATAAATTTATTAAAGATATTGGTTTTGAAAATTTTATCAATAAAATTGATATTGGTAGCAAATGTTTAGTTTCCTACAAATTACAATTTCAAAAAGATCTTAATATTAACTTAGCTATTGGTGCTGCTGTAACTGCTAATGCCAGAATTTACATGTCTCAATTTAAAAATAATCCTGATTTTGTATTGTATTATAGTGATACTGATTCTGCTTATTTTAATAAACCATTACCAGATCATTTAATTCATAATAATAGATTAGGTGCTTTTAAATTAGAATGTGTTCTAAATAAATTTGTTGCTCTTGGTCCGAAAGTTTATGGTGGTGTAGATATTAATGGTAAAGAATTTGTGAAATCTAAAGGACTTAAAACTAAATTAACAGTTAGTCAATTAGAAGAATTATTGAAAGAAAATAATTATCTTAATATTAACCAAGATAAAAAATTCAATAATTTAGCGCAAAGTTATATTAGTATTAAATCAACTCCATTTAATCTTAAACCTACAGATTATAAGAGAAATTTAATTTATGAAAATGGTATATTAGTTGGTACAACTAACAAAGATGTAAGTGATTAAATATTTTAATTACTAAATTATCCTTAGCAAGGTATTATCCTTTTAGACTATAATTAGGATATTCTTTTTAACCCCACTTTTATATTAAAGGTTAAAATGCATTTTAACATTGAACATTAGTCTAGTATCTAAAGATCAAATCAGCACCTTTGTGCTGAGGCTTACTTAAAACAATACTAAGAATAGTTGTGTTTTATTTAAGTTTGTAATCTATAAGCTTAATAAAATTTATTAAGTGATATAGTTTGATAAAAAATTTTTACGTATAAAATTATAATGAAAATAAGAAGTCTAAATTTAAGACAATATATTATTATAATATCTATCATTTTAGCTATAACTTTATTAGCTATCCTTTTTTATGATTTGTTATATAATACTGATTCCAATAATGGTGCTACATCAGTTAATTATATTAACAATAATCATCAACAAGTTGTTAGAAGTATCGAATACTCTACAAATTCTTTAAACGCTAACATTACAAACAATACGAATATTGTTAGTTCTCCTGAACCAACTGATCCAATTAGTCCAGTTGCGTCAACAACAATTGTTGTTATAGCTAGCTGTGTGGGTTTTGCTTTCACAGCTATCTGTGTTACGGTGTGGTGTATTTCTAAGGGTTATATTAACCTATCCCCACCAAGTTCTGCACAAGAAATAATAAATGCAGGTGCAGAAGAATTCTTGAACCAATAATTCAATATTTAATCTATTAAAATAGAAAAGTTTCTTTAACCCTATTTAATTTAAAGTTTTTAAAATAAAAAATAAAAAAGTTAGTTTGGAATATAAAACTTTAGTTGTCTGTATTTCTCTGTTTACATATTTTTTGTTTACTTTTTAAGCTTATATATAAAGATGATTTTATTGATTGTGACTGTTCCTTTTGCGACCCTAGGATTCGAACCTGTCCCCCAGCTCATGAGGCTGATGTGCAAACCTTTACACTAAATCGCATTATTATTAGTAACATAATAATGTTATATACTTCTTATAACTAAATTTAACTTAACTAATCAAAAAAAACAAAAAAAAGGTAAAATTTAGTTATTCTCTTTTGGACTCGAACCAAAATTGACACTTTAGAAGAATGATGTTCTACCATTGAACTAAGAGAATTAACTATATCCAATACAAATTACATAAGTTAGTTTCAAAAAAAAAAATTTTTTTTTTACGAGTAATCAGATTCGAACTGATGATCTCTACTTGGAAGGTAGATGCTATACCAACTTAACTATACTCGTTAATTACTAATTATTATAATTTAAATACTAAAAAAAAGTAATAAATAATAAACAAATATTCTATTCTCTATACATGGGATTTTTAAAATTTTTTTAGTAAAAAAAAATAAAAATTTAAAATAAATCAAAAAAAAATTTTATTTTAGATTTGTTTAGAATTTATACGAGCCCTTCCAGATTCGAACTGGGACACCCCTAATTGACAATTAGATACTCTACCTATTAAGCTAAGGGCCCTAATATACGATTTAAACTGTAAATATTACAAAACCCACAAACAAAAAATTTTTTTTATAAGTCAATCTTACTCTTTTATATAAAAATATTAATAATTGATAAAAAAATTCTAATAATTTGATAAATAAAACAAAATTTTACCCCCTTTATTAAATAAGTATTTTCTAATAATTTTTATAATTATTTGTGTTAATATTTTTATTATTTTGTTTCCTATATAACATATAAGTTTTCTTTTTTAGGGGTTATATTTATAAATATAAATTATTATATTACAAATTAAGTAATTTGTATTTTAAATATAAAAAAAATTTTTTTTTTTACAAGAAAATTTTATTATTTACTTAATTTTGTTATATACATTCTAACTACTTGTTGAAAAGTAAATAATGGTAAGATATATTTAGAAAAAACATATATTAATATTAATAAAGTTAAAAATGAAAAAAATAATTGATTAATAAAAAAAAATGGTATTAATTGTGGCATATTGTTTAATATTTTTTTATATTACTCCGCTTAATATGACAGAGCTATCTCTGTTTAAATTTAAAAGTAAAATTTTTGCTTTTTTTTTGATCTTAAACTTTTATTTAAAGAGAACTTACCCAAATAAAAAGATTAAGTTAAATTACTTTAAGAATTTAAACAAGAAAGTATTATAATCTGTTATTTATCAAAAATATAATAAGATTATAAATACTACAACAAGTTGAGATATTGCTAATGATTTTTGGTGATCTTGTTAATTTACACTATAAAAATTTTTTATTTTATGTATAATTAGGGTTAACAGAATATTCTCTTAACCTTAATCTTAAAATTTACACTATTTTTGATACATGCTTACGAACAAAGAGACTTGAACTCTTAAGGAATTACTTCCACTCCTGCTTAAGAGGAGATTGTTTACCATTTCAACATGTTCGTTTCACAAATATATTTAATACTAATTAAATAACTATTAATATTATTCTTGTAAATTTATAACTAAAAAAATTTTTTGTTTTATTTCTTTTTTATACTAATTAATTAGTCAAAATTTAAACTAAATATTTATTTTAATTTTATTGAAAATAACTCATATATATCTTCTTATAATTTATAAATATAAGGCAGAATTTAAAAATAAAACATTTTAATATATATATTGCATACTACATTACTCTTTTATAATAAAACAAAAATTTATTCTCACGGTTAATCTAAAATAGGGTTAAAATTAAGTTATTTTGATAATTTCAAATAAAAACACAAAGAAAAAATTCTTTTATTTGTTTTTATTTATCTAAATATATGACTTAATCTAACTGTAAAATTAAATGCTCCTTTTTTAGTTTTATCTGTGAACATTGATCTTTCTATCATTTTTGCATTTAATCTATCAAAGTTTCCTCTTTGAGCTCGTTTTACTGTAAATCTAGGTACAATTCTTTCTTTATAGGGTCTACCCGCTAATTTTATATTAATTCCTGAAATACCTGATGGGAAAGCAATTTGTTCATTTAATAATATAGTATTTAAAGGATTATTCACGCCCAATACAGAAGGTTTATTAAATTTATTTTTTTTTCTATATATTTTAATTCTTCTAAATAGTCTATTAGTTATTTTAATAAATTTATTGTCATAACTTTTGCTATTTATATATTGTACTAAAATATTACTATCTTGGTAAGGTCTATATACTCTAACTAAATCTAATTCTACTTCAAAATTAAATAATTTAGTTAAATAGTCACAAAGATAATTAAATTTATCACTAAATTTATTTATAATAATTTTATTACTTGGACTTCCTAAAACTGTAGCCTCATTTGAACTTATAGTTTGGAAGATAGAATGATAAACTTTATCACTAAAACCTTTAGTTTTTATAAAATAAAATAAATGGATAATAATTTTAGGTTTTATAGAACCGTTATTTTTAAAATTAGCAAAATTAAATTCATTTTCACCACTAAATGTATTGATTTTAGGATAAACTATATTAAATATTGGTTTACTTATTAAACATCCTTTAGCTAAAAAAGCTAATCTTAATATTTCAGCTGCTCTTTCCATTTTTAATAAGTATTTTCTACTTTTTTTAAATTGGTATAAATGAAAATAACTGGAAGATAATTTAAAATTAAATTTAGAAATTAAGTTTAAGTAATGTCGTATTTTATATGAAATTAATTTATTATTTACATTAGTTAAGTCGTTTTCTAATGTTTGATTTGCAGTATTTATTACTTTACCTTTTTTTGATTTAATTGAATTTAAGGCATTTTCTAAATGATAGAAATAATCTTTGTGTGAATTTAAAGACATAAATAAACTCATATTTTCCATTTTTGGATTGGGGATTAATTTAATTTGAGTTTCTAATTTATCAGGTGACTTTAACTCCATATTACTTATTGTAGAAGTATTTATATTTTCTACCTTAGAACTAGTAGAAGTTAATTTCATACCTTTAAATAAACTTGAATAAGTTAAAATAGAGTTATAAAAATTTAAAGGGTGAATCATTTCTTGATTTAGTTTATCCTTATTTTCTAATTTAATTATTTTTTTATTTTTTATATTATTATTAAAAACTTCTTTAGAGGTTGATTTAATATTAAAATCTAAAGATGCTAATTTTAAATTATCTATATTGCTTTTTAAATTTAGGGAAATAGCTCCTTTAAAACTGCTATTATTTAATGATCTAAAAGATTGAAATTTATTTTTAAACAAATTTTTATTTATAGAATTAATATTAGTTTCAATAAATTGTACATTGTTACTCATTTTATTTAAATTTTTAATATTCATATGTGTTTATTTTAATAAAATTTTTTATATTAAGGTAAGACTTAACTTACCTAATCTTTAACTTACCCAAATAATTATACACTATTCCAAATCTTTTTACAAAGATTGTTAAGGCTAACTCAATTAAATAATTAAATTAACTTAATTAACTTTATTAAAATTACTTATAAAAAAATTTTTAGTAACATATAAAAAAATTGTATAAAGTAAAATTAAATAAATATTGAGTTGTATTATCTAAACCAACTTTATTATTATTGTTAATTATACAAACTAAACAAAAATTTTTTTGTCTTTAACTTTAAAATCATAATAAAGGAAGCACTAAAGTAAAAAATTTTGTTTACATATATTTAAAAATTTTTAATTAAAAATTTTACAACACACAATATTTAATTACAAAAGACTATTTTACAGGTATAGATAGAGCAGTTTAAAGTCTTTTCATTGTAATACTCGGGACTAACCAAAAAAAAAAGATTAAAAACTTTGTTTTTGTTGTCTTTTGGCTAAAAAAACTAAAAATGTACTAGTACTGCTTAAATTAATATTAAGTAGTAATACTGATTTTAATCTAATTTTAAGTTTTGATTCCTCAAAAAAAATCAAACAAAAATAAAAATTTTAAAATATAACAAGAGCGAGGTGACTCGAACACCTACCGATGATTTTGGAGATCGCCATACTAACCAATTAATACTACGCTCTTAAAAAAATGGTAAAAAAAAAATGGTAAAAAAAAATTTTTTTTTATATACAAAAAAAATCCGTAAACATAAATATTTTTCTAACATCTTATTGGATTCGAACCAATAACCAGTTGCTTCGAAGGCAAACGCTTTACCAATTTAGCTAAAGATGTTTTATTTTAATTAAATAAAAATTACGCAACGCGTTGATAAAGCGCTAAAATAAAAATAAACTTGTTTATTTTACAAGAAAAAATTTACAAGAAAAATTTTACAAGAAAAAAAAAAATTTTTTTACTAATGAATATTTGTAAAGTTAAAAAATTAACTTAAAAACTAGTTAAAAGCTAAAAATAAATATATATCTAAAATAAATAAAAATCCAAATCAAAACAAAAACTATCAAAAATAACCTAAAACTGGCAATATTTATTTAGTATGATACAGAGTAACAAAATAATTAGATCTTTTTTTAGTTAAACATTTTATACTCGGCAAATTTACGAGTAAAGAGACTTGAACTCTTACAATAAAATTAATTATGAATACCTAAAATTCACCCGGCTACCATTTCGGCATACTCGTTATAGTAAAAAAAAATTGTTTATTTTAAATTTTATTTTCATCTTAGTGTTTTTATTGGTAAATCTAATTTTTTTAATTTTTTTTAGTTATAAACCAAGTTTATGTAAAGATTTGGCAATTTTTGAGGAATTATTCACAAGTCTTTTTGTTGAGAACTATAATAGTTTACAATTTAAAAAACATAAGTCTAAAAAAGTTTAATCAAAAAATTTTAACTTAATTTATATTTAACCTAAAAATTAAAGTAAAATTTAAGGGGCAAAAAAAAATAAAATTATTATTATTTTATATATAATAGGGAGTAGAGTAATCGAAACTCTGTCAATAACGTGTAAAATTACTGCTAAACCACTCAGCTAACTCCCTTCAAAACGGTTTATTACTTTTCATTATAGTTTATTATAAAATTTTTTTAATTACTGATACTTATACTTATTATTATAATATTTGCCAACAAATTATTAAATAATATAATTTTTATCACAAAACACTAAATTTTTAACTTTAACTACAAAAATAAATAGAAATAGATATATTTTATTTATATTTTAGCATTTGTCTTAATGATAGCGATGGAAAAGGGGGACCCGGGGGGGTTATTTACTTTTTCATTTTCCAGCTGCACCTTCCAGTACAACTACCTTGCTATGACTTTTGAGATGTCACTTAAATGGCTTAAATAAATCTAATATTAATTAAAAATGAAACTATTTTATATTAAAAAATATAAAACTTTTTCTGTTCTTCTTACCTTAACTAACTTAATTAAACTATTATAAAGCATATAAGCCTTAAATTTTGTTATAATTACTTCATTAAGGTCAAGTTAAGAACTCAAAAATTAATACCTTGACTTATTTTCCACCAAAATAAGCTCCTTCCCAGCGACAGACGGTTAGTTCATCTCGGATTTAAGTTTCACCGTTGCGCCTAATGATCAACGATTACTCGAAATTCCTCCTTCATGCCACCAAGTTTCAGGCGACAATCTGTATCATTAATATAATATTTTGATTTTTTTTAATGATTAGCTCTTCCTTATGCTCTATAATTTTTAATTAAAGAAAATTTATTTTTCCTGTTTAGGGAAATAAGAGAAGTCTTGCGTCACTTTGTGAAAATCTTTATAGCACGTCTATAGCCCAGTCCATAAGGGCCATAAGGGCTTGTCTTAGCCCCAAATGAAACTTTATCAGAATCATAAATTGTTAAGTACAAATTAACAATAGGGATTGCGTCCGTTAACGGATTTAACCTCACTCCTCACGATACGGACTGAAGACAGCCATGCAACACCTGTATTAAGTACCTGTTACCTAATAACTTAAATAACAAAATAACTCCTTTAGCTATTAACTAAAGTTTTTATACAAGAACTGGTAAGGTTTTACGCGGATTATCGCATTAAATAACATGCTTCACTTCGTTTGCTCCGAAACCGACTAATTTTTTTGTTTTCAACTTTGCAGTCGTACTCACAAGGCGGAATGGTTTTCGTGTTAACATCGTCTCTAGGTCATTTCTCCCTAGTAACTACCATTCATCGTTGACAGTGAGGGATACAAGGGTCTCTATTTGAGATAGGTAGGGCGTCACCGCCTTTCCCCCTCTAAGAACCGTACAAGCACCTTTCAGCGCATACGGCTCGAGCACTCTTCTTTATTAATTGTCTTATTAACACTTCTTCTAATGTACTTAGTTTTTTTTATTTCTTAAAATATTTCTTAATATATATGACAACATTAATTAAAATTTAATTATAATCTAATTAAAGATTAAATTTATTTTTCCATGTCTGATATTGAGATAATTTATTTCCCTTTAAACCACCAATTTGATCAATAAATTTTACAGTTTTAGTTAAATCTTCTTTACTAGAAAGATATAAACCATAAACAGGCTTACGGTTAAGTCGTACTCTAAGAGTTACTTTAGGATTAACACCTAAATGATATCTAATCATTAACACTACCCTTTCATCTGTATGTTATAAATTAAAAAGAGCTATAACTTTCTCTGGGCTTTTAGCTATATTTCTTTGTGATAAAACAACTTCTCCGTTTAAAACCCCTATAATCCTGTTATCAATATAAAACTGAGAACAGTTTTATATTTCTGTTATTACCGGTTCTATAACTAAAGGTCTTTCAGATAAAGATTTAATATTTTTAATTTCATTTTCGATACCACATTTTAATTTGGCAAATCTAGTGGCCTGATGTTTTGTTAATAAAGGATATTGACTAAAAATATTTTGAATTAACCATTTCAAATCTTCTTTTTTAGTTATAGCTAAATGAGATTCTTTTTTGAGTGTATAATTATAGAGTATACCTTTATTATTTAATTGATCATAAATATGTTCAATAAGAGCTTTATCTAATAATTGTAAACCTAAATGAAAAGAATATTTTAAACCGTAACTTTTGTTTTGTCTGTTTACAATAGTAGTTTAAAAATTAGCTTCTGCGTAACAGAAACCCATAAACCAGGCTAAAAACTTATTGTTGTTCATCATGATAGTTTAAAATAAAAAAATTTTAATAATATAACAATGTTAGGAAACAAAATACATCGGAATATAAATTAGCTTATTTAGGATTAATCAAATTTTACAAACCGGAACTATTAAAATATAGTTTATCTATAAAAATTACTCTTTTGTTTTTAATGAAAAGATCAAATATAAAAATGTTAGTCAATCCTATAACAATAACCTCAAATTTATAAAGGGTATATATAATTTAAATTATTATTTATTTGAAATAAAAAAATTTTGTTGTTTAGTTAGTGTGCTTTAAGAGAAGCTTAAAAAAAATGAGCACCTTCGGAACGTTAGCACCCTTTCAGGTTAGGACATTAATCCTTATCCAATTCATTACAAAATGGCATTCGCTTCCTTCCAAATCATTCTACCTCTAATCAATACCTACCTTTACAGGTAAACTAGCAAATTTATATTTAAATAAGAAAATTTATTATTTTTTTATTCTAAATTTGCAGATTATAGGCATTACCTTGTTTCTAAACATGTACAATAGATTCCCTTAGGTTCTTACTTTGCTATGTTAACTGTTTGTTCGTCTGCTAATAACAAGGACAATTATTAGCCTAATTAACATGCTTTATTTACATAAGTTCAGTTTCCTTAACCTTAGGATTCAGCCTTCATTAATAATATTATTTTATTAACTTAAATTTGTTAAAATATTAACATAAAAATAAAATAATACAAAAGTAGATTACCCTTGTTTTTTTTTTACTTTTTTATTAATTTTTCCCTAAAGCTTCACACAAGACCATTACTGGTATAGTTTGTAAAAAAAACTTGCATGTTTAGGTCGGCTATTATTAGACGAAAAATAATGCATACTAAGTATACAATACATTGTTTAGACTTATCAAGTCGCACATCCTTTTTTCTGTCCTCACCTTCGTTTCTCAGCGTCAATCTTCATTGGAAAAAAGCCTTCGCCCTTAACACTCTACTTGCTGTATGCGGTTAGTACACCTGTTGTCAAGCATTATTTTAACCTCTTTTAGATTCTAGCTTTAAACGACCCTTTAAAAAATATTATAATACTATATAAAAGTATTATAATAGTAAACTTAATATTAGGTACTTAAAGCCGCCTACAAACCCTTTACGCCTGTTCAAGACGACTAACGTTTGCGTCTCTCGCCTTACCGAGTCTTCTGGCACGAGCACTTGGACAACACTAATAGTAAGGTAATATCATTATTATCCCTTACGTTATCCTCGATGACACACCAAGGATTTCAGTTAGCTAGTTCACTCTTGCGAGCATTGACTAATATTCTTGACTGCTGGTAGCAAAACGCTACTTGGGAGATTTCATTCCCAATGTGGTCATTAGTTCTATCAAACTTGACTATCGATCGACGGCTTGGGAGGCTTCTACCCTTCCAACTACCTAATCGAATGTAAATTGAATCCTTGTTGCGGAAAATTTCCCTTTCTTTTTTGGAAGTTTACCTTTCGTTTTATTCTTTTTGGTTCTTTTTAAAAATTCTTTGTTTCTAAAAAGCTTCATTACTTTGGAAAAAAAGAGTTTCCCCCTTTTGTTTATTTATAATGAAAAAGAACTATCTTCTATTTCTGAAGTCTACAAGGGCATCTCAATTACAATACTCACCCGTACACCTTGTACACTTAAATCTTTTAAGTTAAACAAATATTTAACTTAAATTAACATTAGTGTTAATATAGATTAACCATGTACAAACGATTTGCATGTCTTAAAACTACTGAAAAACGTTCAATCGGAACCAAAATTAAATTCCTACTTTATTAAAAAAAAGAAATTAAAATTTCTTTTTTTATATTTTATTTGCATATAGCAATTATTATTATCTCTTATATATAATATATATTTAATAAAAAAACAAAATTTTTTTTTTTTTTACAAAAAAAATAGTTTAGTAATTAGTAAAAACACACAAACACAAATAAATTTATTGCTCTTGGACCTAAAGTTTCTGGAACTCTAAATGTTAAAGGAGTTGAACAAACTAAAGTTAAAGGTTTCAAAAACAAAGTATCTTTAGATAAACTTGAAAGTTTATTAATTAAAGATTCACATTCTACTTTAAATCATGAAAAATGGTTTAAAAGTATGAATATGAGTATGATAACTATTAAAATGAGTCCTTATGATTTGAAAATATGTGATTCAAAAAGAGAAGTAATATTTGTAAATAATAAATTCACTAAAACAAAAAATATTATTATATAAAATATTTCTTATTTTTACCTTTATAATTTACTTATAACTCTAAATAATTTTTCTAAAAAATTAGTCATTTAAATTAAAAAATAGATTGATTATAATAATAACCCTAATAATTTTAAGTCAAAACTAATATAAAAAATAGTCAATAAACAATTTACAAGTCAAAATGTTTTTAGTGTAATTGGTAACACGCTTAGTACAATGGGGAGTATTAAGTAAAGTAAGTTCGAATCTTACAAAACATACAAATAAAAATAAAACACAGTTATAAACTAATATAAAAATAATAATAAATAGAAAAAACAAAGTAAATAAAAGATATAAAAATATTAATTAATTAAGTTTAGTTCACTAAAATTTACTCATCTGGAGGCTAAATTTTTATGTGATCATAATCGATATTAAAAATAACTATTTTATAAATATTTTGTTAATATTGAGATCTGGGCATATGTTTCGAATCTGGAAAAATGGTTTATTAGAAATAACAATTAAACAAGTTTATTTTGAATATATCGAGTAAGGGGCTAATATCTTGTAGTTGTAATGAAATTTCATTAGAATCTAACTTATTATGGTATTAATATCCCTAAAATAAGAATCTTCTAATTTGAATTTCCCTAATTCAGTTTGACTGACTAAATCATCTGGTAGTTTACCTAAAACATAGGCAGAATCAGTATCAGTATATAATAAAATAATATTTTTATTATTTTTAACAACTGAAATATTAATTCTAGCGAAAGCGGTAACAGCAGATGCCACAGCAACATTAGAGAAGATCATATTAGGTCTAGATTTTCCAATTAATACAAAATTACCAAAATCAACAAAGTCGTCATATTTTATAGGATTTTTATTGAATGTTACTTTACTAATAAATTCATAGTTTAATAATCCAGGATTAATACCAAATTTACCATAAAGACTATTCATTAAAATTTTAACAATATAATTCATTGGATGAGTTTTAGGATATTTTATACGTATTTGATATAGATCATTAACAAAATCACTAAATAAATCATCAACTTCGAAAATATATCCTTCTAAAATTTCAAATTTATAACCAACTTTCATTGCATTAGATATTTCTTTAGTATTATACCACCCTGTCCAGTTACCTGTAGCATAGATTGCTTTACCTTTATTATGCACAGGTAAGATAGGATGTATAATATCATTGGGTGCAGAAACATTAACTTTATAAATACCAAATTTAATATCTGAATATTCATCAATTAAATTAATATCACCTTTAAAATAAGCAATTAAATCTGTAGGATATAAATTATCTTTCATAACAGAAGGATAAAGAGAGTTAATATCATAACTGTTTACAATATCCAATTGATCTGTTTTATTATTTTTAATAAAATCAATAATTTGTTTTACAGAGTAACTAGGATTGCTTTCAGGTATATATAAATCAACATGACCTCCGAAGTAACTATTAACTAAAATATTATATATATTAAGAGGAATTTTAGGAATAATTTTATCTTTAAGATATTTAGTTCTATAGACTCTCATAGATAAAGAAGCAGCAGTAGGTGATTTAATAATATCAACATTAAAATAATTTAACATAAGTTCTCTAAATTTTATGATTATTTTATGTAACACTATACAATCATTTAAACAATAATTATTAGTTTCATTTTTCAATGACCAATTATTATTGAATTTAGATTTATAATTGATATAATCAATTTCAGAAACTTTTTTACTATCAAAATATTTTAAATCAGGAACTTTACCTACATAATTTAAATTGTTTTCATTTGGGAAATTATAAGGATAGATTCCTTTAAATGAATCAATATCAAAATTTCTAGCTAATTTATCTAAACTTGACAATAATATTAGATAAGAATCAAACAAAGTAATTTTACAATCTTCTTCTAAAGATTTATATTTTATAGTAATTTGTAAAAATTTACCATCTTTATATAATGGAATTAATTCAATTTCTTCTTTTTTTAATAAATGTTTAATTATAAAAATTAAATCAAAGTTTGCACTATTATGAGCATACCAACAAGAACCATTATTATCAAATGTTAATAAATTATCTATGAAAGTATCTACTAAATTATTAGTGTCTTTGAAATCACTTAAATAAAAAGATTTCTCTTGAATACCATCAAACATAGAAATAGATAATAAATTAATACTACCATTTTTACCTAAATAAGTTTCGATATCAAATGTACCTATTTTAATATTTTTTTTAGAATCAGGTATCAATTTAGAAAGTATACTTGTTCTAACATTAGTTTTTCTACCTTCTTTATCTAATATAAATGATTTAGGTAAATAATTATAATTAATATAAAAATAAATTTTATTATTTAAGAAGTAAACTATTTCATTACTTTCCGTGAAAAATCTTGAATAATTATTATAAATAGAAGTATTATCTTTATCAATAAAAATAAATATTTCACCTGATTTTAAAAATAATTTTATATCATTTTCACCAGGTTTAACATATTCAACTAGGATATAATCTATACTATTATTGAATTTTATATTATCAATTTTTAAATCTCCAGATTCTAAAATAATTTGATTATTACCCCAATTTTCATAATTAATATTCCAAGGAATATCAAAATAATTAGGTATTTCATTACGTTTAATTAAATCTTTTAGATTTCTTTGAATTCTATCATAGATTCTTTGATTAGTATCTATCCAATTAATAATAATACAATCACCTGATATAGGATTGTAACCATAATCATGATCTACAAAATATCTTGTTACGTTATTAATGTAATCAATTTTATCTTGTTTATTTTTTAGATCAATAATAGTTTTTTTAAACATAGTTTTAATGCTATTATCCTCTTGATACCTTATTTTAATAATAATAAATATATAATTATTATTAAATTTAGTTTCATTAAAGAATTTAAATAGATATTGTCTGAAATTAAATTCATTTAAATCATTATATAATGAGATTTCTCTTGAATAATAAACACCTTTTTTTAATTGGCCTAATTTATTTCTTTGCATAAAATTTTTATTATATTTAACCACTTATGGGGAATTTGTTTTTTGTTATTAACGAGATAAACAATTAACTCTTCTTATAAATATATAATTTTAATTATATTTTAAATTTATATTTTTAAATTTTAAAATTTAAAAAGAGGGTTATATTATCTATATCCCTCTTAAAAAGAAATAAAATTTATAGTTTAAAATCAAAATCTTTATCAAATTTTTTATTTTTAAATGATTCTAAACAAAACTTATTATAAGTTTCTTTATTAATCTCAATATAATTAATTGAGATTCTATTAACTTTTTTAACTAAATCTTTATTTTTCTCTTTTTCAATTACAAAATTATCATATATATAATTAACATAAGCAAGAATACTTTGTTTGCTATTAATCTCAACAGCAAAGAATTCACCAAGATTAATATGACCTTCAGTTGTTGATAATTTAGTTATTATAACAATGTAGTCTGAATTAAAAAAGATATTATTTTTATGAAAAAATCTATAAAGACTATTTCTTAAAGAAGTATTAGTTATTTCTTTTCTTAAGATCATGCTTCTTACATTTTTCATTTTTGATTATTAAATTAAATTCACTAAGGAGAAATTTTTTGAAACCTTTTTATACTTTAGTTTAAAATATGTTAAACACCAAAGTGTATGTTAAAAAGATTAAAGTTATATAAATTTATTTTACTGAACTAAATTGTAATTATTATAAACAAAATAATTTAGTTAAACAAATTTATAGTTAAAATTAATATTTTATTCCTAACATACTCTTTTATTTAAATTTAAATTGATATTAAAATTCATTAAATTATTAAACTCAATATTTAAATCTATTATTATAATTTTATTCAATATTTGATTTAAACTATTTTATAAGAGGTAAATATATATATATAATTAACTAATTTTTAGTTGAAACTAAAATACCGCTACTATTAAAAATTAAATCTCGTTTATTATCAGTGGCTTTTAAGGTGTAGACTAAATCTTCTACTAGAATATTGTATCTATATTTACTGTTTTATAGGGTTTTCATAACCCTACCCTTTAATGGATAAAAATAAAAAACAAAATGAAAAAAAATCAATTAAACATACAAAAAATACTTAATCAAATTATAGAAAATAAAAAAGAATTAGTTAAATTATTTAATGGTTTATCTAAAGTTTTAGCTAAAATATTTTTAATAAATTATATTAGTAAAATGAAATACGTATCTCCAATATGGAAATTGATTCAATTATTAACTAAATGGAGTTTATATTCCTCAATAATAACTTATACAAGTACCTGGATATTAGGTCTTTTTAATGTGGATATTACATTCAGTTATATTATTAGTGGTTTAAGTGGAGTAATTTCAGGTTTATATGTATTTATATATGATTTAGATGCAGAAACATTACTTCAAATTAAATTTACTTTCATAAATGATTTTAATAAGTTACTTGCTAAAATGATAGTTAAATTAGAAGCTATACCAGATAAAACAGAAGATGTTCTAAATAAAATTAAAAAATTAAAAAGTTTATTTATTAAGATACCCATAGAAAAAATAAATCATGAAGTTTTATATCAGATACCTGATAATATTAAAAAAGATTTAGTTAAATCTGAAAAATTCTTAAATAAACCTATTGAAGATAGTTATATTGAATTAGAAAAAATGTTGGATCCTGAATATAGAAAAGCTAAATGGAAAGAATATCTTAAAGATAATGTTAATAGAAAACATAATTCTATTAATATTATTCATAAATCGGAATTAAATAATAATTATCAAAATATTACTAATTTTTTCAATAATATTTATCATAGTAAGTATTTTTATACTTTCATAACATTAACCGGTGTTACTATTATTAATCATCTTCTATTTGTTTATTTACCTGGATATCCAGATAATGCTGAACTAATGTCAGAAAAATTTAAAGAATTTAGAAAAAATATAAGAATTACTAATTTGTTACTTTCTGCTTGGAATAGTGTTAAATCTTTATTTAGAAAAGATATTGGTGATAATCCAGATTCTGGTAATAGAGTTCTTTTTGATTATGAAGCAGAACTGTTTGATTTACCTATGGATGAGGATGATGATAATCTTCCATTTTTTAGAAATGTAAATGAAAATGATTTAAATTCTGAAGGCAATTCTAATAATGAAAATAATAAAGCAAGTTCTTCAAATAGTGATTCTAATAATGCAAGTTCTTCAAATAATGCAAGTTCTTCAAATAATAATGAATCTAATACTTCAAATAATTCATCTAATACAACCCTTCTTACTGGTAAAAAAAGTGTTAGAATTAATGAGGATTCAGTTTGTGAATGGAATAGAATATTAGATGAAAAATTTAATAAAAGTAACTCTGAAAATTCATCTGACTCTGGTTCATTATCTAATAAATCATCTGACTCTGGTTCATTATCTGATAAATCAACAAATTCTAGTAAATTAAAAAACAAAATGAAAAAAATACTTAGATTTGAACCCTTTGATGCTATTGCTGAAATTGAAAGTAATAATAAAGGAAGATCTGTTATATCTAGATCACATGCATTACCTAATAATAATTTAATTAAAAATGCTGTTCTTAATAAAAATAATAAAAATAAAAAACCAGATATTATCATAACTGATACTGAAGGTAAAGATCAGTTATTCAATGATGGAGATTAATTAATATTTTTATTTAAAAGGGAAGGGTTATAGTAATTTCTAATCATTATAACCCAAGATTATTCTTTTTAACTAATTAAAATTAATTAAAATTAATTAAAACTAATGAATCCGAGAATAGAATAATTTATATAAATCTCATATTCTGATCCAATTTCTGAATATAATAAACATTAATAATTAATATTTAAGAATAAAATTTTATTTATATAATTATTCAAGTAATAATTTTGGAGAAAGAACACAACTTTAATATTTTTACACATTTATTTTAATAATCATCACCTTTTCTTCTTCTTCTTCTGCTTCTTCTGATACTATCTACAATTTCTCTATTTCTTTGTATTTCAGCTAGTAATGAAGAAAAAGGTTCTTCCCTTTTCCACCAATAATCAAGATCTCCTGGTAAGATTTCTTTCATTGTGTAAGGGGAGGGTTTAGGTAAAACTAAACTAAAAACATTTATGTGAAACATATCTTCTAATCCAATATTAATATCGAATTTTGTTTTCAATTTATTATGAAAACTCATACAGAATCTTAACATTGAATCTAAACTTTCATCATATTTTTTAAAGGTATATACGAAAGTTATTATTTTACCTGTTTCTATATGTCTTAAGTTTAATTTAATTAAAAATGTTTTATTATTTAATGTGAAAGGATAATCTTCGTACCATATGTCAGGTCCACTTCCTTTATTATTTATTTTATGTAAAGTAAACATCATATATCTCACCAGATCTACTAGTGAAACATCAGCAAATCTAGTATTGTGTGTACTTCGCATTTTTAATATTACAAATTTTTCAGTATGAATAGTTTTTTATTTTATTTTTTTGTCTATGTTTAAATTAGAAAAAAAAAATATTAACAAAAATATTTTTGTTTGGTTTAAATTAATAAAAAAGAAATCAAAGAAAGAATGAACATAAAGAGATATATATACAATGATTTATAATAAAAATTTAACATATATTCTAAATCTTTACTTTTACATATTAATTCATATTTGTCATAACTTTTAATTAAAAAAGAAGGTAAAAATATTGATTTAGTTAATTTATTTGAACTAATTAAATAAAGTATTAAAATAATATAAATATAACGGAATATAAAAATTATACTAATTAACATAAGCATCAATATTAAGTAGCTTAAATTAGCTTTCATTGTTTCATGAATTATAGTTAATATATCTACATTAAAATAATTAAAAATTAAAACAATTAAAAATAAAACTAAGAAAGCAACCACCCATTTCCAATTAAATTTGTTAAAAAATTTAAAACTAAAAAAACTCATTAATGATAAGTTTTGTTTATGTTCTGTTAAATATGATACAACATTTGAAGCTCCAGAGCTTACACCGTCTCCCGAACTAACTGAAGTTAAACTGACTGAAGCTATACCCCACAAAGCACTAATTAACATAGGAGCACCAACTAACATAAATAACATTCTTTCTTTACGAATATTAACATAAACTTCGGGACTGACACTAGAAGGGTGAAGACCTGGTATTACTTTAGCATATATACCTAAAATACTTCTATAATTCTGTGAAGGAGTTATAAATTTTACAGCTAATCCACCATAATTAGTTATATTAGGATATTCTTTAATATATACATATATAAGAAAAGAATTATTATATAACTCAGTAGCTATTTCGTTAAAACTCTGATCACAAAATTTTCCAAAAAGTATTAATTTTACAGCTAAATTACTAGATCGCGATTCAATATTTATAGCTACACTACCAACATCGTTACTTACATTAATATTACGTTTAATTAAAAATACTTGAACTTTAGCTAATTTAGTTAAATCAGTATTGCTAGTTATTATGTTATCTCTATTAACCATTCTTACTTTAGAGATGAAATCCCTTCTAATTTACCTACAAATACAGATTACTCTACTTGGGGCTTTAGAAGTCAATGGATAGATTCTAAAACATTAAAAGTTTGGGATTTAAACATAGATCGAGGGAACTATTCTTTAACAAGACATATACTAGTTAGACATATAGACTCTAATAATAGAATTGTTGAAATATATTCTAGTATAGCTGGTACTAAAGTACAGAAAATTACAGATACTATTGTTGATACTATATCCGATGATTTTGTTCGTAAAGTAGGAGATAGATATTTTTATTTTTTTAATGGTAAAGTTAAATTTATATTCGAAAAAATGTTTACTAAAAAGGACAAAATATCTAAAGGACGAAAAGAAAAAAGATTTAATCTTAACATGTTTACTTTAGATATTGAAACTTTTGTTAACTCAGATAATAAAATGGAATTACTATGCCTATCTATTTTTGATGGTTCTAAATCTGAATCTTTTTATATTAAAGACTATAAGTCAGTTAAAGATCTTATTTTTGATTTATTAAAAAAACTTTTAGTTAGAACCAATTCCAAAAAATCTGTTTACATTCACAATTCTAGTGACTTTGATTTAGTTTTCCTTTTAAAACATATTGCAAATTATCCTGGAGTAGAACTAGATCCTATTATCAGAGATGGTAAATTTATTAATTTGAAAATAAAATTTGGTTCTAAAAAAGAATTCTTTATCGATATGAGAGACTCTTTCTTGTTATTGCCCGTGTCTTTAAAAAATTTGGCTGAACAATTTAATGTTAATTCATTAAAAGGAATTTTTCCATACAAATTTGCAGCTGAAAACAATCTTAATTATATTGGAGCAGTACCTAGTTTAAACTTCTTTGAGGGTATATCTGAAAAAGAATATCAATCTTATGTACAAAATTTTGTAAACAAAGATTGGAGTCTTAAAACAGAAGTCATTAAATATTGTGAACAAGACTGTATTTCTTTATATAAAGTAATCGAAACTTTTGGAAACTTAATTTTTGATTTATTTCAATTGAATGTTTCTAATGTTTATACTTTACCGAGTCTAGCTTTTAAAATATTTAGAGTTCATTTTTTATCTAAATTAGTTGAACTACCTGTTTTATCTGGAGATGTTTACGATAAAATTAGTCAAGCATACTTTGGTGGACATGTGGATATGTATGTACCTAAAAATTCAAAAGGAGAATTAGTTTCTCAATACGATGTAAACGGTTTATACCCTTACTCTATGAAAAATTATTATTACCCTACTGAATTGTTTGCACATTTTGCTGGTGATATTACTAAAATACCAGAATATGCTAACTTATTTAAAAAATATATATCCTTTTTGAAAGTTAAAGTAACAGCACCTAAAAATATTGAACATCCTATTTTACTTGTAAAAAAAAATAATACAATTATTTACGGTACAGGAACTTGGACTGGTTGGTATTTCGTTAATGAAATCAAAAATGCTATCAGATACGGATATAAATTTGAAATTCTTGAAGGATATTTATTTGAAAGCTCAGACTTATTCTCCGGTTACGTTGAAAAACTTAATCAAATGAAAGAACAAGCTTCTTCAGGTTCACCTATGTATATTATCTCTAAATTGTTATTAAATTCACTTTATGGTAGATTTGGAATGAGTCCTAAAACATTAACTCATGTAGTTATTAATAATGAAGATCTTTCTGATTTTTTACATAAAATTGGTTTAGATAATTTAGTAGACCAAATAACATTGGATAATAAAACTATAGTGTCATACTGGCAAGATTTTGCTAGAACTCCCAAAATTAATATTGCTATTGCAGCAGCTATTACTGCTAACGCTAGGGTTTATATGTCTAAATTCAAAAATGTCCTAGACTATAAATTGTTTTACTCTGATACTGATTCTATATTCACAAATAAACCGTTGCCAGCAGATTTTGTTGACAACAAAAAATTAGGTTTATTTAAATTAGAGTCCGTACTCCAAAACTTCGTGGCTTTAGGGCCTAAAGTGTATGGTGGTAGAACAGTCGAGGGGGTAGAATTTACTAAAGTGAAAGGATTGAAAACCAATATTAGCTTTAATCAACTTGAAGAACTGTTGAAAGAAAACAGTAATTTAGGTGTAGGTCAAACTAAATGGTACAACCAAGTATCTGACAGTAAAATTTTAATCAAAGAATTGGCTTATACTTTAAAAACCAACTGAATCTAAACGTAACTTAATTTACGAAAATAATGTTTATGTTTTAGTTGGTACAAGTAATAAAATAATTAATGAATAATTTCATTTGTGATTATTTTTAACCCTACCCTGTTTTATTTGACAGACTTTGATTCTTTATCAAATTTAAGAGGTTAAATTATAATTTAACCTATCAAAAACATTGAGTATTAGTCTAGTATCTAAATATCAAATCAGCACCTTTGTGCGAGGCTTACTTTATACATAATAATCGTAGGTAAGTTTGTAATCTATCGTTTATTGTAATACAATAAATAATATAGTTTGATAAAAATTATTTTTAAATTTAAAAAACAAAATGAAAATGAGATCTTTAACTTTAAAACAATATATTATTATATTGTCTATCTTCTTAGCTTTGTCACTTTTTGCTATTATTACATATAATTTTGTATGGGGTTTAGATTTTGAACAATTAGTTAATGTTATATACTCTAAATTTTATGATGGCGCACTTAACAATCAGCTTTCTGCTAGAGATGTGCAGAATGCTACAACTAATTTACCATCTAACAATACAAATTCTACTAATATTTCAAATTATAGCACGGGTAATGACCCTGTTTCCTGGATTATTGCCGTAAGTTGTTTAGGAACAATTGCTGTTGCTTTAGGTATATATCTCGGTTGTGTTTATTTCGGTGGTGTAGATCCAATTTTATCTACGCCTACAACTGAAATTATAGAATTATCTGAAGTAACTCCTTAAACTTGATTTGTATTTTAAGTTAAAACCTTTTAACCCACTTATTTTAATTAATAAAAACAATTGCAATTAGTCCAGGTAATTATTACGCAAGTCTATGCCGCGCGCGCGGCTCTGTAGGGTAGTTACTTAAGAACATTAAACTTTAGTTGTCTGTATTTTATAGTTTTTCATATTTTTGTTTACTTTTTAAGTTTAATAATTAACTATAGTTACTTCTATTTCTCTTTTTATAATTTTTTGTTTACTTTTTATTGTTTTAATAAACAAGTTGTTATTAATTACTGGAGTAATAAGTATATTTACCAGATAATGAGAAACAATCCTGACTATTACTACTAAGAAACAATCCTGACTTTAATAAATTTTTTAGTTTAGTTGTATTGTTATAAACAAAAAATAACAAATTGAAAATGAAACTACTTTCCGAACAAAAATTTTTTGATATTTGGAGACACTTCCAACTATATCTCTTATATACTACTTTTCTTAGTTTACAAATTTGGACGACCAATAATCTCTCTTCCTTATATACTACTTTTCTTAGTTTACAAATTTGGACGACTTTCAATATTAATCTCTTATATTGAGCAATAGGTAGGGTTAAAGTTAAAAAAAGTAACATTAAATAAAGATATAATACTATTAGAAAAAATCTTTAAATCTCTTTTAAATTTTCAAAATTAACGATACCTAGTTTTAATTATTTTAGGTTCGTAATTACAAAAAGGTGGCGTATATCTTTTATTTAAATTAGAATCTTCATATTCATCTGATTTAACATATTTATAAGCAAAAATTAAATCAATACTATTACCGTATTTTTTAATATCTAAGTTATTTATATGTTTTAAATATATAAAATATGCAGATTTAGCACTGCTTGTTGTAGCCCAGGTCCACTTCAAATCAAAATAACAATCTTGAAACATAAAAATATATGGTTTATTATTATTAGGAAAAGAGTTAAATTTGAATTGATTAAGATCCTTAAGCTTATTAAATTTTTTATCTTTAATAATTGAATTACAAGATTGTACAATAAAGGTTAACTTGATACAAAGATCTTTAGCAGTATCTTTACTTTCCTTAGAAGGAAAAATATTGCGATTAAAATCTAACTTGATATCATCAAAGAATTCAAAATTTTTAATGTAAACTTTAGTTAAATCATTAGTATCATCAATATGATAACACTTAATAAAATAAGGATTAGTAGTCTCATCTTTATTAATATTATTATTTAAGCTATAATAATCTTTATCCAAATTACATAATTGGGGTTTTTTAATATTTTTCATTCTTGAATTTTCAATGAATGTTTTATTTTATTTAACATCAATAAGTTTTAAATATTCATCATAAGTTATAAACTTATAATTAAAAATTATATCACAAGAAGTACCATAAACGCTAGTATCAATATTCTTAGTAAAATTATTAATAAAACAAACCATAAAAAAGGTAAACTTAATATTACGTAAATTATCCTCTAAATCAATAGGGATCCCTGTTACATTAAAATCGGGTCTTTCTAAATTATATTCGTTAACTGATTTAATATGATCATGTCTATTTCCGGTGAAAGTAGTTATTGAACAAGATACTATTTTTAAATTTAACAAAATACATCTGTTTTTAAGTAACACACTATCAACATTTGATTTTATATGCTTTAGGTAATCGTAGTGATCAAAAATATTAAAAATTTTATAAAAAATATCAGCTGGAAAATCATAATCTTTATAATTATTAACATGAAAAAAGTCAGTAAATTGACTGTTACTTGCTTTAGTTGAATATTGTCTTTTACTAATGTTAGTAAAGAGAGGTTTATATGCTTTAGTTGAATATTGTCTACGACCAGGTGTGTTTCCATCAAAAATAGCATTCGCTTGAGCAATGGTTAGTTTAGGAGCTCCTTTAGGTCTTCTCGGGAAATCTCCTTTAGATATGGCATCAACATGGCTATCTGTGAAATCTTGTTTCATGGTATTCCAGAAGAAGTAATTTAAATATTCATCTGATTTACTTTCTATATCGTGGTTTATCGTGTTAGCTAAAATTTCTCTATTTTCTTCCGAAAAAGAAGGTATTAGAAAAGGATTAATAGGTGTAATTTCTGGAGTTTTTTCGTCTAAACCAAAAACAGATTTAGCAATATTAATTGCAAGAATTAGGTCTTTTTTGTTTTCCTTAGATGTATCACCTCTAAGTAATTTCCTATAGCAAGAAATAGCCTGATTGCAAACAATATTTTTCCAACAACTATCACAATTACAATTTTCTTTATCTTTATGATCATTGAAATATAATATGCAAATTTTATCATCTTTAAAAACCAATCTACCTGAAAGGTTTTTTTTAAGTAGGTAAAAATTTTATTAATTATGTTTTTAATGGGTTTTGAGTTTTTATGTCTGCCGGTATAAATACAATGTTCACAGACACAATTTTCATCATAAATGTGAAAACCTGCATCATTTATTATTTGATCAAATTTTCTATAATAATCATCAGGAGCGTTTACCGAAGGGTCGACAGGATAAAGATCTTCGTCTAGTTTTAAAATATCCGATGATATAATCTTTACTATAGGTTCTAAATTTATATTAACACTTTTTTCAGTTTTAGGTTTAATTCCGTTATCTATCCTGTAATCTGCTCTTTCTTCTTTTGGTATACCAATACCTATTATTTAGCTAGTATCTCTAATATCATTCCAAGTCTGATTTTCATAATTTGGCCAATTAAACCATTTGAATCTTCTAAGATCTATAGCGGCATCTTCTGTTTTATCATACTCATTGTTAGGCAAAGGTAAAGGTATTTTTGTTGGATCAGGATCTTCTGCGTCAGCTTCTAAGTTCCAGTGATCATCTTTTGATGGGGATCTAAGTTTTATTCTAGATAAAAAATATTCAACATGTTTTTTAATGCCATGTTTATCAACAAAATCATCTTTAGCTACAACTTCTTGCATAAATTTTATGATTGAATAATCACTATCGGTATTGTCTATTCTATTTCCATAATATTTTACTATTTTTTCTTTTAAAACACGCAATAAATTTTTACTAATTAAGTCTGAGTTTAAATTTACATTCAAAGAATCTCCCTCAGGAGTTAATTGTTCACCTGGGTTCGGATTAACTTGATCAGGATTAAGTAACTGACCATTAAAGCCTCTAATAAATACAGGAGGAGCATCTGGGTTTAAAGGGTCGGTGGGCGACTCATAAGTAAAACTACCAAAAGGCCAAACTTTTTTCCAGAAATAGTTTCTAATGGGCGAAGGAATTATTTTAACAAGTTCTCTAAAACTATTTTTAACAGTATTAAATGATAAACTTGAATTATTCTTAGAGGTATTACTGGTCCCAGATTGATTATTTAATACAGATCCAGTGGGTTTTGAGGAAGGAGATGACGCATCTGTAGACGATGCTGTTGAACTTGAAGGATCTGATGGTGGTGTTGTAGAACTTGATGGATCTGAAGGTGGTGTTTTTGAACTTGATGGATCTGATGGCATATCATCGCCTGAGGTATCGGCAGAGGATTTAGTACACATCCAAATAGAAACACCGATAGTTATACCAGTAATAATAATAAAAGCCCAAAATTTTTTACTCCATCCTTTATTTTCAGTATCACTGTTAGCATCTGAGTATTCAGTTAAAGCTTGTTGTTGCCTTAATTCTTTTTGTTTATCTGAATAACCCAAAAACTCTTTTTCCCAATAATTCTCTAATTCTTTTGGTTGTGCTTCAATCAATTTAGATTTAATTAAACTAGCTTGTTCCGTCGACTTAGGATTAGAACTTAATCTATCATGTATTTTTAAGATTAGATTTTTAATAAAATTAGATAAAACATCGTAAAATTCTAACATATAATCAAAAATACCTTCAGTAAAAATCAGCCAAACACCGTATAATAATGCAAACCAAAAAGATATATTGAAATCAAATTCAAATATTTTTCCTAAAATAGTATAAAAAAATGAAACTATTGAAGTATAAAAACTCCATCTAATAAATATTTTCATAACTAATGTTAGTGGTCTAAAAAATCTTATTTTTTCTAACTTATTCAATAGTAACTTTTTCGCTAAAGATATTAAAGAGGATTGCACAGAACTTACAAATAATTCTTTATTCGTTCTTATTTGTCTTAAAATTTTATTAAAGTTTTTCATATTTGTTTTGATTTTAATTTTAATTTCTGAATCTTAACCTATTCAGTAAGGTTGTGGTTTGTTGTTTTTACAATTTAATATAAATTTAGTATATAAATTGCTATTTTTGTTACATTTATTAAACCCAAAGTTCCTTTATAAAATATAAAGAATAATATGCATTGACTAGATTTATAAAATAATTTAGTTTCTTTAGGTAATAGAGTATCTCCTTTGATTAATTTATCAACGCTTACCATTAAATATAAACAAGATACTATCACAAATAGATGTAAGCAAAATTCAAAACACAATATTATCTCTCTTAAAATAATTAAAAATGTGATCATTTTTATTTCTTTTTTAATGTTTGATTTTAAAGTTAATCAATAAACTTTTTGTGGTTGATTAGTATCAACCTCTTATAAAATTTTTAATTTTCATAATAGAATTTTGATTTAATTGATGTATTATATAAGTAAAAGTATCAACCAGCAAAAAAAAGTGCCAAAAGGTCGAAAATTTTATTAGTAATATTATTAATATGACAAGATATTTCATATTAGAGAATTATATTATTGAAAAACAAAAAGTTATTTTTAGATTTTATGGGGAATACACAAGTTATATAACTCTTAGTTTTTATGAGCCATTTTATGAGTTATGTTTAGTGTTAGATGAAATAAATGATCGTTACAGTTTTTTAACTTTTAATAATAAAATATTTGGTAGAAAAAATGTTAAAATGATGGTTACTATTAACTGTAAAGATGATAAAAATAGAAAAGTTGCAATTAAGTTTGCTTACATTTTAAATTATAAATTTAGAAGAAGTAATTTTTTACTTTATGCTATTAAAAAAACATTAAAATTAAATCCTAGCATTAACACTGAAAATAAATTAACTGCTATAAATTTAACAATTACTTTTGTTTATTTAGATTAAGTTAAATCACTTGTAACCCTACTTTTTTTAAGCTTTTTATTTTTATTACTTCCTTTTTTAATAATTGGTTTTCAGAATTAGATGAATTTACAGATAAAAACAAACATAACATTACAAAAGAGAACTCACTCAACTTATTATTGGAAAAATAAACTTATCATTGAAAGAGAACTCACTCAACTTTTTATTGAAAGAGAAATCACTCAACTTTTTATTGTTTTTAGTTTGGTTAAAAAGATAGGGGAGGGGATACATAAATTAAAATTTAAAAATAATTATTTATTAATAAAATATTTAAAATTAAATTTTATTTTAAGGGGGGGATATTAATATTTTATTTTTAGTAAATATATTTACTAAAATATAATATGAACAATAGTTTTTAGTTTGAGAATTTAAATTCTATTGCAACTTATCCTATAAAAATAAGACTGATTTAAGTATAAACTTAAATAAAATAAAAATAGCTTACTAATGATTATCTAATTATTAATTAATAATAAAAACAAAACAAAAAACAAAAAACTTTGTTTGCACATCAGCCTCCTGACCTTGAATAGGGGTCTAAGAGAAAAATTATACTATATAAAGGAGAAATAAATAAAAAAAAAGGGGGGGGGGGAGGATTAAACAGAAGAAGATTTGACTTCTTTTGTATTGTTTGCTTTATTGGAAATTATTCCATTATTAAAAATAAATGATCACATAAACCGAAAAAACCTAATACAAAAGTACAAATTTATACAATTATTTTAGGTAGTTAATAGAGATTAACTATTAACAAAAAAAGTCAAAATTTAAAATAATTAATATAAAAATTTATTTTTTTTTTTACTTTTTTTTACTTTTACAAAAAAAAACATTAATAAAATAATAATAACATATTAAAGAAAATTAACGTAACTATAGATATTATTATACCTAACGTGAATAATTTTAAATAATATTTAATTAATACTTGATTAGTAATATTATTATAATTTAAAAAATAATTTTTGAATATTTTAGGTAAATATTTGAAAATTTTAGACTTATCAAAATGTTGTGGAGAATTAACTATTAACATCATAGTTATAGAATTGTAAGCTATAAAGAAACCAAATATTAAATTAAAAATTAAACCTATTGTATATAAATTAAACAAATCTCTAATATTTTTGATATCTAAATAATACAATAAACCAACTAATATTAAAACAATCACAAACAACAATACAATAGCAACAAAAATAATAATATTAAATAATACAAATTTTTGCAATAATCTAATAAAGATATTATTAGAAAATTTAAATTTATTTATTACTAAGCTAGAGATTAAATAAGAAACAACAAAAGAAATAATTAATACATATAAACGAGCTAAAGTTAAATCTAAAACAAATTTATATAAAATAAAACCTAAAAACCCTAAAGAAATAACATTTAAAATAAATTGTTTAACATTTTTTTTGATATGAAAACTATTATTATTTTTATTAAATTTATTAGATTGATTATTGTTTAACGCAGATGAAGAAAAATAATGAGAATACCCCATTTTTATCAAAGGTAATATCTCTCTATGTAATCCAAATACTGAATTACCAAATTTAAAATTTAATTTGTTATTTCTCACCATAGATGTATTACAAAATTGTAAATCAATATAGTATCTAAAAAAAGGGGGGGGGGGTTAAAGGCATATTATATAGTAATGTAGTTATAGAAGCGTGTAGTGTTTCTAATATTACATTAGGATAAATACCTAGTACTACTGTGGGTATTAATAGTGAGACTAATAATACAAACTCTCTTCTAGTTATATCTCTTAGTGGTTTTAAATAAGGAGAATAAGAACCATAAGATAGTCTATTATAAAGCCAAATTGAGTATATTGCAGAAAAAACTATTCCTGTGGCACCTATGATAGCTGCTAAAGGACTTCTTTCCCAAATACCTATTAAAGATAATTGTTCTCCTAAAAAGTTAAGGGATAAAGGTATACCAGTATTACATAATGTAAATATAAAAAACAAAATAGTAAATAAAGGCATATATAAAACTAAACCTCTAATGTATGGTATTAATCTTACACCTGTTCTATCATATATTACACCACCTACACAAATAAATAAAGCAGGTGAAACAAACCCATGAGCTATTGACAATAATATAGCACCTTCTATTCCTTGAATAGTATTAGAAAATAAACCTAATACAACAACCCCCATATGACAAATACTAGAATAAGCTATTAATTGTTTTGTATCTTGTTGCACAATTGTAGATAAACTAGCGTAAACAATAGTTATTAAAGCTATAGTTTGAACTAAAGGACTAAAATAATGTGTGGCATCAGGTAAAAAATTAATTAAAACTCTTAAATAACCATATGTAGCCATTTTTAAAATTGTTCCAGCTAGAAGAATAGAACCAGCTAAAGGTGAATCGGCATGAGCTCTATATAACCATCCAGTCATAGGCCATAAAGGTGTTTTAATAGCAAAAGCCAAGAAGAAAGCTAACCATAAAAATTTTTGACTTTCTAAATTAATTTCAGATAATGAAATTAATTGAAAGTCAGTGGAACCAACATAATTACTTATTTCTAGTATAGCCAATAACATAAACAAAGAACCAGCTAAAGTATATAAAAAGAATAAGAACGCAGATCTTTCTTTATTTGCACCTGAACCATATAAAATTATAACTATAAATAATATAGGTAATATTGATTCAAAAAACACGTAAAATAATAATAGATCTAATACTACAAATAGTGCAATTTGTAATGTTTCCAATATTAAAAATGAAATTAAAAAATATTTTAAATTATTATTTATAGTATTAAAATTAGATAATAAAGCCACAGGAGTTAAAAATGTAGTTAATAATACAAAATAAATTGATAAACCATCTACACCTATATTTAAGTGACAATAACTTAATTCTTTAAAACTATAAACAAATTGATATTGGCTAGTACTAGAATCAAATTGAATCCATAAGTAAATAGATACAATTAAATTAAGTAAAGATGTAGCAATAGCTATTTTTTTTGATCTAGTACCTGTTGGATCCTCTGTAATTAGAAGCAATGCGAAAGAACCTATAATAGGTATTATTAATAATAAACTTAACATTGTTTTAAAATTTTAATAAAAAATATTTTACCACTTAAGGATAAAGCCTTTTTTTTCATCTTTTGCAAATAAAATTCGTATTTTAAATTTAATAATAAATTTAAAATAACAATATTATGCAACTAATACCATATAAATTAAATTATTTTAATAATTAATTTAAAGCTTAAATTTAGTTATAATTTTTGTGTGTGAATATAATTGTAAAAGCTAAAAAATATCTTGAGAAGATCTTTTTAATTTGTATATATGGAACTATTTATATATACAAATAAAAACTTAATAAAAAATATTAAATTTTTAGATTTATTTTTTTTAGGTAAAACAAAAAAAAAAATTTTTTTTTTTGATTTAAGCGAAAGCATCCGGGCTCGAACCGAAACCATACTCATTAAAAGTGAGACACTCTGCCTCTCGAGTTCTGCTTCCTTATAACATTAAACAAGTCTTGTAAATTCTCTTTAATCAAACAAAATTTGAGTGAGTTCTCTCTATTTTTGCTACTTTTAACTCTAAAAAAATTATTACTATGTATATATATAATTTACTACAACTACTTTTAAAAACAAAATTAAGCACAAAAAGAATCAAAATAAGCAAAAAAAAGGGATATAATAATTATATTAAATTAAGAGTTAAGAAGGAATTGAACCTTAACTTTGTAGACTTTGCAGGTCTATTACAGAACCATCTGTACACTTAACCCACACAATTCCTAATATTTAATTATCTTAATTACATAAATATTGAAAAATATTTTAATATTACAAATTTAACCTACCTAATTAAGTATAAGTAATAAATACAATATAGATAATTAAAACATACTTTATTGTTTATTTTAAATGAAAGGGTAAAATCAGAGACTCGAACTCTGTACATCGTCGCCACAAGACGTCATTTTACCAATTAAACTAATTTTACCTCTTTTAAGAGAAATATATAAAAAATAAAACAACTAATATAAAAATTTAATATTAGAAATATAAAGTAATTTAAAAATTTTAATTTAACTAAAAAAAAAGCTAAAAAAAAAAGGCTAAAAAAAAGCTAAAAAAAAAGGCTAAAAAAAAAAGAAAAAAAAAAGAAATTTATTTAGTTAGCCGAAAAAAGGAATTGAACCTTTATTTTATCGTCATGAGTGATATGTTTTAACCATTTAAACTATTTCAGCTTTTAAGAGTTAGAGTAAATCTGTAAGACAGATTCTGTAATATTTTATTGCTTAAATATTTTTATCTGAATTTGATCTAAATATTCATAAGTTTAACATAGGCATATATTTGCTTTAAATTTTAGATTTAATACGATATACCATAATTGTTAACATACAAACTAAAGTGTTTAATAATTTTAAATTCTTAACTTTTATCTTAAATTTTTAATATTAAGAATTTTTTTTTCTATAAAAAAGGTTTTTTTCTAGAAAAAGGATATAAAATCTATTAAATTATAAATCAAAATCTTCCCTAATTTATTGCCGCTAATTATTTAGCCGCATGTATATTAAAATTAACCCTGTACCTTACTAAATTAAATTAATAAAACTATAATTTTAATTAATTCAATTACAGATTTAGATTTCTCTACTCTCTTTTAAAAAATTTTAATAAAAAAAATTTTTTTTTAAGCTTGATTATTTTAGTAAAATTTTACTAATTCTTAGTTAAATTAGCAAACAAAACAAAAAACAAAACAAAAGAAAAAAACTAATTATAAGTTTAAAATCAACAAAAGTTGTAAATTAATATTATTAAATTCTGTTTGTTTTCGATAAGGACCAGAAACCCTAGTACACCAGAGTTAAAGCAAAAACAAAAAACAAAAAGAACAAAAATTTTAGTTAATAATAAAGACTTAAAATTTTAATAATTAATACTGAAATATATTAAATCAAATTATTAAATTTTTTAGAAAAAATTTTGTTGCTTAAAAAGCAAAAATAGAAAGATAAAAAATTTTATTGTAAAAAATTTTTTTAAGTAGGCTTAAATTTAGCAAATAAAAATAGAAGATAGGGTTAAAGTAATCAACTTTTTTTAGTTTCTATAAATTTTATAGCACCTGATCCTATTTCTAAAACAAATCCAATTGTTAATATTAAAAAGAATAAAATAGCAACACTAAAACCAAAAAAACTTACTTGATATAAACTTACAGCTAAAGGAAATAACAGTAAAATTTCTAAATCAAAGATAAGAAATAACATACTCACTAAATAAAAATGTATATGAAACACCGATCTAGTTTGACCTTGTATTACTGAAAACCCACATTCATAAGGCGAAGCTTTAGATTCTTCTGGTCTACTGGGTGCCAATATTACGTTTAAGCCTAGTAATATTATTGCTAAAATAGGAACAAATAAGAATAAGATAAATAAAGTGGAAATTCTCATTATTTAACAATAGAATATAGATAAAGATAATAATTGAGTACTGTTTAATAGCAATGAAGGTTTTAAAATAAATAATAATATTATTAAAGTAAGAGTTGATATTAAGAAACTATGGAAAGTTGTTATATAATATGAAACATAATAATTATCGTGAACATCTATAAAAGGTATGTTTTTAGATAGTGGAAAATAAGGAGCATTTTCTTTTCTAATAGAATTTCCTGTAATTTGTGTATTATTATTTAAATTTGAGGAAGAATCTTGTGATTCAAAGAATAAAACTTTTATAATTTTTAAATAATAAGAAGCACTTATTACACTAACTATAATTGCTACAATAGACATAAAATAATATCCACTTTGTATTGCGGAATATAATACCATTTGTTTTGAAAAGAAACCTATTAATGGCGGAATCTATTTTTATAAAAATAAGATTCTAAATATTTATTGTAATCTAAAACTGTTTTAATTTTCATTTTTAATTTCAATTGTTCAAGTTTTGGTTTAGCATCTGAGTTTTTATAATCTTTACTTACTTGGAGCCTATATAAACAAACAAAACTGATACACATACATATTTATATGTAAATAAAGGAAATTTTATTAAATAACTAGTAATTATATAATTAGATAAAATTTTAGCTGTTCTAATTAAATAACCTTGTTCTATGTTTGAATTAAATCTTTTACGTTCATATGATCTCAAATTAATTTCTATAATATTTGCTATATTGTTCATAAATATATAATATAAGTTTAGTTATATTATTAGAATGAGAAGTATAAGTTTTTCGTTAAGAAATTCGAAGATAATTTTACAAACTAGTAGGTAATTCAGATTTATCTTAAAGCCAATTTAAATAAAAACTTCCATCTGCACCAATTAAACCAGAAAGCCAAGCATTATTTTATAATGGTATTATATTTATTCCTAATAAAGAAAATATTTAAAGACCATTAGCTATTACACCAGTTAATAATACAGTGTAAAGCTTCAATTTTTTGGTCTTCGCTTTTCACCATTAATCAAATTGACTATTCGCAATATATAAAATTTAAATTTAAAAATTATTCGTAAATAATTTTCATTTTTAATAAGATAACCTCCACCTATTTGTGTTATTATTAAATTAGATAAACTTAAGTCATAAATAGGAAAAACTATTTCAAATTGTACTTAATTTAGTTTACCTTTATTATTCTGTATACTATCGGAAATATAAACAGAACCAGTAAGATAACTCCCTCTATCTTCTATGAAACCTGCCAAATATGAACCTAATTTATTAATTTTATTTAGTGTTAAAATTTGATTTTTATCTTTATTAGAGAAAATAATTTTAAACAAGGCAAAAGGAGTTATGGAAACAAGAACAAATTGTTCATTATTAATGAATAAATCAAAAAAACAAAAAAAAAAAGAAAAAATTACAGATTGCATACAACAAAGTTAGATTCTTATTTCATATTAAAAATTTGGACTATATCTTTAGTATAATATTAAAATTATACACGGTTCACGTGTAGTCTCTGAGGAACCTTATGGTAAAATTTTTAAACAAGCCACAAAAAATATTAATCTTTTGTGATTTTGGTAAAGTTTTATCTAGTTTCCTGCTGATTGTCCATTGTAACAAACTTGATATTTTCACCTTTTCATTATGATTTATAATTTTATTCTTTAAAATTATTTTATTAAATAAATAAAATATAGTTTATATAATTCAATAAATCAAAGGTAACCAAGCTTTTAGGAGTTTCCAGCATATAGTGAACTTAACTTACTTAATTAAGTAAGAGGCATTCTTACATACCAGCCATAGAAAATAAACAAATAGCCAAACAGATACTTAATACCGGATTAGTCATAAATTGTCCAGTTAACTCTGTTATATAACCAATATCCATATTTTCTATATTTTTATTCTCAGAATATATACCATATCTAAAACCTTTTTTATTAAAATTAAATTTATTCACAAAATTTAAATACCCTAATGCTAATATAATTAAAAAAGTATTTAAATTAGTAACTGAATATTGAATAATATAAAATATAAATGATTCTATTGACTGTTCACTATTTATAGATAAAGCTAATAATAAGAAACCAACATGGGAAATTGTACTGTAAGCTAATAATCTTTTTATTCTAGATTGAGCTAACCCTACTACAGTTCCAATTATTAAAGAAAATAAAGAACTTATTAATAATAAATTTTGTAACGTATCATATCCTATTATTTCTGTATAATCAATAGAACTTAATCCCTCATTTCCTACTATAATTTGATTACTTAAATTATTTGACCAGTAAGATCCACCTATGAACAAATCTAATAAGAAAATTAAAATAGCTATTTTAGGCATAATAGTTAACCATATTGTAACTATAGTCGGACTATCGTCGTAAACATCTGGTGCCCAATTATGTAAGGGTGCTGCTGCTATTTTAAATAAGAAACCTATTATAATTAAACTTAAACCTAGTGTTAAACCTTGCGTAATATTTAAATTATTAGATACAGATATTATACTATATATTGATTCTAAATTAGTTAAACCTGTATAAAAATAAACTAAACCTGATCCTAACAATATTATACAAGAAGATAAACCACCTAATAAAAAGTATTTTAAACCAGCTGAGGTTGCTAATCTAGAATCCCTAAATAAAGTAGCCAATATATATACTCCAAAAGATTGTAATTCTATACTTAGATACATAGAGACTAAATCTGAAGAAGATAATAACAATGATGAACCTAAAGTACTAAATAATATAATTAGTGAATATTTAGCTCCTATACCCGAGAGTAATTCTGTATAAACTATATTAGATGGTGTAGATACATTTTGTATATTAATTACCCCTGTTGTATCATTATTATTTAAATTCACAATTTCTAATAATGAATTCAAGGTGTATTGAGTTTCATTGTTGACTGAAAACCCTAATCCGGAATTTAATGAGGCTTGAGGAGTGTGAGTTAAGACTCTTATATATTCTATTATCCCAGGTCTAGGTACTAATATTAAACCACCTATTGTAAATATTAAAATATCTAATTGTTGTGATATTGTAGTAACATGGAATAAACCGCTATAAACTCCTATTCCTGATCCAATTGACTGAATATAAAGAGCATTAAAGGCTAATGCTCCGGAATAAAATAAAATTATAGAAGTTATTCTCGTAAGTAAAATTGGAGAAAGGTGTGTCTTGATAGAAGGTAAGGCAATTGCCACAATTATAATTAAAAGACCAATCAAAATCATTGCTCAACCTATGGTTAAATTTTAACTTTATTATAGCTAATAACAATTTTAAATTGTTATAAATAATATTAACCGGTATTTTAAATTTCAAACAAAAGATTACTATTACTATATTCAGATAAAAGTTTAGTGTAAAAAATGATAAAAAGATAACTATTACAATAATCAGAAAAAAGTTTTGTGAAAAACAAATATAAAATAGGGTTAGACATCTTCTATTTTTTAAATTATTTAGTACTTTAATAAAATTTAGCTAAAAATAAACATTTAAAATATCAAAAAATTTTACTGTTGTAAATTTTAAGTGCAAATCAAAAAAAAAACCAAAAAAAGAACCTAAAATAAAAAATAAATAAAATATTTTTAGTTTTTTTAACTAAAAATTTTACTATCTAAAAACTTAGATTAGATTAAATATTATAGTTTTCAAATGTGTTTTTAATTTTAAATTAATTAATTTGGTTTTGAGATTCTGAAGAAGATCTATTAACTTTAGATATTTTAGAGATAAAAATTGGAGCTACCATTGCTAATAATAATATTACACTACATAAAATTAACCAAATAGCACCATAAGTATATAATCCTTGACCTACTGCTTGTATTTGCAAGAAATTAACAAAGGCTGTATCGGCAATAGAAGGATCAAAGGCTGTATTTAAATTAGCGATCATTTTTATATCAGGGTTTAATACTAATATGTTTAATTTAGTTAAAGTATCTAATAATGCAGAAATAGCTGGCACATTATTTAAACTAAATGGCATAATTGTAAATATTTCATAAATAAATAAAGAACCTAAAGCTAAAGCTAAAGGTATGTTTTTAGTATATTGAGTTCCTGTTTCTAAAATATCAGTTAATTTTATATTAATCATCATAATTACAAATAAAAATAAAACGGCAATAGCTCCAATATATATAATGATGTAAGATATACCTATAAAACCTACACCCATTAAAATCAAGTAACCTGCTGCATTAACAAAAACAGATATTAAAAAAGTAACAGCTATAACCGGATTTTTAGAAGTTATAACTAAAACACTTGAAAATAAAGTTCCAAATGCTAATAAATCAATAAATAAATTTTTCATCTTTTTTTTTAGTTTCCTTTTTTTTCGTAATGACTTTTGTTTACTTTAAAAACAAAAACAAAATACGAAAAATTAAGCCCACATAATTAATTATGTTCGATTCTTAAGGTTAAATTAATCTTATTATTTAAATATAATTAATAATTATATTTAAGTTAGATAAAATTTTTATATTGTTTTCTTTACACTTTTTTGTTTTTTATAATTTTTTTTTGTATTATTAATTTAATATAAACAAAATAAAATAAACCTAAAAATAATAATAGGCAAAATGTTAGATAATTTAGATAACATAAAGAATATAATTTAACCTTTTATATACATATTAGAAACGATTAAAGGCTTTATACTAGATATTTAATATAATATATAATTAATATATAACTTCCCTTTTTTAAAGATACCTTAGAAAACAATAAAGTTTTTATTTTTAGTTAATAGTTATATATTTTTTTTAGTTTAAATAAAAAAAATTTTTTTAATATTAAACTTTTTTAGCTTGTTAAGCTAAATTAAATTTAACAAGGGATAAAATATAATTATTATTATATCTGTATATAGTTGATATTTTTAATCATGAAATAAGTGACCTTTAAATTTAAAGGCAGGGCCCTAATTAATAGGAAATATGTATATTAAACTTTCCAGTTATCAAATTAAAAACATTTATTATACTAACTGCAATTAGTTTTGATAGTGGATAGTACGAATATCTAAAAATAATATAAAACTATATGTAAGTAAAGTTACTACTAAAAATTTAAGTTATTTTAGGTTTTTATACCTAACAGAATTAAAAATTTTACTGTGAAATGTTATAACTATTACTTGTTTATATTTATAAAAGATTTTCGTTATTTACTCTTTTTGTTTATATATAAAAATAAAGTAAAAAAATCGCTCATAATTAAATAATCGCGAAAAACTAATAAAATAACTAATAATTTAAAATAGTTATCGTTTTTAGTTTAATGTTGCTGAGTTGACCAGATTTGAACTGATAAGATCCACTACCAAAAAATGGTGTTTTTCCAATTAAACTACAACTCATTCTATTTGTAAGCAAAAAATGTGAAGTTTTAAGTTAATATTACTTATTTACTACAAAAATTAAAATTAAAATAAACAATAAAAATAGAAAAAGTTTAATTTTTATAATTTTTTTTAGAGAATATTATACAATAAAAAATTATAAACCTCAAAAAGGTTAATATAATAAAAATTTATTGTATAATTAGCTTTCTATCTGCTTTTAAATGAATAAAAAAAAAATTTTTTTTTTATTTTTTTTTTTAGTCTTATATTTCAAAAATCGGTATTTATGTTTAAAATTGCATTAAAATTTTATGCCGAAAACTGGAATTGAACCAATATTAAAGTCTTACAAGGAATCCGTTTTACCAATTAAACTATTTCGGCCCAAATAAATAAATATTTGTTTTTATAGTATAATTAAATTATTTAAGCATATATTTTTAATTTTAATACTAAAAAAATTTTTTTTTTTGGAATCTTTAATTTAACTTTAAACTTTAAATTTTTGTATTTTGTGTTAAGATTTTATTAAATTTTCTTTATATCTCTTATATTTTTTAAATATCTATAAAATAAAAATAGTAAACCAAGCTTAAATTTAAATTATCATAAGATAAAACAAAAAAGCTATAAAAAAAGTTTTAACTTTAAAGAAAATTTTCAGATTTTTCTTTTTTTGTTAGTTGTATTAATTTATGCCCCGGGAGAGAATCGAACTCCCCTATTTACGACTTCAATGTAACGCTTTAGCCGCTAAGCCACCGAGGCTCTTATAACAAAACAGTATTAGCAAAAATATTAATAAAAAAAAAACTTTTTTTGCTAAATTTACCTTATTTTTAATGTAAAAATTATTAACTAATATATAATTTGTAAAAAAAAAGCTAAACATAATTACAATATAAAAATTTTAATTTTGATTAAATAAAAATTTTTATTTTTATTAAAAAATTTTTTTTTATTTATAGCAGTATTATTTGTATACAAATTTTAATAAAATTAAAAAAAACTTATATCAAAAACACCTTAAAACTTAAGGCATAAAATTAATATAAAGAATAATAATATGCTATTATAATTATAAACACTTAATAAGGTAAAAACATTACTAAAAAAAAATTTTTTTTTGACTATTATGGAGAAAGATAGAATCGAACTATCATATTTGTAGTGCAAGTACAACTGATTACCATTATCAGATTTCCCCTATATTCCTTATCTTTAAATTTTTTTTATTTTATTTTCATTTTATTATTGTCTTATCTCTTAATAATAAAAAAAAATTTGTTTTTAATTCAAAAAAAAAAATTAATAAAACTTTTTTTACTTAAATACTCTTATAAGTTATTTAAAGGAAACAAAACAAAATTTAACAAATTTAGTATAAACAGTACAATCTAAATAATAAATATTTTTTAATATTTTAAATAAGATAAAAAATAATTTTATTAAAAAAGTTAACAAAATTATTTATCTTAAATTAATTTAAAATAGTTTTAATTTTAATAATTAATCAGAATAAAATATTTATTTTATTTATTTTAATTATTTAGTTTTAATTAGCAAAAGACAATATCTATTTTTAACTTAAATAGGGTTAAAGACTAGTTAAAATAACTATTAATATAGCAACTTTACCTTTTATAAAAAAAAAATTTTTTTTTGTAGACCAAATAAAGATTTATAATGAAAAAAGGTAAAATTTATTCACCTAAATCCCCACCGGGGCCACCGTCACTGTCATCATGAATACAAGATGAAGAATTATTATGAGAATTTATATTCTCATTGTTATTATTATTGTTAATATTATTATTTTCATTATTATTATTATTGTTGCTAATATTATTATTATTATTAACATTGGTATTATTGCTATTATTGTTATTAACATCTGATTTAGGATTAATATTAGGATTAGATTCGTTATTTTCATTTTGTGCTCTAGCTACATTATTTCTCCATTGACTAACTCTTATATTATTAACTTTTTTATATGCATATCTTTCAGCTAACCTTGAGGAAAACAAATTTAAAAATCTTAACCATAATAAAGAACCTGCGTTTTCAGTATCGATATCTGAAGCAGAATCTGCTTTGCTGCTAGAAAAAAGATTTTTAAAAAAATTTGGTTTTTGGAAAACAGAAGATTTATGGAAAGAACGTGTAACACCTATTTTGAACAGCTGGTTTAAATCACCATAAAGAAATATAGTACTAGTACTAAAACCGTTTGGTTTTCTTAAACCTAAAATTTTGTTGTTACATAATTTATTTAAATTTCGAGTATACAAAGTAGAAGAGCCTTTAATAGTAAATTTCGATCTATGTGTTTGAGCTTTATTTACAAATTTTAACTTCATAGTTATTTTTTGTTTCAAAATAAGTATAAATTTAAACAGGTGAGATATCAAACCCAATAATAATACTCGGGATTAATACAATAAAAGCTACTGCTACAGGTAATAAATTTAACCAACACAATTCAATTAATTGGTCATATCTCATTCTAGGTAATGTAGCTCTAAACCAAACAAACATAAAACAGAAAATACAAGTTTTTAAACCTAAAATTAAAGACTGTAAATTAACGAAAGAATCATTAACAAACAATTCAGGTAGATTATAACCTCCTAAGAAAAATATAGCAGTTATACAAGAAAATAAAACAATTGAATTATATTCTGCTAAAAAGAAAAACACAAAAGGAACACTAGAGTGTTCAGTAAAGAAACCTGCAACTAATTCTGATTCCAAATTTTTATCGGTTAATAGAAATTAAACAATACTTGTTTAAATTAAACTAAAAAATTTTTTTAGTTTAAGTATATAACATTTTCCTTGAAACAAACAGTTTACTTGATTTTTTATATTGACTTATAGTTAAATTATAAACAAAACACCTAATACGGCAGCTAATTATATTTGATAGAGAAAAAAATTTTTTTTTATTAGTTTACTGTTTACATCTTATAAACCTAAAGATATTTTACTTAAAGCAACTGATACTTTTTTTTTCAAGTTTCATTCTTATGTGTTTTGATATGCATAAGATTTAATTTATCTAGATTAATAATAGCTTTTAGAGTATCTAATGTTTGGTTTTTTTGTACCTAACGTCTAACATATGATAATTTTTTTTAGCTAATCTTTGGTTCAAATTTGGTATAGCTTCAACCGTATGTTTGTAACCTAACATAAATGTAGTTTATATAAAAATTATACAAATCTTAAAAAGGAAAACTATCAATTGCTCCTGTTTCAACATAAATTAACACAACAGAAGGATTAATATGAAAAAAAACAAATTATAAATATAAAATTATTTAATCTTGAATTAGCTATACTTCGTTACAATTTTAAATTAAAACTGATTTTATTTATTAGATCTGATAGTCTTTGATATAAATTTAAGCTTGAACCTATATACTGTTTCTGTCTTAAAAGTGAAACCCTTATACACCTCCAACTATCTTAAGTTCTATTTTTATTTTTGCCGCTTTTAAATTTTAATTATAAAAATTTAAAGCCCTTATACACCTCCAACTATCTTAAGTTCTATTTTTATTTTTGCCGCTTTTAAATTTTAATTATAAAAATTTAAAGGAGCTAAAGCAGGAGCAGTTTAAATATAAATATTAAAATCATTAAAATCTAATAGTAAAAATTAATAACTACAGATAAAAATTATCATAAAATTAATAAGTAAAACTTGTTTAATTTCTATAATATTTTGTAAACAATACAAAATTAAATTTAACTAGAAAAGTTACTTTATTTCTCAATAAATATTGGACTATATCATATAAAAATAAATATTAAATTTATTTAAATGATCGCGTGTAGTCTCTGAGGATCCCACTAAACGAAAAGTGTAATATGGTTTCCTGCTGATTGTCCATTATAAAATCTTTAAGATTATAACTATTATAGATTATAAACATTTGTACACAATTATTACTAGTTTAACATACTATAACGGTACTTAAAGCTTTAGGAGTTTCCAGCATATAGCGATCTTTATAGAGGCCGAATCATTGAATTAGTTTTATTTTTATTTTTTATTTTCAGCCTCTTGTAAATCAAAAGGTGTACGAGATGTTTCTGCTAATATAGATATAAAGTAAAAAATAAATACAGGCAATAATGGAACTATAAACCAAATAGCTTGTTGTTGTTCAATTATTGTTGTATAGTTAAATGAACCTGTTAGTATAATTATTATTAATACTGCTGAACTTAATATTAATTCATAACTTATCATACTAGCGGTAGATCTTAAGGAACCTAAAAAGGCATATTTAGAATTAGCAGACCACCCACTAAATAATATACCATATACACCTAAAGAAGATAAAGCTAAACTATATAAAACACCAAGTGAAAAATCAGATAGTGCTAAACCTTGACCAAAAGGAATCACCCCCCAACCTAATAAACTAAAAATTAAAGTAAAGACAGGTGATAAATAAAATAAAATTTTGTTAGATTGAGAAGGAACGATAGTTTCTTTTACTATTAGTTTTAGAGCATCCGAAAATGGTTGAAGTACTCCAAAATAACCTACATAATTAGGACCTACTCGTCGTTGATGAGCAGCTAATTGTTTTCTTTCTATAATGGTCATAAAAGCCACAGCTAACAGCATAGGCACTAAAACAACCAGCACATCTAATAAACTCATAATAATATTAAATATTGTTGTTATAATTGTATTTGTTATCATGTTTATATTTAAATTTTTATTTTTGTTAACTATTTAGTATACCCTTACATTATTTATGTAAGAATGTGTGTTAATTTGTTCTGTTTTTTTTTTACTATCGTTATTTCTTTGTTAATTTTAAATATTTTTATATTATTCTTTTTTTTGCTTTTTTAGGTATTAATTTACCTATTTAGCTAATTAAAATAAACAACTATAAAAATAGTAATCGAGCAAATAATATATACCTAAGCATCCCGCATTTTAGATTTTTATTGTGTATTTTTTTTTTGTTTATATTAATTACTTTTGTAGTTTTATTTTATTTTGAGAGAAATATTATTAACGCAGAACACCAATTTTTTTTATAAAAATTATTATTTATAATGTTAAATTAATAATATTGTTTAAATTTTAAACAAGGCTAGAAAAGTATAATTTAAACAATTAAAACACAAAACAATAAAACAACCAAATTTTCAGTATAAAATTTTCTCTAATATACAATCTATCTGATCTAAAAAAATTTTGTTTTTATTTATATTTTTTAAATTCTGACAAAAATTGTACTAACAAGAACAAAATAAGATTTTAATTTAACCTTAAAAATATCTATTACATATTTAGATTTTTAATGAATAACCTAAAAATTGTAAATAGTTATTAAACACAAAATAACCTTGATTAATCAAGGTTTTATATTATTTTATTTGTTATGATTTTTATTGTATAATTATAATTATAATTATAATTATTTTAGATAATATTAAATTATCTTTTTTTTTGTTGGTTTTTATGTTTTATACTAAACCCTCCCCACCGACCCGACAAATTAAAAATATTAGAAATAAAAAACGATAAATTATTAATAAATAAGTTATAACTAATAAAACACAAAACGTAATAAGATAACAAAAAAAAATTTTTTTTTTGTTAATTTAAATTTCTTTAGTGTAATTTTATAGCATCTCTAATATATGAACTAGTAAAAGTACAAAATACATAAGATTGAATAAATGAAACAGCTAATTCTAATCCTATTAATGCTAAGAATATAGCACAAGGTATTAAAGTAATTATAGCTACTATTAAGCTACTTGTAAAAATTTGATATAGGAATGATAATAAGATTTTCATTAATGTATGCTCTGCACATAAATTAGCGAAAAGTCGAATACTTAAACTAAATGCTCGAGCACTATAACTTAATAATTCAATTAAAACTAATAAAGGAACTAAAGCTAAAGGTGTTCTAAAAATTTTTATTTTTAGTTCAATTATCATTAATCTGACTAAAAAGTGTTTTAAGTTCACTTAAACCTTTTTGAGTTAGATGTTCTTTCCTACAGATCATTTCAAATCCTTTACAGAAAACTACATAATCTAGAGCTTTGGCTCCTAAGAATTTGGCATCTTCTATCTCTATTTTATTAATAAAATGATTAATGTCTTTAACATAAGATAAATAAAACAAATAAAATAAGTTGTTCTAGTAGAAGAATCTCTACTTATTTTTCCTACACCTAAAATTGTAGTAATATGTTCTAAAGTATTTAAACTTATTCCATCTTGACTTATAGAAATAATAGGGTCACCACCTAAAGGAAATTTTATATTTCTTCTTATTCTTAAACCTAAAAAACCATCAGCACTCATGAGACCTCAAAGCCTGTGAATATTCATTTCAGATAACTTAGGGTTAAAGTGTGGGGTAAGAATATAATTAGGAAGACTAGTTGACAATAAATTAGACAGCCCCTTTTTAAATTGAACTTTAAGACCTACGATTTTAAGTAAACCATCTAAAGTTAAGTGCTCACCTTTTTCCTTAATATTTAAAACAGAAGACCATAAATGAGAGTAAACTAAATTATAGGTTAACAAGAGGTAAGTTAAAAATAACGTTTGTTGCTGAATTATTTTACAATTTGTAACACCACCAACGGTGTATCTTAAAGTATTATCTAAATTATGTTTAGAAATATTACCGATGTCACCAAAAATGATTTTACTAGCCCTAACATTTTAATATTAGCACTATTAGCTGAAGCTACTATTTGAAAATAAATAGAAACAGACCAACCTATTAGGTTTTGCATTTTTTGATTTTGCATTGTAAAATGAACCAGTAGGAGGTCTCCATCTGTTAAACCTACTATAACCTATAAATTTAATAAAGTTACATTTCTCATCATGTTATTATTAAATTAATGTAATTCTATTGCATCTCTAAGGTAAGAGCAAGTTAAGATACAGAAAACATAAGCTTGTATAAAGGATACTGCTAATTCTAAACCACATATTGCTAAAAATACAGTAAAAGGTATTAAGGCAAGTACCGCTACAACAGGCCCACTTAAGAATAAATTATATAGGAAAGTAGAAATTATTTTCATTAATGTATGTCCTGCCACTAGATTTGCGAATAATCGGATTCCTAGTGAAAGTGCTCTTGTCAGATAAGATACAACTTCGATAAGTACTAATAAAGGAACCAAGGCAAGAGGACAACCAGATGGTATAAAAAAAGCAAAAAATCTTAATTTGTGAATATAAAGACCTAATATAGTTACACCAATTAAAATAGTAAAAGATAAACCAAGTGTAACAATAATAGATGTAGTAACAGTGTAAGAATAAGGTACATTACCTATTAAATTAGCTATTAATACAAAGAAGAACAGTGAATAAATGAAAGGTAAAAATATTTCATTAGTACTTCCTATTTGATCTCTTACCATAGAATTTATACTAGCAAAAGAGCTTTCTAATGCTATAGACCATTTAGAAGGAACTAATTTAGTATTGTTATTAGTTATAACATGTAAGCTAATAACTAATAATAAAACTAAAATACAATATAAAGCTAAATTAGTTAAAGTTAAATTTAAGTATCCAAAGATTGGTGCATTTAAACCAACTAAACTAGTTACTTCAAATTGTTCAAGAGGAGAATTAATAAATATTAAATTAGACATATTTTTTTTTCTATAAAAATTTTTTTTTTGTTATCAAACTATATTGCTTATTAAATATTTAAATTCACTGTATAAATTTATACATCAGTTTATTTTAAATTTTAATAAAGACGATAGATTACAAACTTACTTATTAAAATTATTTTTTTTTTAATTTAAAGTAAGCCTCGCACAAAGGTGCTGATTTGATATTTAGATACTAGACTAATACTCAATGTTTACTATTTTAATCTTTGAAGTTTTTGATTAAAAAGTTTTTAGTTAAAAATTTTTTTTGAAACTAAAATTTAAAATTATCTTTTTGTATACAAAATAATTTAGTTTCATCTTATCTTAATTTTTTTTTATTTAATATTATCAAAGTTTTTATTGTAATAGTAATTTTAATACAATTTTAATATTATTATTGTAATCAAATGTTGTTAATTAAATTTTTAATTTTAATTTTATAAAACTAGGGTTTAATTATTTTTTATAAATAGAAATAATTATTATTAATTTTTATAAATTAGGTGCCGACCATAAGTAAACAAATGCATACAAGAATAACCAAACAACATCTACGAAATGCCAATAAGCAATTGCAGATTCAAGACCAACATGATGAGTTGTAGTAATATGGTGATTTAATAATCTAACGAATTGTACACCTATAAATATAGTTCCTACTATTACATGTACAAGTTTGTTACCGTAATGACTCTTTATTCATTACTTCAATAATTCACATTATTGTTCAGACCATATCTTCAATATTCTTATTATAAAAATATTGTAGGGCTTTCGTGGCAGGGTTATTGTAAATATCGTACTCACCTACTAGTCGTTGAACCTTCATATATTCCCTTGTTTAATATTTAATATATGCTTGGCTGCATATTATCCTTCACTTAAAGTGAAGGAACTTCATGCAATTAACCCTATTTTCTGTTAAATTTATTAATCGTGCTACACAGTCCTATTTATTTATACGCGGATACTGCAAGCTGTTCTAAAACAATCAGTAAGTTTTATTTAAAATTTTACTGTTTTTAAGTTAAAATGTTTTATTCTCTGGCTTTAATAATAAATTTTATATTTTTATATGCTTCACCAGTTGTTAAACATTTTTTTATTTTAGATCTTTCTATTTGTAAAGCTTTACTACATTCAGACAAACTAGAGTAAAAAGTTTTATTATTAAAATTATCAATAGTAAATAATTGTAACTTTTCAGCTACTAAACTATTGGTACCTCTTTTGTATCTTACACCTTGTTTTATTTCATAAGGTGCAGGTATTAAATACATATTTTTTAATTTGATTTCAAAACTTCCTTCTCCATCTGGAACATTATTAGTTAGCTTAGAAGGATCAACTGAACCGAAAGAAGATAATCTAAATTTATTCCAACTTTTTTTAATTTCACTAATTAAATGTTTACCTTCTGGTAATAAATGATAACCAAAGTAATAAATGTTTACCAATACCGACCAAGAATCAAAATCTTTTATTTTTTTACTTTTTAACAAATTTTGTTTTGAAAACAATGGTACAACTACATTTTGTAACTCGTGTATTGTGTTTATTTCAAAAGATACCGCCGGGCTAGATTTAGATCTATTTTTTCTTGGAGGAATCACATTTAAAGCTCCGGTACAATTTTTTAAGTCAAAATATTCTTTAATTCTCTTAAATAATTCTAATTCTTTAATATGATTTTCAAATTTAAATCTCGGAACAGAATTACTAGCAGAAAAGCAACCATCACCATCAAAAAATCCTCCAATCCAATTATCTGTTAAAGATGTATTATCTCTTATTACTAACTCTTTGTTTAAACTTATTTGTGAGTTTTTAACTAAATTTAAAGAGGGCGCTTTGATATTAGAAGACTTTTTAATTTCATGATAATATTTTATCATTTTTAATTTTCCTTCGGTTGTTAAATGTTCTTTATTTTTAATTAAATTTATAGCTTTTTCAAAAATAAGAAATTGATAATATTTTGAGCTATTTAATTTAGCAAGATTAAAGAGAGGTAAGATTACATGAATTAATGAAAATTGATCATTGACAAAAAAATTACATTTTGAACCAGAAATTGAGATATTTCCACAACCTAATTTTTGTTTTATAAATTTTAATGTGTTCAAATCATCAATATGTAAACAAATTTGATAGGTTAAAATTACGCTATTATATTTACTATTATTTAAATTTCTTAAACTTATGTTAAAGTTACCTTCGGCATCTGTGAAACCAGTTAACCATTCTAAAAAACTAGGCTCCAGATTTAAAATCTTATTTCGAAGTGTTTGTTTTGTTCTTACTCTTAGATTTTTTAACTGAAACTTCCTAGCTCTACAAATACTGTTATTAATAAACTTAGTAGGAGCTAACGTAACTAACCCATGTAAACCTGTTGAAGCAAAAAACACTGTACCATAAACAGAATCAGCAATAGTAAACCCAGCTTCTGAGTATTCATAACCTTGTAATCCAGTGAATATTATTGCAAACAATAAAGTTAAAATAGTACCTAAAATAGCACTTCTTCTATTACCTTTAATTATAGCGTGGTGAGCAAATGTAATAAATGCTCCTGAAGATAATAATAGTATTGTGTTAAGTAAAGGTATAGCAAAAGGATCTAATACTGGTATTCCTAATGGTGGCCAAACTCCTCCAATTTCAACAGCTGGAACTAAACTAGAATGAAAATAAGCCCAAAATACAGACAAGAAAGCCATTATTTCACTAACAATAAAAAGAGCAAACCCAATAGTTAAACCTCTTTTTACTTCTTCAGTATGGTTACCTAAATAAGTCAGATACCCATTATCTTTCAATAACGGTTGGACTATATCTTGATTAATAGGTTTATTATTTATAACGTATTAATCTTTGACGTATAGTCTCTGGGGATCCTACTGGGATAATTATAAGTCCGTTGGTTTCCTGCTGATTGTCCAATCTTTTTGGGTTGTCACTTAATTTAATTAACCTTAAGTACCAAAAGCTATTAGGAGTTTCCAGCATATAGTCAAATTTATAGAAGGCACTTTTATTTAGACACACTGTCGCAATCGTCATAAGATGGGCCCCACGTCCTCTGCCAAGTCTATACGCTCTGCAGGGAGTGGTTTTATATTTATTAATTTTTAATTTTTTTCATTTCAGATGCTATTGCTCTAATTTTTAATCTGTGTCCCCCTTCAGTAAGATGTTCTTTAGAAAGTATCATGTGAGAAACTACTTCCCAGTGTTTAAAATCTTTTCCTTTAATTCCTAATAAAGGATATTTATTAAAATAATTTACAATAAACTCTAAACTATTTATACCTGTGATACTAAGAGACAATACTTCTCTTTGATTTGATTTTGAATCTAACAAATAAGTATTAAGCTTACAAGATAAAAATGAGGCAAGACTTTCCATAATAGGATTAGGAACCAGCCAGCATAGAAGAAGAGTTAGGTTTATCAAAAGAACGTTGATCTAATCTAAATTTGAGACTAATATTTACACTAACAAATCTTTTACGTGTTTCTGATTTAGGTCTACTTTCAACAAATTTTACACCAAAATGGCCATGGCCATCTGCTTCAGTAAAACCTGTAAACCAGCTATTATTTTTAAAGTCAGTTGTGTCAAGTAAACTTTCAGGTATTTCTAAGGAATATTTAAGAATAAGAAACTTAATTAATTCATTCAATCTAATATTTTTAGGTGTACGAAGTTTACCATGAATTAAATTTATGATTAACATAATACCATTAACATCTCCAATAATATATCTAAGAGTATTATTACCATAAAACTGGAAACGTCCTACCCCACCTAATTCAGATTGAATATAGGCATATAAACCTAAATTATTTATATGGGAAGTAAACACTATTCTAGGATTTAGTACTCTATTAAGAATAGTTCTACCTAAAGCTGGTAAAGAAAGATGACCAGTGCGAGGTCTCCTTCTAATAAACCAGCTAAATAATAACCGAATTGGTCTTTATTTAAATATCCTTTACTTTCTTTAGAAAAATTAATAAGAGCTTGTCCTATTTGTTCGCTGCTAGGGGAAATTGGTTTTTAAATAGTTAAAATATAACTAGACAATAAGTTTTGTGTAATTAATAAGCTTGACGCTCTACCTTCTACTACAACATCTCTGAACCAAAAAGCCATAACAGTACTTATTAATATTATACCTAAATTTAATAAATAACCTCCATAATTAAATCCATGCATATACATTACTGCTGCTAACATAACAACTAACATTGCAAAACTAGATGCTATAGGCCAAGGAGATGGATCTACTATATGATAAGGATGACTTTGGTATCTTTTTCTAATTAAATTGATATTCATCATTTTGTTTTTTATTTTTGTTATTAAATTATATATATATTTTTTTTTACATATAACGCCAACTTATTATTTAGCGTACATTAAATAATAGTTATTATTTTGAATAACCTAAATTAATTAGTAATTAATATAGGTTAAATCAATTATATCTTCCCATTTTAGGCAAAACCTAAAATTTAAGCAAAAAAATAATAACATTACTATAAAAAAGATATGATTTGAAATTAAACAATTTAACATTATTACTTTAAATCAAGTTAAAATCTTTTTTTAGTATAGCTAAATTAATATTAAGTTAATTTTTTGTTTTTTGCTTAAATTTTGCTTTGAATTACGCTAAATAATTTCACCTCCTAAATTAATTTATTATATTACATAAATATAAATATAAATATAAATTAAATTTAAGATTAAGAATTAATTCAATTCTGATTGACTGCTAAAAAAAAAAGACTTTTAATCTTAAGAGTAATAATTGAATAAAAAAATTATTATTATTAAATATTACTTCTTTTAAAAATTCTGTTTTTTAGGGTTACAAAAGAATTTCTTTAATAAAAAGGGTTACAAAAGAATTTTGTTTTTTTTTACTTCATACGGCGTTTAATCTTAAAATTTAACGAGATTTAATAAATACGTGTAAATCTATCCCTAAACTTTCATAGGGAATTTGATGTGTAATTAAAAAATATAAACCGTGTATTAAAACAAAGAAACCAATAAAAATAAAGAAAGGTAAATAAAATAAAGATAATCTAATACAAAATACTTGATATTTTAAATAAAATAAAACAAATTTATTATTTTGACCGAATCTTTTGATTATGTATTCTTTATTGTAAAACAACAAGTTGTTTACAATATAAGCTAAAATTAATAAAATCAAAAATATACTAGTAAAGAATAATATAAATTCAATGGCTATTTGTTGACCTATTAAATCATCAAAATAGCCACTAATATCTACAGGTTTAAATAAAAAATGAATTTGTTGCATTATATTATCAAATATTTGATAAAGAATATCACTATTATTATTACTAGAAGTAAACTGGCTACTATTACTACTACTAGATTCTAAAAGTTTTTTTGCTTCAATAACAGTATTGTTAACAATATTAGAATCTGCTTTAGAAATAGCTTCGGTAACACATTTATTAACAGCATCCTGACTAACGTTACTAGGTTTATATATTTCGTCTACGCTAGGCCATTGTCCTGTTTCTCTATATTTATGCATACCCCAGATAAATCGATTAAATCCTACTGAATTTTCAATTGCAGAAAGATACGCCAAATTACTTGAAGTTACTCCACCTGCACCTAAAGAAGCTAATACCCTGAATCTTGGTGTTATTCCAGGAACTTTGCTTAAAGCTGCAAATGTTGCAGCCATAGTTCCCATAACTGTAATAGATTGAGGTACACCAGAAGGCCACCATCTTGCAGGATCTTGAGGCGCAGAGCTAGCTTGACCATCAGGAATAAAATTAAAAAAATTAATTTCAGTATAACCCAAATTATAAAGTTCTAAATTTAAAGTTAAAAAAGCAAATAAAATTAATGAAATTATTAAAATTAATAACAAAATTTTATTAAGTATATTAACTTTTATCCCTCGATTTAATTTATTATTACTAGTAAGTATGAAATTATAATTGATCAAAGATAAAGAAAACACTATACAAAAGATTACGAAAGGTAACAAAATCATTAAAACCATATTTTTTTTTTTCATTTTTGTTTTTTTACATATAACGCCAACTTATTATTTAACGTACATAAAAAAAGTAATTAATACTAACAAATCAAGTAAAATAGTAGCTAATATAGGTTGAATTATTCTTATTTTTATTTTTGTGCTTTTATTTGTTTAGTAAGTATTTAAACTAATTTATCTAAACAAGTAAGCCTAAACAATATTAAAGCCTTAAATCACAAACTAAAGAACCAAAAAAATTAGTATTAATACTAAAAGTTATAAATTTAAAATGCTTTTAAAATTTAAGTTACGTTAAATAATTTCACCTCTTAAAATTTTTTTATAATTAATTTATAAATAATTAAAATTTAAGATTAAGAATTAATTCAATTCTGGTTGACTGCTAAAAAAAAAAGACTTTTAATCTTATGAGTAATAATTTTAATTAATTAAGTTATTATTAATTATTACTACTTTTAATAACAACTAGAAAAACAAAACACATATTTATCGAAATTATCTATGGCAAATTAAACAAAATCCAATAATGTTGTTAACCTCCAATCTCGAAGAATAGACTTTTCCTTTAAAAAGGTTAGTTTTTCATAAAAGGCACAAAAACTTTAAAAATATAATTCATAATAACAAAATTTTAAAACGGGTTTTGTTATTATATTTAAAAAGTTGTTCGTGTAAATTTAAGGAAGAATTAATTTATTTTAATTATAAAACTTAGAAATATTAGGCTCAATAAATTTTTATATTTAGCAATGATTATTACTAATTATAATTCAGAGTGGTCTTTAATTTTTAACTTTTTAAGTTAAAAAGTTAAATTTATTTACTGCCTTAAAATCATTCACCTTAATTAAATCTTTGACACAAAATAAAGTTATTTATTTATTATTAGTAGGAAACAAATATATAAATATATTGTCATTAAAATTTTAAATTTGTATATTTAGTAATAACTAGACAAGCTTATCATTATTTAATATATGAAATATTCTTTAATTTTAAAACACTAAAAATCTTAACCCTATTATTATAACACATACAAATTAAGAATTAAAATTTTAAACTAAACAAAAAGTGGTATTAAAAAAGGGTTATATTTAGTTTAATATAAAACAAAACTTTTTACCCCCTTTTTGTGTTGTTTTATTAATATTTTAGGTAAGAATAAATCCAAATCATTATCTGGAAATTTTAATATTTTTATCATTAGCGTTAGCTATGTCAAATGCTGTGTTTACTAATATACCAATTGCAGGAACTATAATTAAGAACCAAGCAAAATAAAATACAGTAGCAAATTGCCCTATTTCTAGGTAAGGTTAATTAAATATTACTTCTTAAAAAATTTTTGCATATTTTTGTTTATATAAAAATATATATTTCAGATATGCAACACAACAAACTTTTAAAATAGCTTATAAAAATTTTAAATTCCATAAAAAATACTTAAATAAAAATTTTAAATTCCATAAAAAATACTTAAATAAAAATATTTAACTAATTGTTTTTTTTTTTACTTTTTAAATAAAAAAAAAAAAGGTAAAAAAAAAAATTTTTTTTTATTTAAACTAAACTCGTTTAATTGTATAATTTTTACCATTTAAAAATAAGTAATCACCAGTTTTAATCTTCTTTGAATAGTTTTTAAAGAAACGTTAAAGAAAGAAGCTACTTCCTTATAACTCATAGGTGAATATAAAGGATTAGAATTTGCATCTAATATTTGAATCTGTACTGTTTTTTTCTTATCAATTTTATTTATAGAATAAATATTATTTGCTAGAAAACTGTCTATTTTATTATCTAATTTTTCTCGATTAATATTATTAGTTAATTTATCTGGTTCACTATAAATCATATTTTCATTCATTCTATTTGAAAGTAAAATACACAAATCTTTTCCTTCTTGAGTTAAATGTAAATTATTAAATAATTTAATTAAAGAAATCATTTTCCAATATCTAAAACTAAGACCTTTTTTGGACAAGAAAATCAAATTATCCAAGAAAGGCACAAAAACTTTATTAATGTAAATCATATCTACAAATTTAAGGCTAATAACAGGTTTGCTATTAATATTTTTTGAAGGTCGTATTCGTAATTTAATTGAATTTTTTTAATTTAATTTTAAAATTTAAATCTTGAGGAATTAAATTTATTAAATAATTATAGATTGCTATCATTACTGGTTTGTCACTAAGAGTAATACCTAATTCAAAAACTTGAACTAGATTAATTTTAGAAACCCAAAATGAACCCTCACCTTCAATAAATCCTAATAACCAATAAGGAGTTATATGTATTTTATGTTGAGGATTTTGAACAAAAGAGGTTTTTTTACGATTCATTGTATTTTTAATCTTAAAATATTTGTGGTTATATCCATTTTTGTAAGACTTTTATTGCTAGTATAAATTAAAAAAGCTTCTTTCCAAGTTAAATAATCTAATTGTTTAGAAGTATTTAATTGGTGAAGATCAAATATTTTTATTAATTTTAAATTGTCTTCTTTAGAATAAACTTACCAGCTAGAACGAACTAAATTTTTATTTAAATTAACAGGATATACTATACCAATTTGAATTCCTTTTTGTATATATTCTAGCAAAGGACGGTCATTTATATGTAATTCTATTCTAAAATAAAATTGAAAAACTGAATCTTTTCGATTGTCTTTTTTTATATTAAAGTTAGACTCAGCATCCGAAAAGCCTCTAAGCCATTCATAAAAATCTTTATCAATAATGAAATTTCTTTTGTCTATTACATTAGCAAATTTAAATTTTTGCTGTTGATTCATTGGGAAATAAAAAGATACAGTCCATATTGTATCGTCATAATTAAAATAATTGTTATTAGTTAATTTCAATAATAATAAAATTAAACAAACAATAAAAAAAGATATAAAATTAAAATATTGTTTAATAATAAAATTAAAACCCCTTGGGGTTATTTTAATTCTCTATTTCATAATTAGTGTGGAACTATTACTTGGATAAATTTTTATTTTGTTCATTTGCTACATCAAAAGCAGTATTTTCAATTATACCAATTATTGGTACAATAATTAAGAACCATGAGAAATAGATTACTGTTGCTACTTGTCCTATTTCTAAATAAGGTGTTGTAGGGTGACAAGCACCTATCCACATCAATATAAAAAAGTTTACCACGAAAAACCAGTGAGCTAGTCTCATTAAGGGTCTAAATTGACTTCCTCTAATAACGGATAAATCAGTTAAAGGTAAAATCAATAATATTAATAATGACCCAAACATTGCTATAACCCCTAATAATTTGTTAGGTATTGATCTTAAGATTGCATAAAAAGGTAACAGATCATATTAAATATAAATATATTATTATTATTTACCAGAATTTATTTTATAGAGCATATCTTCAAGTATAAACTGTGAAATATTGTTTTTAATAAGTTCCATACTTTCTTCCCATATGCAAATTCTTTTCCATTTAGGATGATTATGAATAGAACATTTTACAGAATTATCTCCAAACAAATTCTCTAAAGTTTTTTTTTTATTAAAACTTCTTCATTTGTAAAGGTATATGTATTTAAATGTAAACCTTTATTTTGAAGAGAACCGTCGACCATAATCCAAGATACCAATCAACTAGGTGTAATAAGTTCTTGAATTTTTAAAGGTACTATTTTAAAATTTTTAGAATTATAAAATAAATTTCTATAAAAATTGAAACAAGGTAAGGATAACATAGCAAAATTAACTGACCCATATTTTATACTAGTTCTCTTATCAGTATAAAATTTTTCTTTAAGGTAAAATTCTTTAGATAGATATGGTTTAAATAAATAATAAATCACAGACATGATTAAAATAATTAAAGCGGTGTTTTTAAATTTTACTTTGCCCATAAATAAATCTAGAGTTACCATTAATAGATCTTTGCTGTATATGACCATCACCTAATAATAGTCCTATAATGATTTCATTTAATGGAAATTCAATAGATAATTTTGATCTTTCAGATTTTGAGTTTCTTTTTTTGGAAGTAGAGTAATTTTGCGTAAGCATTAAATTTATAATTGTTATCAAACCTATTGCTATTGAAATAATATTTTATATTTACCAAGATTTTTCAATAATGGCTGGACTATATCTTCATCCTTGAAATTTTAAATTACTAAAACTAATAAGTATTTGAAAGGAGCTTTACGTGTAGTCTCTGAGGATCCTACTTTTATTAACAAAAAAAAATTTTTTTTGTTTGTTTATTAATAATTTGGTTTCCTGCTGATTGTCCATTGTAATATACTAATAAATTTTATCTTATTTAAAAAATATTTTAAATTTAAAACTTAAAAATTTTTAGTCTTTAGGAGTTTCCAGCATACAGTAAAGTTAATTATTCAGAAGGTTACCCCTCAGCATGGCATCTGTTTTATTACCATTCAGGAACAATAGAACTTGGAGTACTCATAGGATTAGCTGGTATATAATTATCACTGTGCAATTCTCTTTTATTATTTTAGCAAATATATTACAAAGATAAATTTGTACCTAAAATAAAAAGAGGAGGACTATCTCTTCTAAAACTTATTATAATTCTATATAAATAGTCTGAATCATAATAGTATCTAATGAACGAATTAATTAGATAAAATAAATAAAAAAATAAATAGCTTATAGCTTATAAAGACCTACTTATGCTTAATAACTATTTAGTAAATAAAAAAATAGGCTGAGGCTTAATTTTTATTATCCCATTTAATTAAAAAATTTTTCCATTTTTTATAATTCATAGATAATTTACTACTATCCCTATAAACTTTTAATTCGTTTAATTCATGAAATTCTTTAATTAAATAAGTTCTATGAACTTTAATCGTTTTAGGTGGGAATTTTAAAAAATAATCATATAAAGTTAAATGTAATAATTTAGAGTTGGCCTTCCAAAGATAAAGACCATTATTAGATTTATCAAAATAAATTTGACCACCTATAATACTTAATAAAAACTCAATGTTGCATCTACTTTTATTAGCGATGCTTATTGTTAATTGATAACGAAATGTATCATTATAATTGTGTTTGTAAAAATTTATAGTACCATCTGAATCTAATAACCCGCTGATATAAGCTGACTTTAAAGTAGGAACAACTGGGTCTTTAATGGGTATATTTAAAGCTAGACAAGCTTTATGTAATTGTGCTAATCTAATATTATTAATAATCAAACCATTTAAACTTTTGATTATTTTTGTTACTGTATCTTTATTTTGACTTCTATAACGAACAGCTTTTACACCTGATCTAGCTTTAATATTACCACCAAATTTATTTTGTATAATACGTAATACTTTTTCGTCACAAGCAGGTAAAGTTAACTCAAACCCAACATAACCTTCTTTTCTAACATAAATGTACCCATCTCCATCAGTTATTCCTGCAAACCATTGCTTAAATTTTAAGCTAATTATATTATTATGATTATCTTTAATAATTTCATCTTTAATTAATTTTGTGGTTTGAAGATTCTTAGATAAACTAAATAAACCTCTTGTAGGTTGACCTACTTTTATTTGGGTCAATTTACCAAAACCATAAGCTAATTTATTTTTTATTCTTTTTTTGTGTGTGCATATAGTCTCTGAAATTCCTACTCGTAATAAATTTAATTTTATAAAGTAGACTATATATTTGATAATCCCTAAAAAACTTAATACCCAATTATAATTTAATATAAGGGAAATCTTTTTGTTATTGTAAGTACAAAAAGAAAAGTATAAATTTATTACTTTGGTTATCTGCTGATTGTATACTTTATAATAATATCTTACTATATTGGGATTTATTTTTATATTAAAATTTTTTGCAACAAATCCTATAAATTTACTCAATAAACTTATAAACAATAAACCACTTACTAATATAGTTTTATTATAAATTTTAACTAAATATTTGTTTAGTGTATATTTCCAGCTTATAGCACAAGCATATATAATGTATACTATTACATACATTATAGTAGGCCACATTTGACCTAAAACATTAGGATAATAAAAAACCATTATAGACAATACTAATAAAAATGCAAAGATAGTTACTAAATCTTTAAAAACAAAATACGGATGAAAAGGTATTCTATCTCCGTTACCTGATATTCCATTAGGATTATTTGAACCATGAGTATGAAGCAATTATTATTACGCAGTGATATTTAATTTATAAAGCATACTAAGATGTACATATTTTAAAATCAAATCCCTAACCAAAGGCAGTTGTTTTTTTGAGATATATAATGAATATTGTGATTTTTCTCTATTAGAAACTTGAATTGTTGCTTTAATAGAAAAATTTTTATTTAAAGCTTTTATTAATAAATCTAATTCTTTCTTAGAAAAAGATTCAGTATATAATTTTAAACCACTACCTGTAAAACCACCATCATCCATAATCCAATAAGCTAGACTAATCGGAGTTATTAAATCGGCAATATTATTAGGAATAGTTTTTTTTACCTCCAGGGTAAAATAATTCATAAAACTCATTAAAACAAGGTAGAGCTAAGGTAGAAAAATGATAGTTGTGTCTAATTTTTCCTGTATTTTTATCAGTTATAGTATAAACAGATGGTGGGGTCGTAACAAATTCTTGAAATAAACTATATAAATGTCGTAAATAAGATTCATTTTCAGAACCTTGTCTAAACACTATTCTAACATTAGCTCTATTAGAAGATCTACGCATATAAACATCCCCAAGAATAATACCAACTAACACTTGTTTTAAATAATCAGATAAACAGTATTTAAATCTATCTGTCTTAGTTAATCTTTTTTTAATTTTAATTTGACTACTATGAAAAAATCTAATTAAAAATAGATTTTTTAAAATCATTAAATTAAAACAATTATTCAAAAAAGTTAAATTATAAATTAATTTAACAAATCTGCGCAACATATCTATACTTTTCAGCATAGTTTGGACTATATCATTATCCAATAATTTATTGGATATCAAGCATGTAGTCTCTGAGGAACCTACTAAAATCATAGTAATATTTATTGGTTTCCTGCTGATTACTCAATCTCTAAAAATTATTACTTAATATTTAACTTGGAGGTATCCTTTTTTAATTAAAAACTAATAAATTAAATCCTAAAAGTTAAAATTTTTTAGTATTAAGAGCTCTAAGAGTTTTCCAGCATATAGCTTAATACAATTTAAAAATTACTTTTTAAAAGGCCCTTCATTTGAGCAATTAAATGTGCAACAACTAATGCGGCTAATAAGAAAGGTAATAAGAAGTGTAATGAGAAAAATCTGTTTAAAGTAGCATTATTTACGCTAAATCCGCCCCAAACTACAAAATATTAACGATAAAAGATTTTAATCTTTATCTTCACCGGTTAACGGTGTTTAGACTATGTCTTCAACCTAAATTATAGGTTGTGGGGTTCTCGTGTCGAGCTTATTGTTGGTATAACTCACTCGTTAGTCGTTGAACGTTCTTGATACTTTAATTTAAAAAACCAAAACACAAAAATATATATATTTAATAGCACAAAGCTTATTTAAATTAATACCGAATCAAGCTCCGCTGCAAGTAATCTAAATTAAACATATCAAATGAGCCAAACAAACGGCAACATAAGCGGTTCCCCGCTTAAAGTAATTAAGACGTTCTTGCAATTCTCCCCATTTGCCACTAAAACATTACTGTTTTAAGGAGCCAGTTTTGAAAACGAAAAATAACAAGCTAGTACTCTCTGTGGTTAAAATACATTAAACATTTATTTAGGAAAATTCAGATTTTTGTAACGAAAATTATTTTGTAATTCAGTTAACCATTTAAAGTATTGAATACTTTTCAATCCTATTAAAGGATGTAAACCTGAAAAAGAAAAAAAATCAATTACTTTTTGTATTTCAGTTTTAGAGGAAACGGAAAATTGGACAAATTTGTTTTTTTCAAAAATAATTTTCCGTTTAGTATCAAATAAAAGTCTAAATGCTTCAAACAATTGAATATGAATTCGTTGTTTTAATTGAAAACATCCATCATTATTTTTTTTAATAAAAAAAGAACCTTCAGCATTTGTAAAACCAACTAACCAGTTTCTAAAAAAATCTAATTTCAAGTAGTCTGAAGCTGTATTAGGTAACTTAAATAAAGAAGAAATATAACTAACATTTGGTATATCATAAAAGGATTTTAAATTGTTTTTAAAGATGTGCATAGCTAAATTAAATTGTTCCTGTCTGGTGTTAGTTAAAAAAAATATATTGTGATGTATTAATAATGGAAATATAACTTCTTGTAAATCTGTTTTATTAATTATTAGTTTACAATTTGGATTTAGATGATCTCGATATATTGTTATTTTACCTATTTTTAAAACAGACTGAATATATTCTAAAGTAGATAAGTCTTCTAAACTTAAGCCGATTACCATTCTTATAGCTATAAATCCTTTTGATGTTTTAGTTATTTGAATATAACCGCCTCCGTCAATTAAACCAACTAAAAAAGATATAAACTGATAAGGAATTGATAAATATTCCGTTTTATCTAATCTGGATTGCCTACCTTTTTTTAATGCATGAATACTAACTGTACCTACTGTTGGTAACACTGTTAAAATATTATTATTATAAACTTCGTTACCACAGATAGTTAAAAACTTTGTAGCAAAACTATAATTTGACTCAACTAAATCTTGACCGAAAAAAGGAATAGCACTTAATAAATTAGTAATTACAGTTGCCAAGTTTCTAAATTTAATTAGTGATCTAAATTTAGATCTGTTCCTTTATTATATCTAAATAATATTCAAGAATATTCCCCTAATTAAACCCTTGTACTTTAACTAAAAATATTTCATAATTATAAATTTTAAAAATAAACAACAAAAATATCAAGAGTTAAAGCCTTGTGTACTTAAAATTAATAAGTGTTAAAGCCTTGTGTACTTAAAATTAATAAGTTGAAACTCCGAGTGCACATTAAGCATCATTGCAGATACCCATAATTGAACCACTCTGTCGAGATAATCTAAATTACCTACGGTCTTAATATGGGAAAATATTTTTGACCTGTTATCAATTATGTTGCCTTATTAAAATTTAATATTTTTATTTAGCTATTACATATTAAGAAAGATTAATAAGACTATATTAAATTAACTAAACTAGTTTATAAAAAATCAATCTCAAGTCAAAAAAAAAATTTTTTTGTTATCTAATCTTAAAAAAAGGGTATAACATAGGAAAAAAAAGCATTAAAATGTTTATTTAAATTTTCTTCTAATCAACATTGAAGTTACTATTATTAATAAAATTATTACATATTTATTAATAAAATTATTACAAGTGTTAGTTAATTTAACATTTGGGGCATTAATCTAAATATTATTTTCAGTTATAACAAAAAATTTCTAATTATCAAACTGTACTTTTTTTAAACCAAATAATTGATTAAAAAAAAAGAACAATAAAATTTAAATCAGTTTTAGATGAAAAAGATATTCTAAAAACATTTGAGTTTTCAGGTTTGATTGTATGATATTGTGAAGCAGCCCCCTTAATTAAAATTGTATAGCTTTAATTATTTGATACTTTTCTAACCCAGATTGTACAATTGAAAAATGAGCTGTTCATTTTTTATGAAAACTACCTTCAGCTATTGTAAACCCAACAAACCAATTATTAAAATAAGGTAAATTAATTATATCCAAAAAATTAAGTTGTTTATTATATTTTAAAAATAAATTATCAATTAATTTTAAATTTAAAATTTCTCAATGTTTTATATTATTTTCTATAATATATTTAAATAAGAAAATTTGTTTACGTCTATTATAAGCTAAAAATTCAATATTATTTATTTGTAAATAAGGATAAATAACGTTTAAGATATCTGTTTTATATAAAATCAATCTGTATTGGTTTTAGTCTTAGAGTAATCTATTTTACCTATACCTAATTTACTTACTAATAAATTTAATAAATCTTTATCTTTAGACTGTAAATTAATTCCCAATCTCATTCTAATAGTATATTTTGGTTTATTGTTAGAATTTTTATTATATTGGTTTAGAGCTCCTATATCAAAATAACCATCACCATCTAAAATACCTATAAAAAAAACTCAATAAGTTTATATATTTCTTTATCCTTAAATTTAGAATAATAAACATTATTATTAGTTATTGAAGTAGCTGATAATTGTAAATTTTGTTTTAAAACTATAGGTAATAATACCATTTGTAAAGAGGGCCTACCCCATAACGTTTATGTTATCAATTGGTTCTTTATCCAATTTTCAACAGTTTACACTATTGACCAGACTATGTCTTCATTAAAAATAAAAAAAAAATTTTTTTGTTGTTAAATTTTTAATGTTGGGCGTTCGTGGATGGATTATTGTCGACAAATACTCACCATCTAGTCGTTGAACGTTCTTACTTTTGGTTTTATCTGTTGTCAAAGTAAGCTTCGCTGCAAGTTGTCTTATGATTATTAATTTTTATTAGTTAATTTTAATAATTTTAATAAGAAGTCCTTGCAATTAACCCAATTTTCTATATTTAATTAAACTATTTAATTTAAAAAATAGGAGCCATTATATAACTCATTTGACCATAAGGTAAAACATACAAACTTACTTTGTATTTATCACCAAAAAAAAATTTTTTTTTTATATAAATAATAAATTACAAAAGCAGAATAACTTTGATTTCGTATATTCTAATAGTCAAAGTAAGACTATCAAGTTTCGACTGTACATTAAGCATCATTTCAGACACCCATTAGTGACCCAGTCAGTAGCGATTATCTAGGTAACCGACGATCTCTTTTCTAATTAAAATTAAAATTTTGATCGTTTTCACTAACATTGCCAAAGAAATAAAATTTTCTTCAATAAACCTCTCGGATTATACCACTTTATTTCTATTTTTTACCTAAAAATTGCATAGAAATTAATACTTGTGGGACTATAATCTAAAATTTAAATGTTATTTTATTTATCAATACATTTAACAATAAATCGTTTTTTTTCAATATTTTTTTTTCAGTAGCTAGTGCTCTTCTAATTGTTTTTACGCTGCAATTAATAGCTTTAGTCGCCTCTTTTATACTACTATATTCTCCAAATATAGTACAATCTAAATTTAATAATATTAAAGGTTTAGAATTTTGCTTCATATTTAATAAAGATTTTTCAGATAAATTTATTTTTGTTTTGTCTCTAGTTAGGGCTTTTTGTCTTATTTTTTCTTTTGTTTCAATTGAAAGACTTTTTCCTTTATTCAAGTTACCTATTTTTAAACGACGTTCTAAACTATAAATTTTGGTCATTTTTATTCTATCTATTTCAGTGTTTCTATAACCAAAGCTAGACCCAGCTTTAGTTAATATATTATAATTAGGTAACAAAGATTTTAAATATAGATCTTCTATATCAATTAATTTATTATTATTATTTTTATAAACTATTTCAGGCAAAATTTCTAATATTAAAAATGCAAAGTTAGATAGTTTATATTTTTGAACCGCATTTTTAACAACTTTACTTCCTCTAAATTATATTAAATGATTAGAAAATCTAGAATAAAACCTACCCGTAGAAGCTGAACCTATATAATAATTTAAAGTAACTTTATTTAAAATTAAATAAATACCACTAAGACCTTTAGTTTATCTGAAAATTTGTTTTCTTGTCTCATCTAAGTGTAAATTATCATAAACATAAACTGGCGTTAATTTTTTTCTATAATAAATTCAACTAAAATCTTAGATTTGTCATTTAAATTTAAATCCTTGCTTAAAGGCGTAAAGCTTGATAAACTAGTCACATTAGAATAGTTTCTTTGTTGAATTAAAAAAAATATTGTTATTTAAAATTAAAATTTTTTTATTGTTAAATTTTAATAAAACTTTTTTAGTTTTAAAATTAGACCATTTTGGGCTATAATTATAACCCAAGAAGGCTGTAGCGATCATGACTATGAAAATTATTACCCCAATAGACCAAAGTAAAACTCTAGGTTCTTTATATGAACTATAATATAGTCCTCTTGCTATGTGCAATAAGTAGTTGTTATTTTGATATAGTATAAATATCAAAAAGTAATCCCGAGGTTTTAAATATATTAAAGATTACTTCTTAATTTTTCAATTAAGTTCAGATCATATCATACTCCATAATTAATATTAAAATTAAACTACTTTCTTACTTAAATAATATTAATTAAAGAGTATTAGCGTGTGATCGTTGAGGATCCTACTTTAGTAAATATTTGGTTTCCTGCTGATTGTCCAATCTTTAAAAATTTGACTTTTATAAAGTATTTAAAGCTTTAAGGAGTTTCCAGCATATAGCTAATAGCTATTTATAAAATTTAGTAGAATTTAATATAAATAGGCCCACTAAATTTTAATAACAATAAATTAATTAATTAATCTAATTGAGATTTACTAACAGGTTTAGAATATAAAGTATATTTACCATTAAATATTTTATTAGTGTCAATATAATTTTTTATGGAACTGACAGAATTTAAACCTATAGCTTTACCACCTTCTCTATAACTATAAAAAGGTGAGCCCGGTATTTCTTTATTATCTTTGTAAATATATACTTTATAACCTTTTTTACTGCCTTTTTGTAAAGAATATTCTTTAGCTAAGGTAAAATGACTTTTTCCTGAATGAATATCAAAAACAGGTTTAATATCAAAAAGAGTTTGTATTTCTTCAAGTTCTAAAAAATCTATGACATTTGAGAAATATCTTTTTGATTTCATATTATTAGATAATTTTAGTAGTATTGTTTTACCTTGAGGTGTGTTATAATAACCATGTATGATTAAAAATAAACCTAAACTCCATATTTTAAAATCTATACCTTTTCTACTTAAAAAATTTAATTTATTAAAAAATGGGAAAATATATTGAAAAAGAACATCTGTATTTGTAATTGACAAGGTATAACCTTTAGATTTTTTACTGATAGTACATTTGGGTTTACTTGGTATAAACAAGTTATTGTAAATAGGATAGATTTTTATATTTTGTAAAAAAATAGCAATAGCTTCTAATATTTGTTTATCCTTTTGAGTAACTGAAAATATTGCTCTAGTATTAGTAAAATAAAATGAACCATCTCCTTCTACAAATCCTAATAACCAATGTTTATTAATCATGTCACTAGTTATAATATAATCGTCATATTTAGTTCTTAAATTATTCACACCATTTTTAAGTTTAAGTATTTTTTCAAAGGTGGTTTTATCTATTTTATAACCTTTTTGTTTAGCGAGTTTCTTTAAATTAACTCCTTCTTTCCAATCTTTGTAATTTAATTGTTTGTGAGTTAATAAAGGATACTTATCAAAAATAGGTATTAAAATATTTACAATTGTTTGAAAAGCATGTATTCTATAGCTACATGTTTGTCCTTGAATATTTACTATACCAATTCCTAAAATCTTTCGGATATTAAACAATACAGCGGAATCCTCAATATGAAGAGTAATTTGAAAAACAAAATGTACTTCACTATTGTTTTTAGTATTTATTAAAAAACAACCCTCAGCATCTGTAAAACCAACAAACCATTGTAAAAACTTTTCATCATATTTTAAAGTTTCTTTATCTATTTTATTTATATTTAAAGAGTTTTGTATAGATTTAAATATAGTTAAAAATTGAGTTAGTCTGTCATTATTAAAAAAATCTATTACCGTAGACCTATTAGTAAAAAGAATATTAGAGTTAAAAAAATCAAATTTATTGTAAAAATAAAAATTTAATATTTGAGCATAAACAAAAATAAAGAAGAAAGAAGCAACATTAGCATGAGTATATCTTAAAATATAACCAGCGTTAACATCTCTCATTATCATTTCTGTTATAAACATGTTTACTTTAATTTTAGATGCTTTCACTTGATATCTGCCGAGCCTTTTAGTTTTGTTAGAACACTAAAACTAAAGCTCTGCAAGTAAAATTTAAAGTGGTTTAGAATAAAAAAGTATAGCGTCCTCCGATAACTTTTCCTGTATCGAGACTTCGTCGAGCTGCTATGCTCGTTTTTGAGTAACCAATTGCTTCCATAGCTGCCTTGAAAGAAGTAAAAGGTTTTTCATTTAATAAAATTCCATTATCATATACCCATATGCTTTGTTTATTAAATATTCGTGCAAAAGCTTTTGCAAGATCTGTATGTGACATTTCAGCTTTTAGTGTCACAGGAAGTTTTAAATCTAATACTTGATTTATATCAGAGAAACTAATTGCTGGGAAACGATCAGGTTTTGTACTATATCGTCCTTTGTTTATATATTGGGAAATTTTGTAAACTAAGATACGACGTAGATAGAAGTATCAGAATTTATGTAAATGAAGAACTAAAGACCAGAAATAGAAATCTTCGGCTTTACGTGTTTGAAAAGGCATATCTAAGAAAAAAAAAACATTAAGTAATCGTATAGCGCATCAATATTAACAATAGATATTACTGATACAGATGTTCGAGAGTTTAATGTTTTATGTACTTGCGGTATTTTAGATTGTTGACTGAATGAAAAACTTTTTGGGAGTAATTGTAAATAGTTTACAATAGCTTTAAGAACCATTGAATTTCAAAGGTGTTGTCCTATTTGAAAATAAGGACTTAAGTTTTTAAACCCAAAGGTTCCTTCACCCCCGATAAACCCTAATAACCAAAAAGGATTAATTATTATTGCAAGAATTAAGTCATAATTATATGTTTTTCTTTGTAAGTTCATATTAGATATTACATCTTTTACCTTTTCTAATTGTGAAGAAGATAATCGTGTTGTATTTGAACTGGCAAGAGATGAAACTACAGATTTAAAATCAATAAAATCTAACCATTTAGTTGTGTATAGTTTATATTCGTCAAGTAGTGGAAATAAAACGTTTAATAAACTATTAACATCGCTAATTATAAATACACAACTGTTTCCATTAATAACAACTTTACCTACGCCTAAAAAGTCTCGAATTTTATGCAATATAGCAACATCATCAATGTGAAGTCGAATTCTAAACATTACTCGCAAATAATTTCTGTCTAAATAAACTTGAAAGTTTCCTTCTCCGTCAATAAACCATGAAAGCCAACTAGAAAATTGTTCTCTGTTCATTGGGGAAGGTTTATTTTTATTCAATAAGCCATAAACAAGTATCTCTATACTTAAATTATTCTTCATGTTAACAACCATTTCTCATGGTTGATCGGACTATCTCATGTCTCAACTAGTAAATATTTTTATATTTCTAAAGGAGATCTTCGCGTATAGTCTCTGAGGATTCTACTCTTGCATAAGACATGCAATTTGGTTTCCTGCTGATTGCCCAACCTTTTGAGTTATCACTTATATTATTATAAAGTATCAAAAGTTCTAAGGGTGTTCCAGCATATAGCGAAGTTTAACGAACACAATACGAGATGTTTTCATGTTCAACTGAATTAAAAGCGAAATCTACATGCGGAGTATAATGCATAGCCAAGAATACCCCTGTTAATATTTGAATTATTAAACAAACACCTAATAAGGAACCAAAATTCCACAAATAACTTATATTAGCTGGTTCTGGTGTATCTATTACATAAGAATTAGCTATTCTTAATATAGACTGTGACTTAAGTAATCTCATTTTTGTTTGTTGTGTGTTTTTATTAACTCAAATTATCCGAGAACCTAAAGCAAAAAATATTTTGATTTTTAATTCAGATTAATTTAATTTCAAAACTTGCTTTTTGTTTAAGTTTTAAAATTTTACTGTGTTAATTTAAAATTATAAAGATAATTATCTAATAATTTTAATTATTTAATGTAATTATTTTAGTCTAATTAAAAATTTTACAGTAAAAAAAAAGTGTTTGTTACCTCCAATTTTCATTAAAGGCCAAAATAGTTATAATTAACTTTATTATTTAAAGTTTAAATAAAATTAAGATAACTAATAAATTGAGGGTTAAACTTTTTGTTCTTTAAATTACCTTAGATTAAGCTAAAAGGTCAAAATTTCTATTATTAATTTTTTTAGTTTAGTTTTTTACCGAATTTATTATGATTCTAAAATTTAAATTCTAAAAGGTTTCTTTTTATTTGTAAAATTAAACATAGGGTTAAAGAAATAAACCTATAAAAAAATTTTTTTAAACAAAAAAATTTTGTTTTTGAATTTTGAATTTTTTTAAATAAATAAAGAGTTAGTTATCTATTTAATATTAAAAACGGTTAGAATCATATAAATTTTTGTGGTTTTGTAAATTTATTTTATTTTTGTTGCCCAACTTAAGTAGTAACTCTCTACCTAAAGGTACAACGATTCTCCTAGTGTTTTAATTAAAAACAAAAATATTTTTATTTTTGTTTATACATAATTTAAGCCCAAGAAGATTTGAACTTCTACAGATTCCTCATCAAGAAATCATTCTACCATTAAATTATAGGCTTTGTTAAGAAACTATAAGTAAAACTTTTGTTTTGTTAAGTAAAAAAAAAGTTTGTTTTTTACGGGCACTGTGAGATTTGAACTCACGACTTCCAATAGAAGTTCTCGTTTTCAAGACGAGTGCCATAAACCAGACTCGACCAAATACCCTTTCATTTTTTTTTTCTAATTTGATTAATACGGATTTATTTTAAATTTTGAATATTTTAACATTAAACTTATTAAAAATTTTGTTTTAAACTTTTTGTAATAAAAAAATTTTTTTTTTATGTTTAATTTATTTGAAAATTTTACCTTAAATTTACAGTGTCTGCTTCTCTTATTGTAAAAAATACAATCATTTTTGATATTTATAAATATATTTAGAAAAAAAAAAGAAACAATAAAAATAGAAGAGGTATCAAGAGGAATTGAACCTCTGAAAAAAGTATTAACAGTACCCCGCATTAACCACTCTGCCATGACACCTTAAATTTATTTTGTAATTTTATATCATTTTTTTACATAACTTAAAATCCTTTTTTTACATAGCTAAAAACAAAAAGATTTGTTGATTTCATAGGGATTATGATAGGCGCGACTCGAACACGCAAGCTCTCCCTCCCAAAGGGAGCGACAAACCAGTTTGTCTTCTATCATTTTTTGAGATATTCTTATAATTTTAAAATTTTTTATTTTTTTTTTTATTAAACTTATCAAAACTTTGTAGATTGGTTACAAACACCTAAAAAAAAATTTTTTTTTTGTATAAATATAAATACAATTATAAATTATTATTATTATTAATACTTTTTACAGTTTTAAGACCGAAGGGAATCGAACCCTTATAATATCCATTATGAGCGAACTGCATTAACCAGTTATGCTACAGTCTTTGTTTTTAATAAAAAATATAAATTTAATTATATTAGCTATTTTTTTACCCCATTAAATTTGTTGAGCAGTAAAGGAATCGAACCTTTTACGGTTTAAAACCAATTCTTTTACAGAGAACCACCATTACCAATCGGATCACCTGCCCTACTTTTAAACTACAAATAATAAATATACTAAATTTATTTAAAGATATCTCTTATATAAAAAAAACTTATAATAAAAAAAAAATTTTTTTTTTATTTTATAAAAAATAAATCAATTAGATAAAATTAGCATTGTTTTACAGGTTTAAATTTTACTATAAAAAATAAAATTAATTAATAATTAGGGTTAAAAACTAAAAACCAGTATTTATTAAATTAAATAATTTTCATTAAAGAGAATCTAAGAAACTTAAGTAATTTTCAACTGAAACTGCTTCAATAGCTGTTGGCATAAATCCGTGGTAAACACCACATAATTCAGAACATTGACCATAGAAAACACCTGTTCTTTCTGTCAATAATGATGCTTGATTTAATCTACCTGGGCAAGCATCTATTTTTAAACCTAAAGATGGCACAGCATAGTCATGTATAACATCAGCACTTGTAACAATCAGTCTAATATGTGTGTCTACTGGTATAACTACTCTATTATCTACATCTAATAATCTAAATTGACCCAATTCTAAATCAGAATCAGGTATCATATATGAATCAAATTCAATAGGATCTCCACTTTCTGTAACATAATCACTATATTCAAAGCTCCAATACCATTGATGCAAGATAAAATTGAAAATATCTAGTCGACTGTACATTAAGCAATATAATTTATTTATATTTATAAACTTTAAATATTAAATCAAACTATATCACCCACCAGTGCTCCAGTCTGTTGCAATAAATAATATAACTAACAAAACTCACTTACTGACAGTCTTGTACTATAAAACGGTACTATTTTACTATAGTATTTAACTGTTTTCACTAGTGTCGCCAAAGAAATAAACTAATAATATATCTTACAGATACCAGAATTTTGTCAAATTCCTAGATATAAAATATTTAAAAATATCTCTTGACTATCACATATGTATGCTTTTTATTCAAAAAAGCGACTAAGAAGAACTTCTAATACTTTACACTTTAAGCTATAATTTAGATAGATTTATAAAAATATTTTTAAGTATTATTATATTAGTTTTGTTTTACTTTAAAAATTATACCTCATTAAAGATAAACAGGCAAATGTAAAAAAGGGGGTAAAATTTTAATTAGCTAGTTTAATTATTAAATTTTTCTATGTGAATAAAAATTTTGAGTTAATACTCTAAAAAAAATTTTTTTAGGATAGTACAATCTAAGCAAAATTTTAGTCTTAAAATAATAATAGGACAAGTTACTTTAATTAAAGTAAATTTATTTCATGAAACATTAAATTATCTATTACCTTTTCTACCTGGCGTACTATCTTTAATAATCCAAATAATAAAAAATTAAAGGAATTATATAAATTTCAATATAAAATAAAATTAAAATATAACCTAAAAACCATAAATCTAAACAAAATTCTAATTGTTATAGTGTTAAATTCAAACCTTAAAAATTTTTTGGGGTGTTTTTAATTGCTTTAATTAGTCTTGTTTATTCACTATGTTTAATATTACAGCAATAATATTCAATAAGAACAAAACAAAATAAAAAATTTTTTTAGCATAAACTAAAAAATAAATAAAAAAAATTTTTATGAGAAAAACTTTGTTTAACAAAAATTTTAACCTTTCATAACTACTATTAGAAGCGTAACCTTCTGTTAATAAAATAATAGACCAAAAATAACTGAAATTATATCAATATTATATAAACGGTTTTTAGTTCAACATTGAGTATGAATAATAAATTAAGCTCACTTAAATTTTTTAGTTCTTCTATTGTTTTAATATAAATATTTATGATTTAAATATGAAAATTTAGAGCAAAAGTGTTTTAGGTGTTTGTATTATGTTGTTTTACCTAAAATATTTTCCAGGTGTCTTCCCTTTTTTTTGTTATATGTGATTTTAGGCCATTTAATAATAACCTGTTACTTTAATTGTAATTGTAGGTGAAATTACTTCATCTAACAAATAAAGTAATCTAAATGATGGGAAAGCAATAGCGATTAAAATTAAAGCTGGTGTAATTGTCCAAATTAATTCAATTAATGTCGATCAACATAAATAGTTTCCTATTTAAACGGACCATTTCTTCATCCTTAGTTAATAGTTGTCCACCAAAGATGTTTCGCGTATGGCCTCTGAGGATCCCACTCTCTTCTCTTTACTTTGTTAAAGATTTGGTTTCCTACTGATAGTCCAATCTCTAAGATTTTCACTATTAAAAAGTACTTAAAGCTCTAAGGGGTTCCCAGTATATAGCGAAATTTATATTCACAGTTATTTTAAAATCTAAAATTATTGAGATGAAAATTTATACCTATCTTTAAATATTTCACCTGAATTTTTATATCTTATTACAGAACTTTTGTTTATCCCTAAAAAATTAGCTACTTTTCTTATTGATATAAAACAACCTATTAATTTAAAACCTTCCTTATCACATTTTTCATAAACATTAACAGAACTACCTTTTGCTACACTCATTTTTAATAAAGTTTCATTAGAATGTTTTCTTCCTAAAGGTATCATCAATTCTTTAATTTTTTCTGATTGATCTTTGCCAAATAAAGAGTTATTTACATCTCTTTTGTTTAAACTCACCAATTCTTTAGTTGTTTCTGATTGATGTTTACCAAATAAAGGAGATTTGTCCTTCACATAGACTCCTTTTAACGCTTTACTTAATTTAGCTTTAGTTTCTTCTGAATGCTTATGAGTTAAAGAACTGTCAGCAACTTTTAATAAATTATACTTTGGTTTTAACTTATCAAAATAATACTGTTCTTTTTGATTTAACTCAGAAATATCGCAATACTCTAAAATAGTTAAATAAAAATTAGAATAACCATATTTAATTAACGCTCTACTTATTATTAAAGTGTCTCTATTTTTTAGATAACTAAAATTAAAATATTTAATAAATCTTTTGGATAAATCTTTAGATTGTCCCAAATAAATATCATTTGTAAGTTTATTGGTCCACATATAAATACCTGATTTACCTTTATTTTCTTTAACAATAGTTTGTTTTAGATAAAAAGGATCTTCATATATTTTTATTGAATCACTATTAATAATTTTATTAGTGGATAAAGTACTGTAAGAACAAATAAAATTTTTATTTAACATTAAATTATTAGACTTAAAACACTTTTGAAACGGCACAAATCTACCGTGGTTTAAATATTTGTGTGCTATAGGATTATTTTTATAATTATGGGAATAAATAATAGTACCTAACATCCAAAACACAGATATACAAATTATAACAATATAGAAAAACAGAGTATTGTGTAATTCAACAACTCCAGTAAAACCTGGTGCTGCACTATCTTGGTAACCTATTTGCCAAGGTTCAGGTGCATCGTTTAAAATTTGATTTAAAAATAGTACATTTAAATCTAAAGTTCTATTAATTAAATTATAAATCATTTTTTTTTTATAAATCGTCTTTTTTTAGTCCATTTTATGTCATTAACTATATTTTATAGTTACTATTTTCTCTGTGTTTTTATCTTATTAAGTTAATTATTGGGACTTGACTTTTATTAGATATTTAAAACAAATAATCTAATTTAATTTTGTAGCAAGTAATAATTAAAACATATAAAAATAACAGATATTTGTAACAACAAACATAGTAAAATTAATAAAATTTTACTACTAAATTTAATTTTAAAAAGGACTAAATATTAGCTTAAACAAATTCTTTTATTATCAACTTTATAATTTTACTTTTGTCAGTTAACTAATATATTAGTATTACTGAAAAAAATAAAATTTAAACAAAGTTAATCTTATTTACTTTCTTTTTTAATATAAAAATTTAAACAAAGTTAATCTTATTTACTTTCTTTTTTAATATAAAAATTTAAATATTAACAAGAAAATTAAAAAAAAAAATTTTTTTTTTTCTCTAGTAGTGATAGTTTAAATATAAAATAAAAAAAAAAATAAAATAACAAAAATATAAAATTTATAATTTAGATAAAAAAAAAGTAGAGAAGTTTTAAATAATAAAATCTAAGAAGTAAAGGATTTGAACCTTTTTTTTTTACTTTCCTGTAAAGTCAACTTCCTTTATTACAAAAATTAGTTTTAAAATTTAACAAAAATAAACCTTATACCAACTAATTTAATTAAGTTTTATTAAAGAATCCAAAAATTTTAACAAATTAACGAATAATAAATAAAACTTTTTATTGTTTTAGAATTTTTTTTTAGTAAAACAAAAAAAAAACAATATTAATAAAATACAAAAATTTAATCATAGGGTTAAAAACAAAAAAAAAATTTTTTTTTGTAAATTTTCATTATAATTATGAATATAATAATAAGAATCCAATCATTAATGAGAAAAGTCCAGTTGCTTCGGCTAAAGCAAACCCTAAGATTGCATAACTAAATAATTGTCCTTTAATTTGAGGGTTTCTAGCTGTAGATGCAATTAAAGATGAAAAAATTAAACCGATACCGGCTCCGGCTCCGATTAAACCAGAACAAGCTAAACCTGCTCCAATGTATTTTGCTGCTGCTAACATTGTTATATTATTAAATAATTAATAATAGTGTTTAACGTATATATAAAAAAATATTTCTTTTACAAATATATACTACTTATAGTTGCTTATTAGTAATTTAGATACTTAAAATCTTTGTTAATTATAGTAGTAAAAAGTAATAAAGAACCTTAAATTTAAAGATAAACAGTCATAAAAAATTTTATTTATTATTTATTTTTTATTATTTATTATTTATTATTTATTATTTATTATTTATTATTTATTTACCATAATATAAAAATTAAAGATGTAAAATAAACAATCATCAATTTAAACACGTCAATACCTAAAAAGGTTGAAGTTGAAGGTAAAATATTAGTAGAGTCAATTAAAATAGGACTAAAAATTAAAAACAATAAAGTTAATAAACCTAATGTTATATATAAAGCGTAAGTTGTTATTATACCTGTATCTAATTTAGCTATATTTTCACCTGTATTTTTTAACACAGTAGAAATACCATGTGGTCCTACAGTTTCTATTATACCTCTATCTAAAACATTTGAGATTTTGTAACCTAAATATAAGCCTTTGTTAATAATATATTGATTATATATTAAATCAAAATAATATTGACCATTTAAGAAACTATAAATTTTTCTGAATAAAGAACTTTCTGATAGATTATTAATAATATTTGGTGATAAATGATATAAATAAATAGCAAGTAAACCTCCAATTATACTTAATATTGAAGGTAGTAGTTTTAATCCAGTGTTTATAGAAAACTCAGCTTCTACTAAAGAATTATTATTAGGGTGTATATATATAGCATTACCAAAAAAATCAGTACCAATACCTACAAATAAATCAGAGAATATAAAACCAAAAAAAATACTAAATAAAGAAAGTGCTAATAATGGTATTATAACTGCTAATTTAGCTTCATGTAGTTTTGAATAAACCACACGAGGTCCATTAGGTGCTGTTAAGAATACTAAAGATATTAATCTAAATGAATAAAAAGAAGTTAATCCTGCTGTAATACTACCTAACACATACGCATATGTAGAACTGAAACTATATTGAGAATAAGCTAATTCAATTATTAAATCTTTAGAATAGAAACCAGATAACCAGGGTAAACCTAATAATGCTATAGTTCCAACCAACATTGCGGAATAAATAAAAGGTAAAATTTTTATTAGACCACCTAACTTTCTAATATCTTGTTCATCAGCAGCACTGTGAATAATAGCACCAGCTCCTAAGAATAATAAAGCCTTAAAGAAAGCGTGGTTAACAACATGCATTAATGCTACATTGTATTGACTAATACCTACAGCCATAACCATATATCCTAATTGACTTATAGTACTGAAAGCTACTATTCTTTTTATGTCATTTAAAACTAAACCACAAGTAGCTGCAAAAAATGCAGTAGATGCTCCTAATAAAGTAATAACAAGTAATGCTGTGGGACTAAATTCTAGTAAAGGCGAAGATCGAACTAATAAATATAAACCAGCTGTAACTAGAGTAGCAGCATGTAATAAAGCACTAACAGGAGTAGGCAAAATTGTAATTATTTAATTATAAAAAAGAGAAACTTTTTGTAACTAAATAGTCTGTAAAATATACAGCAACGACTTTTCGTCATTGATCGGACTATATCATCCCTATAACAATTTATAGAGCTTCACGTATAGTCTCTGAGGATCCTACTCATATTTTTTTTTTGTCAAAATATTTTGGTTTCCTGCTGATTTTTCATTGTTATATCTTTAAGATTGTAACTATTTTAAAATATAAACTTTATTTTTTTAGCACTGTTTTAGTTAGTTTAACTGTTTTAATAGTACTTAAAGCTTTAGAAGTTTCCAGCATATAGTGAAGTTTAAGGAGGCCCCTTCATAATTTATTTTCCTAGTTTATATAAAAATGAACTATGCATGTGTGGTTCAACTAATTCTCGTAGTTTAGGCGTGCTTAATTTACTAATTCGAATACGATATTTATTAGTGGTTTTATTACGTACTTTAAGTGTTGAAACAATATCATATTTAAGTAAAAGATTTTTAAGTATAATACATTCTTCTTTAGTTAAAGATTCGCTACATAATATTATAGTTTGAGTACAACCGTAATTATCAAAGTACCCATCAACCATAATCCAATGAGATAAAGATTTAGGTGTGAACATTAGTTCAATACAATTAGGAACTATTTTAATAAATTTATTTTGAGCTGGTTCCCATTTGTACCAAAGTTCATGTAAACAAGTAAAAACAGGTGAAGCACTAGTTTCGAAAGTATATTGAGTAATAACTTGGTGGGTGCCCTTCATGGTGAGCTAGTTGTAAATTAGGATAAGGTACTAAATTACCAAATTTAAAATAAGAATAGACATTTTCACGTAAATAATCTAAATAATCTTTACTTGATACTCTCATAGTCATTTGATATCTAGCATTTCCACGAATGATACCGTTTTTAGTACGAGAACCAGGGCGAAGACTACCATTACCAAGTAAATTACCAGTTATGGTATATAAAATAACTTTAGGAACTGTTAGAAGAATTACAGGTAAATTAGTATCTAACTTAGCTATACAATCTAAATTAGTAAATGAATACAATGTATTACAACCTAAAAATAAATAATTTAGTAACATAAAAATATAAAGCATAAATAAGATAATAATTAAATTAAATTGAGCCTCCATAGAACCAGGTAGCCAACTATGTAGTCCTAATTGAGCACTTTTAGCCATAGCACCCATAAAAAGTAATAAACTTATTACAGTTATAGCTGTTTCGTTCATAATAGGAGCTAAAGAAAATATTGTAGAGTAATCTAAAGAACCAAACATTGCAAATAAAGCAAAAAAGCCAATACTTAAACCCATATCCATGGCAGTCAAATTTATCATGCAATTAAATTTTTATTTTCTTTTTGTGTTCATTCTATCTTTGATTAATTGAATTTTAGCTATACCTATAGGGCTTAGATGTTTACCTTCACTGATTAAAGTGGCAATTTCACAAAAATCTTGATAATCTAATTGTTTTATCCCCTGAATTGAATGGATTTTAAAAATAGGGATAATTTTATTATTTATGTCTACAAATTTACCCACTATAAATACTTTAGCGTTTTAACTATGAGAAATAACTTGTCCACAATTCAAATAATTAGCAATTAATTCTAATAATTTAGTATCTCTATGGTGTTGCGATATTTTAAATATTAATTGAACAAATTGACTTTGTTTATTTTTATTAGATTTTAAATTATTAACCAAAAAGCAACCTTCAGCGCTTGAAAAACCTGCAATCCAATTAGGATTTGGAATTTCAGTATAATTAATAATTGGACGAGGCACTGGTTTATATTTAATAAATTCAGATTTTTGCAAATCAGATAGACCTAAAATCATTGAGGCTCTAATATTAATAATTTGCTGTAGACCTGTTTCAGTCAAGTGAGCCTTAGTATTAATAAGATTAACAATTTGTTTAAATAATTTAAAATCCGCAGCTTTTTGAGAAAGTAATGTATAATTTTCAAAGTGTTGAATTATAATATTTGTTAAATCATGAATTGAATTTACTCTAAAGCTTACTTCGCTTCGATTGGTTTTACTAACGAAGATTCCGCAGGCAAAAAATTCTTGCAATTGTAATAATAATTTTATATCCCTATTGTGTAAAGAGATTTGAAAACTCGGTTTTACAAGCCAAACAACTCTGTCTTTTATCCGTTTATCTTTATAGACAGATACACTGAAAGAAGCTTCACCGTCACAAAAACCAGTCACAAACCATGGATCTAACCTAGTTTTAGTTTTAGTAGATAGAACTTGCGCATAGGCGCTGGTACAAAAATTTTCTTGATTTAATTGTTTAGAAAGGACTTTGATTTGATAATTTCTTTCGAAACCCATTAGAGTACACCTTAAGCTTCTAATTAGAAGTGCTAGAAGCCAACTACCGTCTACTCGTTGCTCTTTTACAACCACTAGGGCTGACTTAGATCCACGATATCCCATTTCATTTTCATTCATTTTAAGGCTTGTTACCGTACCCAGGGTATTAATCTGGCCACTCATATACTTTCGTATAAGGCTTGGTACCATAAATTTTAGGGGGTCCCCGGAGTTTGATAGTTTTAGGCACATTAGAGATATCCTACCTCTCAAAGCACCTACTCTGTTCATTGTTAGAGCTAAAATTGCTGCTTTATTAGATTGAATTCTAGTAAAATAATAATTGATTAATAAATATGAAACTATTCCTATCAAATCTTAAAAATAAAGAAATATTTTGTTTTAATTAAATATAGCTTATTCTTTATTTTCCTGTACAATGACTACCTATCAGGTTTTACGTCTTGCCCTAGCACCCTTTAAATTAAGGTGAAAATTTTGACTATACATTAAGCACCATTTCAGGCACCCGTTATTGATCTAGTCGATAGCGGTTTAAAATGAAACCGACGATCTTTAAATTAAGCTAATTTCTTTAATCGTTTTCAATAACGTCGCAAAAAATTAATTTTACCATCTCGAGATGGTTGTAAAAAATATTTTATTAATATCTTTTTTCTTTATTCTTCATTTTAATTTAATAAAGATTTAATTTTTTTACTATGATAAAAATTTTGATAATTAATTTTAATTTTAATTTATTTTTTAAATTTATTTTATTTAACTTCCTAATTTATAATACATTGAAGGGAGCATGTGACTTTTAACTATAGAAGAAAATAAGGGTACAGATTTACTATGAATATATAAAACATATCCTTTATTTAGACCTCCAACGTGACCCGTAGCAGTTAAATTATATTTTTTATAAAGAACATCACACAAAAATTGAACTTCCTTTAATGTAAAATTATTAGTAGCTATTCTAACACCAGACTCCAATTTAGAACCATCATCCATAAACCAAATAGCTAAGGCTAAAGGAGTTAAATATTCTTCAATATTCAAAGGCACTATTTTTACTAATTTATTAGTTTTAATATCCATATTGTAAAACATTTTGTGGAGCCAATTTAAACTACTAAACGTATAACTATTTATTCGATAATGGTAAAATATTTTGTTGTCTTTTTTAATTCTTGTGTGAAGTTTTGGTTTTTGAGGGTTACAATAACCTCTACTAGACAAATAATTATGAAACCACATTAAATATTCTACGTTTTTATTGGATTGTTCAAATATTATTCTGGTACCCATACCACTGCTTCTTTTTTCTAGATGCGTATCTCCTAATACTGATCCAATTATAATTGAAATTATATCAATATTATGAGGGCCAATTCGTTGATAGGAACTTAATTTACTTCCTTTTACTTTTTGATCTTTTATGGATATTAATCCGCCTAATAAATAAAAGTTTTCATTATTTTCAATAAAATTAAAAATATAAAATTTATCAAAATTATACCATTTGAGGCACTCTAAAATACCTTCCCACATTAAAGGTTTAATAATTGTTGCAAACATAAAGCCAAATTAATTAAAATTTAAACTTTATATAACATAGAAGGGTGCATGTAAGGTAAAACAATTTCTCTTAAAGGAATTTCTTGTTTAACAGGTATAACTATAATCCATTGACCAATAGTTTTTTCATAAACAAAATAATATAATTTAAAATTGTCTTTTAATACTTTTTGTAATAAAATAACTTCATCAAACGCATGTGATCTAGTATGAAGAATTGTTTGATTAGATGAAGATTTGCCACCATCATCCATGATCCAATAGGCTAAACTTCTAGCTGTAAGTAAATCTCCTATTATTTTAGGTATTATTTTTTTGCCTTCTTTATAAAATAAATCATAATAATAATTAAAACAAGGAAAAGTTAATGTTTTTAATTGCATCTGAGAATATACTTTACCTGTTCTGTTATCTGGTTTACGTATAATAACTGTAGACCCTTTACCTGTTATCTTATAAAATTAACTATAAATTTTCATTAAATAATAAGCATGATTAGGAAAAGACAGATCAAAGCGAACACGAGCATTATGATAAGGTTTAGGTCGTTCAATAAATGCATCACCTAACAATGTTCCTACTAAAATTTCTTTTTGTACACTCGTTAATTGTACTTGTGATTTTTCTTCTTCTGTCATACGTAATTTAATTTGATTGTTTACATCTTGATTTAATAAAAACATAGAATTAACAGAAACTAAATTATTATAGCTTAAATCAAAGTTACTTATTACAAAATTGGCACTATCTATTAAAAAGTAGCAACAAAAATTAAACCACTATTAGCACCTTAATTTCATAAAGTGATTGGACTATATCTTCATGTTATAGTCATTAACAAATTAAACTTTTAATTTTAATATTTTATATAGTATAAAATAAGTATAATTTAACTATAACAGCGTCACGTATAGTCTCTGAGGATCTTACCTAATAAATATTTAAACTAAATTAGAAAACCCTGCTGATTGTCCATTATAATATCTTAAAAACTTTTACTAAATTTATTATTTTTTTTTTATTATTTTGTTATTTACTTTATCTAACCTTTACATAAAATTTAGTATTTCAAGCTTTAGGAGTTTCCAGCATAAAGTGACGTACTTCAAACATATTACTATATTATTAGGCCGGGAAATTGACCAACAAACATTACAAAATAATTAGCCCCTGAAGCTAATAATATCATAAAAAAAGTGAATAATGATAAATAAGAAAAGAATCGTTGATTATGCATGGCCATCAAATTTATCTTGCAATTAAATATCAATAAATTTTCTACCCGTATTCATTCCAGATTTAAATTTTCTGATTAATTCTAATCCTTCAAGTGTTAGATGGTCCCCAACAACTATTATTTTAGCAATTTTACACTAGTCAATAAAATCTAATCTTTTTATGCAGAGGATTTTTTTCAAAAAAAGGAATTATTTTATTAGTAATATCTGAAATTTTATTTATTAACAAAACAACAGCAGGTTTGGTTGGAGCCCTCCAGGATTTTTATATAATTTACCTGAACCTAGATACTTAATTAAACATTCCATTAAAATTTTATCTCTTTCGTGTTGGCTTAATTTAAATATCATTTGCACTCGATATCCTATTTTATTTGTTGATTGACATAAAATTATAGCATCAAAACTTCCTTCGCCAGTGACAAATCCTGAAATCCAATTAGAATCAGAGATAGTTTCAGTATTGATGATTGATCTTTCAACTGGCAAAAAGTTTTTAAAATTAGATTTTAAAAAATCAGATAAACCTAAGTTCATTGATGCTTTAATATTAATTATTAAATTTAATTCTCCGATAGAAAGATGGGCTTTATTGCTCATTAGTTTAACTACTTCTTTAAACAACATAAAATCAGCTGCTTTTTGAGTTAACAAAGGGTATTTTTCTAAATGAGTAATTAGATTTATCAAATCTTTCTTATTATAAATAGAATAATTTACTTTTTTAAAGTTGAATTTTTGTATATTGAACCAATGCTACCCAAAAATTGCTGTATTTGTAATAATAAAGATAAGTCACGACTATGTAATCCCATTTGAAATTTTGGTTCAATACGCCAACCTGATTTATGGGTACTGCTTTTAGTTATTATGACACTAAATGAACCCGATCGGGGTCCCCGCCTATAAGACCAGTCCAAAACCTTGGACTTACTTGAGATGATAAATTAATGGTAGAAAAAATTTTTACTTTTAATTGTTTAGAAGGGTCTTTGATTCGATAGTTTCTTTCGAAACCCATTAGAGTACACCTTAAGTACAATGACTTCGATTGTAAGATATTGTACCAACTACCGTCTACTCGTTGCTCTTTTACAGATAAGTAATCTGACTTAGATCCGCGATTGCCCATTTGATTTTAATCTATCTTATGGCTTGTTACCATACAAGGGTGATTAGTCCAACCACTTATAGTCTTGTGACTATAGCTTGGTACCATAAGCTTTAGGGGGTTCCCGGAGTTTGATAGTTTATACCCTATAAATGTTTTCCCAAAACATTTAGCAGGATCTGAAGATAAATAATCTATAGAATATATATGAATTAAAGTAGATATATATAAAACAGGAATAAACATTGAACAATCCTAGTTAACCTGGCATTGATGTCTCCTCTAATAATTTTGTTAGAGGAATAGACATCAATAGTAGTTTAGTTACTCAGGGGTTATTGACCTCTTGGCAAAGGCTATCCACTATGCGTTGTGTTTTGTGCTAAAAATATTTCCCCCCTACGATCTCGCATTCGTTCTAGGATCCGACTGTACATTCGGACAGACATTTCAGCCTAACCCCGGTGAACCAGTCTGTAGCGACATCTATAACTGCCGACGGTCTTGAAGTATATTCTCATTAACCGTTAATTCACCTATTTGTATAAGCAAAGAATTGTTTGATTATAGTCTTGCTCAATTCCTAATAGCGATATCCTATGTTAATCTTAGTATTACTTCTTATTACAAATTAGCAATGATAATTGTTTATGATAGCTTTGTAATAGGTGAAGTGGATACTTAAACATGTGAATTCGATCGCGTATATTATTAAAATAAATTTATTTTGTGATAGAAGCTAATTAATTTAGCTTCTTGTTAAATTAAAGCTCTAGTTGTAAAAAGGTAGCAGTTTAGATCTAGTATTTATATGAAAGTTTGCTCTTGTGGTAAATTAATCTTTAAATAGCTTATTTTGTCTGCACGCCCCGTACTCGCTACGCAGCGAAGCCAGCAGCGCTGCTTCGCGCTGTCCAGTAAATACTCTTACTCTTTTGATAAAATGCTTTTTAATTGCTACATATCCATCCTTTCTTGTGAGGTCTTCTGTTGAATTGGGGGCGCTACGCTCCGCTAGGGCGAGGTTTGCATTAAAATCCAGATATTTACTTAAAGTATCCGGGTATAAGCCTACAATTTTAGCAGCTTCGCTTAAAGAATTAGCTAATATAAAAGACCCATACTCTGTTAAGATTACATACACACAGCAAACTAGTTTAGGTAGTATTTTTTTAGTTGTACTATCTATAACTCTTCCGTCTGGGAGCCGTATAACTGTAGGTTCAGCATTTAATAAAATTTCTAATTCTTCCAGAGTTAAAATTTTAACTTCTCCACTGTAAGTTGATAATCTAAAATTATTCATTGTATTTGATAATTTTAAAATTAAGGCTCTGATTTTCTCTATTCTATGACCACCTTCGTAAATAACTTTACAAATAATTTTAAAATCGTAAAAATCTTTCCCTTTTTTAGTTAAAAATTCCTCATTTTCAAAGAAAGGTATTAAATAATTATTCAAAACATTAATGTTTTGAATAATAATTGAGACAGTACTTTTGCTGTTAATAGTTCTAGCTTTTATTGAAGCTATAGCTATAATTTGAGTGTATTGAACTTTATATAAAGAAAAAGTATCAAAACCTAGAGAAGCTTCTAAGAATTCCTTTATTTTAAGCATTACAGGTAATTGTACTGCGGTATTTTCAAGACTAAAAATAGGTGTTAAATTATCTCTTCTTAAGAAAAAGGAGCCGTCTCCTTCAATGAAACCTAAAAGCCAACTTTTGGTTATTACAATTTTAGAATTTTCAGGCCTATCAAAAAGAATACGATTAGTATTCATATTATTTTTAAATCCTAATATGCGATCCTTTATGCTATCAGGATTAAAATTAGGAGCTCTATCAAAATATAACAAATAAGCTTCTTTAAAATCTAAATAATCAAGATACTTTGAAGTGTTTAAATTAAATTTATCGAAAATAGAGATTAGTTTAGAAATCTCTTTTTGTTTTGTAATAGTAAAAATACATTCGTCTTTATATAACCGAACACCCCCTATTCTTAATCGATCCTTAATAATTCTTAATACTTTTTCATCGTCTTTATGCAAAGTTATCTTAAACATGAATACAAAACTTGAGATAGACAACTTATTTTGTTTTAAAAAAGGATTTATGATAAAACACCCCTCAGCATCAGTAAACCCTACAAACCACTCTAAAAATTTAGAATCAATAGAACCTTTTTCATTTAACGAATCGTACCGGTTCAAAGTGGAATATTTCCTTATATTTGTTGTCAACCGTGTAACCTTATTTTGTGAGTTAGTGGAGAGAGGTCCCTCGACCTGGGCTTTGCAGACATAACTTAGCCTTTTTACAAAAAAAATAAAATTTATTTTAATAAATATCTTATACAGTTGGATTAATACCAACACAGCTCCAATCTCTACCGTTAGATAGAGAGCCAATAAATAAACTGTTAATTGATCAAATAGAAATTCCCAAGAAATAGACATAAATTCGGATTCAACCCAACTAATTAAATTAATTGAAACAGGAGAACCACAAATTCCTACTTCATAAAAAGCTATTGTAGCTAATAAAGATGAAAGTAATAAACAAGTACAAGTAATAAAATGTGCACCTGATACTCCTATTTTTCTACCCATTAGTCCTGATACTAATGAACCTAAAAAAGGTAAAATTAATATTGATAAATACATTATGATCTAAGTGAAATATTTCCTCTTAATCGATAATAAGCAACTAAAATACTTAAACCTATTACTGATTCAGCTCCAGCTATAGATATAATATAAATACTAAAAGTTTGACCTATATTATCATCAAAGCCAAAACTTGAAATTAATACTAATAATGTTACAGCAAGAAGCATAATTTCAATTGCAATTATCATTAAAATTATATTTTTTCTGTTTAAAATAAAACCTAAAATTCCTATTAAAAATAATGCCAATGCAAGATTCATTTTAGTTGCTTTTAAACCATAGGGGTTTGATATACTATAAAATTTTTTTAATTTTTTTTTTAAGATAATTAGAGTTATAAAAATTAATCTAAAAAACTTTTTATAAATTGTTTTATTATTACATTAATAACAAAAATTTTGCTGCTTTGCTGCTAAAAAAAACGCAATAAATTAAAGATATAACTTCTTATCTTATAAAGGATTCTCTTAAACATTTCAAACTTTAGAAAAGATAAGGTAAAACAAAAAGGGGATAAAGAGTTATAAATTAAATTCTAATTGTACAACCTAAAAAAATTTTTATTTTTTTGTTTATATTTAATAATTTTTATTTTTAATTTTTATCTTAATAACTTAAAATTTTATTTCTGGTAGTTAATTAACTAAAAAAAAAAAGCACGAATAAATATTATACTTTTTTATACTATTAATTTTATTTTCAAAGTCAATTTTCATCTCCATTGTAATATTCAATTAGATTTTGTTGGTTTACATTTTCATTTTCTATTTAATTTTCAATTTTATTTCAATTTCATTTTCTATTTGAGGATGATCTAAAAAAACTTCATCTTCGTTTTCAAAATCTATATGATTTAAATTAATTTAAACTTGATGGCTATTAGGTGTAATTACTGCATCTTCGCATTTTTGGAAAATCGTTTGCCATAAGGTGTTCATTATGTGGACAATATCTATTATTAGTTTTATAGTTTAAGATCGTAAATTTCAGCTTCTTTATATTGTAATTGTAATAAATTAATAATTGTCATTTTAGCCTTAATTACAAACAAATTTTAACCTAGAGTAGCTTGATCACTTTCTATAACTTCCTCAAACTATTCTATCTAACTCGACTGAGTAGTAACTAAAGTGTTATTATGAATAATAAATTTAAAATATTCTCATAAAGCCGGGTTCCTCACATCTGGTTATTTCTAAATAGTCAGCAATCAATCAATGCAAGATGAAAATTATTAGGATTGAAAAATTTAATAATATTAATATTATTAGTATTATTATTAACCAATTGATTATTATTGTTATTATTATTTCCCATCATAAAATTAAAATTAATTTTAGGTTCGAAAACAGAAGAATTAATAGCAATAAGCTCAGAATCAAAAAGATAATTGAAAAAAGAAAAAAGAAAAAGAAAAAAGAAAAAAGAAAAAAGAAAAAAGAAAAAAGAAAAAAGAAAAAAGTTTGTAAAATTAAGATTTAAGTTTAATTCAAGTAAACTTTTAAGATATTAATATAGTTACTAAAAAAACTATTGATAGAAGTAGATAATTTTTCGTTTAAAGTAACAAATCAAAAAGTAAAAACAAAATTAAAGTAAATAACATAAGTGGGTTAAAATAGATTCAAAAAAAAAACATAAAATATAAACAAGAATAATAATAAATATAATAATAAATATAATAATACTTATTATTACCTCCTATTAAACCAAAATAACTAATAACTTGAAATTTAACTATGTAAATATTAAAATCAAATATATATAATTAAACATAAATTGATAATAATACAAATTTCAAGTTATTAAAATTAATAAATTTTTTTAAGATTGTAAAGGTAGCATATTAAATGCATGAAATGGAACTGGACTTTTAACTGCCCATTCTATTGAGTTTGAAGTATGTGTTTCACTTGAATATATTTTACTTGAAGTAAAGTATGAAGGAACACCCCAAGGGTTTTCGTTAACTTCTTCACCGTTTATAAATAAGTCATAAACAATATATCCAAATAAAATAGTGGCCACAATAGAAATAAGAGAACCAAAACTAATTACTGCGTTCCATGCACTAAATGCATCAGGATAATCAGGTATTCTTCTAGGCATCAATTTTGTTATCATAGGGTAATTTAAACCCTATTTCCCAATATTACTATTGGGTTCAGATTAAGTCATCAATTATATAATTTGATAGTTTATAATTTTATATCTTAAATTATATAATTGTTGGGCGCTTGTATCGAGATTATTGTTGAAGTAACTCACTCGTTAATCGTTGAACTCGCTTATTACTAATTATATAAAAACAAGATAATACTTCGTAATAAGATAAGCTGCAAGTTAACCTATCTAAAGGTTTTTCTTGCAATTCACCCAATTTATCAAATAATATAGAAGAAAATTCTAATATATTACTGGGGCATAATCAATACTTTAATAAAGTTTTTGTCGGCTAAAAATTTTACCTTTATAAGGTAAACCGTTTTTAATACATTTAGCTAACGTATCAGTTCCCATATTAAAATGTCTAGCGCATTTTACAGTAGGAAACTCTCCAATGAAAGACATATCTAAAGAATTATAAACATATACTAATTTAGTTATTTTAGCTATAGTAGAAATAGTTTTTGTTTTACCAAATAAAGGATTATTGCTTCCACTCCTATTTTTATTTTGCATTTCTATAAACTCTTTAGATTTAACACGTCCATACATTGAATTTAATGAACCTGTTCGATTTAAACCTAATTCGGGTTTATATTCTTAACCCTTTGTAGAACCTGCTGTTTTTGACAAATTAATTACTAAATTAGGATAAATTTTAAATAAATTATCTAAATAAAATTGTTCTCGTGAAAGTAAAAATTCTTTAGAAATAGAACCAGTAGTTCCTAAATCTTCTAAAATAGCTAAAGCAAAATTATGTATACCATAATAATTAATATTATTATAAATAGGATAATTTCTTTTTAAAACACTAGGCCTCCAATAACTTAGTAATCTGGTGGATCCATTCCAAGTACTGCCTACATATATTTTGCCTGTAATAAGATTAATCCATTGATAAATAACAGATCGTTTTCTATTTTCTGAACCAATTATATTTCTATAATAATTTGGATTATCATAAATTCTTATTGGGGTATTAAACCATTTAGGTTTTATATGCGGTCCGTTTGGAAAGTTCAGATTTTTACTTTTTCTGTGTTTTAAAGAAATTAAAATAGGTACAATGTTATAAACAAGAACATTAAAACCAAACCCAAAATTAGGGTTACCTGGGTAGATTAAAAAATTATTTTTTGTTAATAAATATATAAAAATAATAATTAATAATATTTCATTAATTTTAAATATGACTTTATTAAAGTATTGTAAATTTAATTTACCCGCAAGACCTAAGAAGTGCATAGGGAAGAATGTTAAATTACTAAACAAATATAGAGTTAAAACTCTACAAATATCTTGGACTATATCTTAATTTAAACATTTAGAATAAATTTCTTTCGTGTAGTCTCTGAGGATCCTACTATTCAAAACACAAAACAAAATAATTATTAAAAATTTTTATTAATTTGTAATTGAAATTGGTTTCCTGCTGATTGTCTAGATATACTTAAGATTTTTACTATGCTTATTTATTAAAGTGGAGTACTTAAGCCTTATTAGAGTTTCCAGCATATAGAAAGATTGAATGGAGCTAATTTATTTTGTCTTTAATTATAGGAACAGATCGAATCAACCATTCTTCACCTTGTAAAATACAAAATTCATTAGTATCTAAATTTTTTTTGATTGTACTCCATCTAACTTTGAAAAAATTTTTAGCACCATTAATGGAAGGAAAAATTAATTCTTCATTTTGTTTATTATAACAAAATACAAAATGACCACCAATAACATATTGATAGGAATTAATTCCTTTTTTGCCTTTAGAATGGTGATTATGAGTACGATAAAAATCTTTAATAGCATTACTAATAGCTTTTTTAGTTTTAATAGAAGTAATGCTACCATATTTAGGGTGAGATTCTTTATTAAACAATTTTTTTAGTTTGTTAATTGTTTCTATAGAATGTTTAAAACCAGAAGAACTACCTGCAACTCCCAAAACATTATATTTAGGTTTATAATAATCTATCCATTTTTGTTCCAAATTTACACAAATATTTATATCTTTATCACAAAATTCTAGAATAGCTAAAGAAAAATTTTCTAATTTATATTTCCTCATTGCAAGAGAAATCACTATTTTTGTCTCTTTATTGGAATTGGCAAAATAAAAATGAGAAGACAATCTCTTAGCTAAATTAAGACTACTTCCTACATATAAAGCATTATTTATATTATTAATAAATAAATATACTCCAGATTTGCCTTTAAGAAGTTTACAAATATTTCTTTTGTTAGATTTGACATTCTCAAAAAATAAAATAAAATTGTTTTTAGATTTTTTTGACTCTTCAGGTTTATTAGACGACTGATAGCTTCTGATTCCTTTAAAATAATTAAATTTTCTTCCCTTTAAATTAACCCCAATAAATAATAACCAAAAATGCACTTTTGCTAAGAATTCATTATATTTTTTACCTATTATTTTAGGTACCCAATAATAGAAAGCAGCAAATATACCAAACACAACTCCCATAGATAAAACGTAATGGAAGTGAGCTACAACATAATAAGTCAAATTACCATCTTTAATACTAATTTATTGAAGATGGTTATATTTAATTTTTAAAACAATCAATATTGTTATTTTCTTTACAAAAAAAAAATAAAAATATTAAAAAATAAAAATTAGTTCTCATTTCACAATGAGGATCGGACTATCTCTTATCTAATTGTTAAACTAAATTAACGTTTGATTACCACGTATAGTCTCTACGGATCCTACTTCTATTTTTAGTGTTTGTATATAAAACACAAAAACTAACAAATTAGTTTGGTTTCCACGGTGTAGCCTTTTATTTTCGTAGTTAAGGGAGCACAGTAAATTCCCAAAAAAAAGATTTCACCGTTAGCAAAATATAAAAAAATTAATCAAAAAGAATTTATTATATATTACCGATAAATTAGTATGTCTAACTTATCATAGTGGTAAGACAGCACGACACTTATTTAAAAAGATTTTTAAATTTATTGAATGAAAGTAACTTTTCACCAATCAAAGGATATTTAATGCAATGTTCAATAATATTTTTCAATACAGATTTTTGATACACTTCTAAAGTCCAAAATTTATCGCCTACTTTTCTTATTTGAGTTTTAATATTAAAATGATCTTTAAATTTTTCCAAGATATATTTATCATTTTTCTGTCCTATAGAAAAAGAATGATTATTATGAGTATTTCTAATAGAAAAACAACCTTCTGCTTCTATAAAACCAGACAACCATTCATTAAAATAAGAACTATCAAAATCAAAATTATTATTATCAAAATTTAAATATTTGAATTTTCTAGTTTGTAAGTACCAATCAACATTATTTAATTCAAAAGATTTTAACACAAATGCTAATTGAGATCTTAATCTAGAAGTTAAAGGTGGGTAAGTTTCAAATATTTTGATTACTTTACAAATATGTTTTTTATTATTTACAACCCAAATAACAAATTTATCTTTTTCGACTAATCTTACATTACCTCCAATGTATAAAGCTATTAAATTTAACATTGATAAATTTTCAGGACAATTTTTAAGTTTTATTACTAATCTGTATTGAAGTCTTTTATATCTCCAATGATTAACTTGAATACTCCCATCCCCATCCATTAAACCTACCCAAAATTTTTTAAGGTAAAAAGGATCTTTTTTTATTTTATCGTGCACTGTTACATCTAAAGTAGCATTAGCCAATACAACTCCCGTTACACCTCCTAATACGAATAAAGCTAAAAATCCTAAAACAAATAATAAAGGACTTGTTATTCTTAAACTTCCTCCGTAGCAAGTAGCTCAGGGTTCGGCCTTCAAACTTTTCAGTTTCAGCTGACCTATCTTCTCGGTATAAAAATGAATTAAATTAAAACATATTTATTTATACCTATTTAGATTTTACTCTAAAAACCGTCACCGGTGAACTGGACCATTCCTTGTAACCCCATATATAAATGGGTTTTATTGCTTTAGTTACTTTTTTTAACAATAAAATTTTTAATTTATACTTAGGAGATCATGTGGCGTCTGGCCTCTACGCTTTTACACAACAGTTTCCAAATTGTGATTTAGTTCGACGATAGTCTTAAATTTATTTTTATTCTAAATTTAAGATTTCCCTCGAGTTTGCCACGTCAGAATTGTTAACAAATTTAAAGAGTTTTTACTAAAACCATAAAAAAATAATTAGATAAAGATAGCAATATTTGTTTAATGTTTAAATATTAAACAAAATATAATTAAATATAAATTAAACTTTGACAATATTAGATATTGCTATCATTTGAATTAAAATGTAATTTGTATTTCATTGAATTACACAAATAAGGCAAAAGATAAGGTTTTAAACTTTTCATAGATTTAGTCCCAATATAAATAGTAGGTAAATTTCTGTGTGTCTGCATATGAATACTACATTTTAAGTTAAATTTATATATTAAAATGCTAACAATAAATACTACTTCCTTCATAGTAAATGATTGTGTTTGTAAAATAATACCGCGAGAAGTTTTTGTACCATTACAACAAATCCAGTGGGCTAAAGCTTCATAAGTTAATAAATAATATAAATCCAAAGGTACTATTTTTACATTTTTATGGTAAAAAATATTATAATAGCAAGTAAAACAAGGTAAAGTTCTAGTAGCAAAATAAATACCTTTAAAATATTTATTGTCCAATTTAGTTACTTGTATTTGAGGATAATTTGAGCAATAATGAGAAAATTTATTGTAAACATAGAAAAAATATTCAATTTTGTCTATAGATTGTTTAAAAATTAACCTTGTATTACCTGATTTATTTATTTGTAACCAACCATCTGAAATTATAATACCCACTAAAATTGATTCTAGTTCATAAATTTTATCTGCTATACTTACATTGGGTATATTAACCATATGTCTGATTATTATAGTATACGAAGGGTACCCAACAGTACTTGACAGATTTGAACCAAATTTTACTAAATCTGTACATTTATTATTTGAAGGTAAGTAATTTTTATTTGCTCTAGGAAATCTATCTAATAAATTTAATGTTTCAAGATAATTTTTAACAATTCTGCTGGTCATATTTCTCTTGCTGAAGGAGAATGACAACCAAGAGAAAACTTTGATTCCAGTAGGAACAGCAATTACCATAGTGAAATAGCAGATTAACCCTCTTTTACTTAAATACGGTATAATTAACTCGTTTTAATTTTTTTTAAGTTAAAAAGATTAGTTAAAAAGCCTTTCCCGAACCGTACGTGCACCTTTCAGCGCATACGGCTCTCCACCTAAATTAAGTTTTAAAACTTTTTTAATTTAGGCTGTTTCCCTTCAATAATTTTTAGATAAAAATAATTATTATCTTTATTATTTACTACGGAAACTCCGTCAACCTACCTCTTTCAAAAGTAGGCCGATCCCAAGTTCTTATTTAAAATCCATAAATATTTTTTTAGGTAAAATTTCTTTTTGCTTTCGAAAAATTGGTTCTTAAAAATTGAATGCAGCTACTCATTCTCTTCAATTTTGTATTTTATACTACAAACTAATAAATGATAAAACAAAAAAATTTTGTTTTTTGTTTGAAATTTTTGAAACAAAACCCAAATTAAACTTTAAATTCGACAAAAGTATAGCTACCCACAAGCATAGGGTAAAAAAATTTTGTTTATTAATTTAAAATTTACTTGTTAGTATAATATTCGAACACCAAAATTTTACCATGAAAATCGTAGCTCAGAGATGACCATTTAACTTTAAGTGTTTAAAGTTAATAAATCTCTTTTTTAAACATGCTATTGTCAGTTTCAAATTACTTTGAATACCTAAGTTTAATGCTTTACGCCCTAATAAGTTATTTTATATAAAAATCTTTTAACAAAGTAAGGTTTAATCAAATGTTTAATTTTATTTATTTCAATTTTATTAATAAAAATTCTAGGTCTGTTATAGTCATAATGAATAGTTGATTTCATATTAAATTTAATTAATAATATATTCATTAAACAGACAACCTCTTTAATAGAGAAAGAATCAGTACATAATATGACACCTTTATTTCTTTTAGCACCAGCTCCCATTATCCAATGTGCTAAAACAATATAATTTATATAATGAAAAAGTTCAGGTGTTATACTTTTTACTTTATTGTCCTCAATGTAAAAAAGTTTATAAATTTCATTTAAAGATTTTAATTGTCTAGTTTGAAATTCTAAACTGTAAAATATTTTACCTCTTTTTAGTTTTGTTTTTAAATAAGGAAAATTTGAACAATATACTGATAAAGTACAAAAAACAAACCAAAGATATTCAAAATTTATTATACTTTGATGAAGACTTACCCTAGGATTCCAAAGGTGTCTTTTTTGAATATGACCATCACTTAATAATAATCCAATAATTATACTCTTATGATAATTAGTAATATGAATATTATCTCTTATTTGTTTAGTTAAAATACCTTTTTGTAATCTATAATAACTATTATTTTGATGATTCCATAATATTAAATCATTTTTGTTTAGATTCGGTAAAATATTTTTTGTTTGTGTTAGATTTTTAATATAATAATTTTTATTAGTTAAGAACTGCGGCGGAGTATTTTCTACTTTATGTTTATAAATAAAGAAACACAAAGCTATACTCAAGATTTTAAATAATGAAGTGGCGCACGTAGCTGCAGTGAAATAAGCTCTAGTCAAATAAATTGGACAGTATCTTAGTTTAATTTAATAAAAAAAAATTTTTTTTTTTGTTATTTTAAATGTTTTATAAAATATTTAAAAACTAAACTTCTTGCGTACTTGTCTCTGAGGATCCTTTAGTTAAAATACTTTTGATTTTTATTATACCTTTATTTTCCAAGTGTTTACCATTAGTTATCATTATATACACTTTTCGAAATTTAAGATAACTTACGTATTTACCTCCAAATAAATTATATGAATCAAAGTAACTAATTAGCAAAGCAGCTGTTTTATACCCTGAGCTATTATAACACCAAATCCCTGAACTATATTGAGATAAGTTACCCATTTTTATAGTATTATACAAAAGCTTTAAGGGGACAACGTCGTTTTGCATTAAAGAAAATTCTAATCTTACACTATATCCTGTTTTATATGTTTTACTTTTTACAACACTAATGTAAAAACAACCATCTGCTTGAGTAAAACCAGCTAGCCAAAAATTATCTAAGGATAATTTATTTGAAGGTGGTAATATGTTGTAATTAAAATCAACACTATAATTATGTTTAATTAATTGCTCATATTTAGGATTACTTACTAATTTTCCATTTATTAAAGATAATATAATAAATAAACCTTTTGCATTTTTACATATATATCTTACTGCTTTTTTGGTTTTAATTTTATAAACATTACCATAACCTATTTGTTTTTTAATAAAATAAGCCAAAATGATATCGCTTTCTGAAAAAGTAATATGCAATTGTTTTTTACCAAACCATCCACCACCTTCAATTAAACCAGCTAAAAAATAACCAAAATCATTTTCAGTAAAATTAGAATCACGTTTAGGTACATGTTCTGAAATTTTAGGCAGATTAATATATTTATTATAAGTATTTTTTGTTCTTGCCGTAGCATTAGAACTAAAACTAAAGTTTCCTGCTGATTGTCCTGATTTTAACTTTAAGTAGATTTTTCCTAACGCAACAAGTACGAGTGGACTACATAAACAGGAGTTTCCAGCATATAGCAAGATTTTTACCGTGAACACTAAAGTATCCACGTCAAGCCCTACTGTGAACATATGGTGCAAATTAAACTTTTGTTGAACATTTCTAAATAATCAAAACAATTACTTTAATTTACTTAAAAAATATAACCTTATTAATAAATAAAGTTTTTATAAAGTATGACCACAATAATTAAAGTATTTATAAAGTATGACCACAATAATTAAAGTATTACCACAGTAATTTTATTTAGGAGTCACAGTAATAAAACATGGAGTCACAGTAATTATAAATGGAGTCACAGTAATTTAGATGTAGTGATTATTTAAAAAATCAAAAGTGAATTGGACTATATCTTAATCTTTTTAATTTAATTAATTTATTTTTTGGTTAAAGCTGAACCTGTTTTAATATTAAGACTGTTATTAACATTAATAATTTTAGCTGTTTTACGTATTGTTTTAATACCTTCTGTACTTAGATGTTCTTTATTTAAACACATATTAAATACTTTACACCAATTAATAAATGATAAATTTTTTTTAGTTTTAAGAGGAAAAGAAATAAAATAATTTTGTACTGTTTTTAAGACAGGGTCCCCTACGAAAGAATCTACAGTATATCGGTAAACAATATTAGTTTTATTTCTAAGAGCTACTTTACCAAAACCAAACAGATCAAAAATATAATTTAGTATTTCAGCGTAAGCAGCATTTTTTTGGTCTAACATAAATCTAAGCATAACTCTATAACCAGTTAAAGTATTTTTACGTGTAAAAATGTTAACATTAAAACAACCCTCTGCGTCAGTAAAACCAGATAGCCAACTATCTGAAAGTGTAGGTAATGGTTTTATGAAAGTTGGTCCAAATTTCCATATTTCTTTCTGAGTTAAAACTGTTACCCAAGAAGAAAATTGATTAATACGGTGAGGAAGAACCAAATTATTGAAAAATAATAAAGATAAAATAAAAATTTCTTCATTTTTTGTTACTATAAAACGATGGAATCCATTTTTACCTTTACCTTGAGGATAAAATTTTACAACACCTAAACCTAACTTTGCTTGTATTTCAGAAAGTATACTACCTTCTTTTTGAGTTAACACAAACCGTAAAACTGGAGAGGTAGAATGTAAATTATTAACTAAAATAGCTCCACCCCCTTCAGTAAAACCTATAAACCAGGCTAGCCAATTAGAATCAATAGGTTCTAACCCTAAACGTTTACGTTCATAATTAAATAAATCAAAATTAAAATAAAAAGATTTATCGCGTGTAGTCTCTGAGGAACTCTTATTGTTTAGATTTCCTGCTGATTGAGTATAACTAGTAAAATTTTTTCTATTACAAGAATTTACTAGCGTTGAACTGTTCCAGCATATAGCGATATTTATTACCCCTACTTCACAGTAGAGGAGAGCCACCGGATGACTCCATACCATCATTCCTATAATACCAATTGAGAACATAGCATAACTGCAAATAGGTTTTAAAAAGTAGAACCCTTATTTTAATCTATTAGAATTCATTTCTAAAACTAAAGTTTTAATTATATCTAAACCCTCATGAGTTAAATGTTGTTTTGATTTAATAATACCCAAAGCCTGTTTAAAACAAATATAATCTTTATTTTTTAAATTCAAGATAGGATATAGATCAAAATGAGGTATAATTTTATATAATAATAAGTCTATATCTTGAACTACAAAATCACATCTTTGAGAAGAATTTGATCTAACATAAACAGTTCCACAATTAAAAAAGTTAGAAAATAATTTCAAAAGTTCTATATCTCTAATATGTTGTGCAATATGAAATCTACATGAGACTTGTTGTTTTAAAATATAACTATTTGATGGTCTGACTATTATAGAAAACCCACCATCTCCTGAAACAAAACCTGACACCCAATAAGGATTTAAATTTAAAGGTAAATTTACTTTTCCCCTTTTAACTGGCATTATGTTAGGATAATAATTGAAAACCTTTTTAGAAACACCAATATTTAATGAAGCATAATAAGTCAAAATAGTTTCAAAACCTGATTTATTTAAATGTTCTTTATTTAAAATAATTTGTATAACTTTAGACCAAAGATCAAAATCAATGGCTTTTTGTGTAATAAGAGGATATTTTTTAAAATGAGGTATGATTATATCTCTAATATATTTTATATTAGATACTCTATATACACAAATCTTTCTATCTACTCTTAAATATACAGCACCTACACCAAAAAAAGACTTAATTTGGTGTAAAATATCTACATCTTTAATATGTAAATTTATTTCAAAGGAAGTTCTTACTCTCCATTTGTTAATATTAGGTATTTCAATTATTACAGAAAAACAACCTTCTGCATCTACAAAGCCAGATATCCAATTAGGGTCTATTTTAATTTGACTTTTGCTATTTACAGGATTAGTTGAATACTTATTATTTTTTATAGATAATTTGTTTAACTTTTTAATTAATATCGACTTTAAGCTTTTTAAACTTAAGTTAATATTATTACTATTTGTTGGACTATATCTTAAACTTTCTATGAAATATAGAAAGCCCCTTCTTGTGTAGTCTCTGAGGATACTAAAATTAAAAATAACTTTAGCTTCCTGCTGATCCCTCATTGTTATAACCTTAACTTTGTTACTGTAAACAAAATAATTACTAGTATTTAAGGTATTAGATGTTCCCAGCATATAAAGAAGATTCACATAATAATTAATTAATGTGGGCCTAATTTTGACCATACCTATGTACCCAAAAATTGGTTTACCTGTGAAAGTAGAAATAATATGACTAACAGCACCAAAAGCTGGTAAAGCTAAGATATAACAATAATTTTGATTAATCGAATAGTAAAAAAAAAACAATATTATTAATCTATTCCAATTAATACTCAAGAACTTAACATCCTTGTTAGGACTTTATCTTAAATCACAGCCCCCGGGTGGGTTATTCTTAGAACTAATCTTTAGTTCTATTATCTGAACATGTTTTTTTTAGTTTAATTATTTTATCTAAACCATATTTATTTAAATGGTCCTTATTTTGAATAATTAAATATGCTTTTCTCCATTTTAAATAATTAACATGTTTACTAGATAATAAATGATAATGATCAAAATAATTAATGATTTTTTTAGCGGAACCGAAACTAGTAGAACCATAATAATACGTGTCCTGACTTTTTCTATAATAGATATTACCTCCTAAGAAATTTTTAATCAAGATCAAAATATCTTCTGTTTTTTGATCTATTTGAAAATTCAATCGTATTTCTGTTCTATTAATTCGATTAAGAACCTTAATTTGAAAACTACCATCAGCATCAGTAAATCCAGCTAACCAATGATTTTCCAAATTTTTATCTAAATTTAATTTAAAATTTATTGTTTTATTAAACTCACTAAAATTTTTGTGATTTAAAATATTTTTAATTATTTGATTAAATTTATTTTCAGTTCTAATTTTTTCATTTATTAATTTAATTACTTTTTCTATACCTTTTTTAGCTCCTATAATTAGTAAAATTGCATTTTTATTTTTAACTTTACGAACATTACCAAAGCCTAAACGGCTTTTAATATAATAGGCTAAATAAGCGTCTAATAAGTTAAATACAATCACTAATTGTTGTTTACTGCTAAAATGACCATCACCATCTATTAAACCTGCTAAATATTGACCAAATTCTACATCATTACCTGGTTTTAAATGAGTAGGCACATGAACAGTAACAGACTTAAGTTTTTCTGTAGTTTTTGCGATTTCGTTGCGTAAAGTCTCTGAAGTTCCAGTTTTGTTTATTTTATTTATTTTATTTATTTTATTTATTTTATTTATTTTATTTATTTTAAAATAATTAAAACTGTTACCTGCTGATATACTTCCTCGTTTTAACTTTTTTACTTTGTCTTTTAAAGATGGAGTATTTAAAACTAAATATTGAAGTGGTTCCAGCATACAGCAACGTTAAGAAGCCTATAAATTTGACTTCTGGATGCTTCTATTCTTAGAAAACCCCAAAAAGGGGTCAAAAACAGAATGGACTATATTTTCAACTTATTCCATTTTTTTGTGAAAGTTAACCAAGCCCCAAAATGAATACTTTCAGGTTTAAAAGCTTCTAAATCACATAGATTATAATAATCTTCTATTAAGAAAAACCGATGAGATTTATAACTTCTACATTTGTTTTTGAAATAATTTTGAACATCGAGAATCTCTTTACGACTTTGTATAGACCACTGATAATAACCATTTTGACTGCTATCAAAATAAATATTCCCACCTAAAACTTGTTTAAACCACTGAACATCTTGTAATTTTTTATTGGTTACCTGAATACTTAATTGTGGACGTTGATTTTTCATGCTAAATCTTATCGTACCATCTGCATCAAAAAAACCAGCAAACCAGTGGCTAGAAATATTTAAATTTACAGGGTCTAGTAAAGGTATATTAAGATGAAGACAAATAAGATGTAATTGCATAAGTCTTGTTGTATGTCGAATGTGACCATTTATACAATGAATAAGTTTGATCATACCTTCTCGATTATGTAGACGATAACGGTACGCTTTAGCTCCACTTCGCATTTTTATACTTCCACCTAATTTATCTTGTATAAAACGAAGAAGAGCTAAATCTTCTATATTCATTGTTATCTCAAGGCTAGTGTAACCTTTTTTACTTAATTGTAAACTACCATCTCCGTCTATCACCCCTGCTAACCATTCACAAAATTTTTTTGGATAAGTTGCTGTGCATGTAGTCTCTGAGGTTCCTACTAAACCACTAATAAAGTGTCGTTGGTTACCTGCTGATTGTGCTGTATTTATTACATTTTTACTATTACGGGATTGACTACTAATAAGTAAACCACTTATGATTATAGTAGTAATAAAATAAACCGAACATTCCCAGCATATAGCACAGTTCAGATTTAATTTTGAACCTAAATCGGGCCATTGTTGACCAAAGAACCCTATTCTTCTCAAATTTAAATTTTATTAAGCCTTAGTTAAATTTGAATTATACATAAGCTAAAAAACAAAAATAAAGCAATATAATACGATAATAATAATTATCGGAAGAATACGACTGTACATTAAGCACTTTTTAATTAGCAATTAAAATTTTAAACTAATAGTTTAAATATAAAAACAGTAACTAAAAAGCACCCACCAGTGAACCAGTCTGTAGCGATTCCATTCTTTAATAATAAAAAATATAAAAAACTTAGTTTACCTAATATACAAAAATATAACCAAATAGTATATAACTTGCTTATTTACATTGCAACTATTTAAAGCTAAAAAAAAAGTAGATACTAGAAGAAACAGTTAAATATAAATTTAAAATAGAAGGCACCGACGGTCTAACTTAGGCGAGGTTTAACCGTTTTCACTGGCATTGCCAAACAATATTAAGAAATAATTATGTTTTAACTCTTTGACAGGAGTTAAAAAAATCTTTATATTGGACTAGAATATGGTACACCATTCATTAATTATAATGAAATGTTTACTGATTAAGGTCTTATAAAACACTTTATTTAGAACATCTGCCTTAACAGCTTCAAAACTTACGTTAAACCATACCCTGTTTTCCTATTTTTTTTACATTACTTACTTTTTCGTTTAATAGAGTTAACTTTTTTAGCCATTACAATTAAATCTTTTTTTAGTAATGGATCTAAATGATCTTTATTAACAATTTTAGCTTGAATTTTTTGCCATAAGTCTAAACTAAAAGATTTTTTAGTTTTAAGTTGAAAATTATTAAAATAATCATACAATTTATAACAATTATTTTTACCAGATAAAATGTAAGAATAATTAGATTTAGCTGAATGTCCTTCTATTCTTCCAGCTTGAAATAATAAAATTAAATGACTTAAAACAGGTAAATTTTCATCTCCCTTTTGAGAGACTATATATCTTAATCTGAAAGCATTTGAAGGTTTACTTAAAAAAGAAACTGTAAAACAACCTTCGGCATCTGTAAAACCAGATAACCAACTGTTAGTTAAACTAGGTAAAATATTAGAGTCAATAAATTTAATTATTTTAACTTGACTTTGTTTAATTGAAGGTATTTTGATTTTACCTTTACAAATTTTCTTATTAAAATTATCTAAAAATTCTTTAAACTGTAATTTTCTGGAAGGTAAAATAATATTACCATTAAATAATAATATTAATAAATATATGTTAAGAATGTCTTGAACAATAAAACGTGAAGTTCTTATACCTTGTTTGATTACTTTACCAAAACCAAGAGTATTTTGAATTAGATTTAATATTTTAATATCTTCAGTAGATTGAGTAACTACAAACTGTAAGCTATTATTTTTTGTTTTAGATATAACAAAAGACCCATCGCCCTCAGTAAAACCCATAAACCAAATTAAAAAATCATCTTTAATTTTATTGAGAGCATCTTCACCATAAATTAATTTATAATTTTCCTTAAAATTATTGACATTAAAGCGAGTTATTCTAAAACTTGTATCAGAATCAATTAATAATGGTAAACAAGCTAATAAATTAGTAGTAATGTAAGGTGTTAAGAAAAGATGTTGATATAAAACCGGATCACCTCCTCCAGCAGGATCAAAGAAACTAGTATTAAAGTTTCTATCTGTTAATATCATAGTAATACCCTTAAATCTTGATTTACTGGACTAGGTCCCATGATTAAACAATAAAAATAAGATATTTATTAACCTAAAAAGGGGTTAAATAAAATAATAAAAAAAAAATTTTTTTTTTATTTTGTGTGTTTTTTTATTTTTTTTTATTTTTTTTTATCATTAAATCTCATAAACCTTTAATAAAATTTATTAAAATTAAAATTATTTTATTAATCAGGTTTAAGGTAAATTCTCATACATTCTCATGTATGTTGGGACTATATTTTATTTATCTAAGTTGTAAAATTTGTTTAAATGATTCCAATTAAACTCAGTTCTATTATTATTCATTTTCGATTTAATCAAAATAATATCTTTAATAAAATTATTAGGTTTACGAGAGCTAGATTTAAAATAATCTAATACTTTAAGCCAATCCTTGTAATCTAAAAACTTACTACTAAATAAAGGGAAAGAGTCTAAATAATTTTCTAAAATTAAATTACCTTTTAAACTAGTTGTTCTTACTCTATATTCAGAAGAAGCCCTGTTATTTCTAATACTTTTTACATAAGTAAGTAAAAACATAGCTATAATTTCTAAAAACCCTAAATTATTATTTCCTCTTTGATCTATTTTTCTTTGATTTAATTCAAATTTACATTCTACTTTAGGATATTTGGAAGTTGTAGTAGCTCTTACTGAAAAGTGACCATCAGCATCTATTAAACCTGATAACCAAGCATTAGATCCCAACAAACTATTATCTAAAGGTTTTTTATTGATATGAAGATCTTTAAATTTATTATTCAACCAATCAATTAAATTCCATAAAGCATAAATCTTAGGTGTTCTCATATAACCGTTAATTAAAGAAGAAATTAATAATAATCCATCAAGATTATTAATAGTTAAAATATATCCATTAACCCCTTTCTTTTTATTGAGAGATCCGTGTTTTAAAATTTTTTGAATCATCAAAGCTAAAGGTAAATCTTTTAAGTTAAATACAATTTGTATTGAAGGATAATTAATACAACCTTTAACAGATCTTGGTGTTTTAGGTACTACAATAGTACCATCACCTTCTATTAAACCAGCTAAATAACTACTAAAATTTAAGTTAAAGATATTTTTATTAATTTTGTCTAAGTCTTTAAAAATAACTGAGTCTAATTTCAATTTTTTATTGCTATCCTCAATAGAAGACGAACAAGCTAAAACATTACAACAGATAAACTCCAACGTATAGTCTCTGAAGATCCCTAATAAATTCAAATTTAATAGGTTTCCTGCTGATTGTGTAAAATTTAAAAAACTTAAATCGTACATTTTCCAGCAAATAGTTGGATTTAAAGCCGGCAGTATTAGTTTACCGGCTAACACAGGTAATGTAAGTAATAATAATATAGCTGTGACAAAAATAGACCAAGCGAATAGAGGTAATTTATGTAAAGACATCATTTATTTATAAACTTTCATTTATAATTGGACTATATCTTCTCAGTCTTGTTACTTAAAACAAAACCTTGGCTAACGTATAGTCTCTGAGGATCCTACTTTTATATTGGTAAAGAAAAACATTTATAAACCAAAATAATTTGGTTTCCTACTGATTATCCATTGTTACATCCAATTAAGATTTTTACCGTGAATGAAAAAATAAAGGTACTTAAGGCTTTAGGAACTTTCAGAATACAGTTAGCTTTAATAGATTTCTATTATGAGAGCAAAATATTTATTTTTTAAAAATAAACTAAATCTAAACCTAAGGCGTGTCATATTTTCCTTTTTACAAAATACTTAATAACAGTTTTCAAAAAAAGTTAACAAGACATTGTAGTTTTGTTGTATTCTACTAGGGTTATAAAAAAAAAATAAACTAATAATTAAATTGTTTAATTTGTATCAATTTTTACACATAATTTATAATACATAGAAGGCGTAAAAAAAGGTTTTATTAGATTTATAATTAAAGTATTGTATTTAGCCGGTATAAATATTCTATTTTTATATAATTTACCAGATACTGCAATCGGTCTAGCTTTAATATTGAAATTTATATCCAGTGCATTAATTAATAATTCAATTTCTTGATTATTAAAATTTTGGGTATTTAAGAAAAGACCTTTATGATAACTATGTCCATCATCCATTATCCAAAAAGCAAGAGCAACATCTGTAAGTAAATTAGTTATATCTTTGGGTATAGTTTTAACTCTCTTATTTTCAATTTCAGAATAAAATTTTAAATTAAGATCATTAATATTAAATTTATCATTAAATTTAGTACTTAATAATAATGTATAATTTTCATAATGCTTATTGTATCTTACATCTAAATATTTTGAATAACTAGGAGATCCTATAGTTAACCAAGGTTTAAGAATAAAATATACAAATGCTAAATATTCAGCGTGAACAACACTTTGTTTATATTTATAATAAGATCTACCTTTTGTAGGTTGTGCTATACAACCATCTCCTAATAAAGTTCCTACTATAATACTATCAATTTTTGTTTGTAAAATTTTTAATTGAGTTTCAGTTATAACATGATTATATTTAGTATGATCAAATTTACCAATAAAACTACTAGACGTCATAACTGTTAAATAATCAAAATTATCATTAACGTTAAAAATTTGAAGTGATAAAAAATATTTTAAACATGTAAATATAAACACAAATTTTAATAAATAAAAACTACAAAATAAATTAATGGGCACAAAACAATTGTCTCCAAGTAATTTGGTAGTTTTTGGTAAATAAAGTTCACCTGGTGCTCTCATATTTAAAACTGTAGCTATAAAATTAATAGAACCTAACAGAGAAGAAATTCCAGCTAAGTGTAATGAAAAAATAGCTAAATCTACTGAAGCCCCTGAATGTGATTGGATACTAGCTAATGGCGGATAACTTTTAAGTTGGTAATCTCATACAGATTTTATTGTAACAAATTTTAATTCTGTATTATCATTACACTCTCTAATTCTCACTAGAGATCGGACTATTCCTTCATCTTATTTAAATTTTATTTTTCAAAAGATTCTAAAGATTGATATTTAGTTTTCATATATCTAATTTGATTTCGAATTCTATCTAAAGCTAAAAAATTTCCTTTGTATTTTACATAAGATCTTGCCCAAATTCTATATTCTAAACTTTTTATACCTTTCATAGAATTTTTATAAAAAGATATAATATTTTCAATAGCACGAGAATTAGTAGTACAAAGTGAATAATAACCTTTGTTTTTTAATTTTACTTGAGTATTAATATGTAATAAATGTTTAATTGAAATTAAAACTATTTCATCTAAATTTTGATTAATTTCAAAAGCATGAACTATTCTATTTTTAGATTTTAGAACTAAATAAAAAGAACCTTCAGCTTCTGTAAACCCCACTAACCAAGATTTACTCAGAATTTTAGAAGAAAACTCATAACTAATTAAATTTTTAATTGTTAAAATATCTTGCCCTAAAACAGTAAAAACCGGCGAAACATAATTAGTAGGTATAGGAACATTAATTTCATTAATAAGTTTATCTTTTTCTATATTAGTTAAATTTTTATTAGTTAATATTTCATAGGCTTTTCTAAATTTAATATAATTAAAATATTTACTTGTTAATAAAGGATATTTATCAAAAATAGGAAAAATAATTTTATTTAATGTCTGTAAATCACGAATCCTAAAATGAGCTATTTTGCCACTTTTTTCAACGTATATACTTCCTGCTTTTAATTGTTTTTTAACAAAATGTAAAACTTTTAAGTTATATGTACTTTGACCTAATTTATATGTTAAGTTCCAAGTATTATTTTGGCGAATGATTGAAAATGAACCATCACCATCTGTAAATCCTACTAACCACTGAGAAAATAATTCTTTATTTTCTGATATTGAATTTTTATTTACACTGATCTTTTTATGTATCAAAATATTATTTATATGTTCTTTAGATAAATTTTGTAATTCAGAAAAAAAATTTAAAATAAGATGCTCTACGTATAGTCTCTGATGGCTAAAATTTACTAAAATAGTTTTAACCAGGCGAGTAATCTCCATGTTAGTAACAATTTTTCTATCTTGTTTAAAACAAGATGAGCTTTTACCTCCGATTAGAAGAATTTTCTCGCATCGAGTAGAGTTTATATATATTATATCACTATAATAGGACAGCTTATCCAAAACTAATAATTCTTGATTTAGTAGTAAAACTACAACTGTCCAACCTGTACCAGCTCCGTTTTCTACTAATGCACTAACTAACAATAAAATTAAAGAAGGTGGTAACAACCAGAATGAGACATTATTTAATCGTGGGAATGCCATGTCTGGGGCACCGATTAAAACAGGTAACATATAGTTCAATAATTCATATTTTTACAAATATGTTAGGACTATTTCTTCAGGTTAAAAAAATTTTTATTTTTTGTTTTTATTTTTTGTGTTTTGTTTTAACCGCACCACGTATAGTCTCTGAGGATCCTACAATAATTTAAATATAAATATTTTTATATTTATAAAAAAAAATTTTTTTTTTATTTATTTTGGTTTCCTGCGAATTACCTATTAATTAAAAATTAAATTTAATCCAATCTTTTTAACTTTAATATTAATAAATTATACTTTACAATTTAGGGTTAAATTTAAAGAACTATAATTTATAGTGTATTATTTGTAAAGGAAATTTAAAAATTTTTAAATATTCACATTAATTATTAAGACCACTGTACGCTTTTTAAATAACTAACTATTTTAAAGAAAAATTTTTAATTTTTTTATCTTTTGTTTTAACTCTTTTTCTTTTGAGAGTTAACTAAATTAAGTTTTCAGCAATACTATAATGTGACTTTAAGGCTTTCTCGCAAATAGTGATGTAATAAGGTTGACTTTACAGTCTACCACGGCAACTATATTACAATTTATTTTAATTTAATTTAATCTATTTTTGTTAAGTAACTATTTTTAAGGTGATCCCAGTTGTATGTTGTACGAGTTTTATTAAAATTTTGTCTTACTTTAATTGCCTCTTCTACATAATAATTAGGAAGGTTTTTAAGATTAGAAGTTTGATTAAAATTAGTTTGTTTTTCTAAAACATATAGCCAATCTTTATAATCTAAATATTTAGAAGACAATAGAGGACAAAATGTAAAATATTTAACAATTTTGTTAAGACTATTTTTATTATGAGCTATAACTGTGTAACTAAAAAATTGTTTATCGTTGAGATTTCTATTTCTGCTATACACATTAACACCTAAAAAATTAGCTATCTTTGACATAATTGCAAAAAAACTAGTTTTTTTCCCTTCTGAATCTAATCTATGATAAGTTTGTCTTATTTCCAATTGATAATATAATTGAACTCTTGTACTGTTTTTACCCGATCGTTTATGAATGTTTATAGAAAAATTACCATCAGCATCCGAAAATCCAGATAACCAAGCATTGCTATCAATTGGAGAATTATCTAAAGGTTTTAATTCTAATTTATAAATTTTAGATAAAATTAGTTTAGTTTTTAGAAAGCTACTTGATTTATTTTGGTCAATATATTTATTTAGCCAATCTATTGTACGTTGTAAAGCTTCAATTTTTGGTGTTCGCATTTTACCGTTTATAAGTTTAATTATAGTAAAAATACTAACAATATCTTGAATTTGCCAAAGAACGTAACCTCTATTTGGTTTATTATATATTTTTCCACAATTAGTTATACTTTGTAAATATTGTGCTAAAGGTAAATCATTTTTTTTGAAAACAATAATAATCATAGGGAAATATTTTTTAGCTGTAGAATCTTTGTCGTGTATAGCAAAAGTACCATCACCTTCAATTAAACCAGCTAAATAAGATCCTAAAGCATCATTATTTTTATTTGTTTTATTTTCCTTATGTAAACTTTTTAAACATTTACTATTACTTAAGTTAATTATAGTTTCTTTTGTATTTAACTCGCTTAAAGAGATTAAGGTAAACAAGTATTTTAGTAAACATAATTTTTGGGTTTGATTTTTTGTATAGTTACTATTTAAATTTAAATTAAATTTATTTTTGTTACCAAAACCACCTACTAAAGCAGGCATACTGTTAATCTCTAATATTTCTAATAGAGTTGGACTATATCTTTATCTATTTACAAATTTTATAGATATCTTGCTTGTAGTCTCTGAGGATCCTTTTAAATTTAAAAAAATTTTTTTTTGTTCTTAAATATAATTTTAATTAGAAAAACAAAAAACCAAAAAAGTATTTGTTTAAAAATTTTTTAGTTTCCTGCTGATAACCCAATTTATTTTTAATTTGCTATTTGTTACTCAAAATAAAATGTAACTATTAGGGTGTTCCAGCATACAGCAAGATCTAAGTTACATATTTCTATATAACCCGGCCATGCCTTTTTAGCTTTATATTTCTATATTGAAATGTGTTTTGACCATAAAGAATAACATTAATATACCATGAGCTGTAATTATTACATTAAATAATTGATGATCACCTTGTAAAAATTGTACACCAGGTGCTGCTAATTCAAGTCTAATAATCACAGAAAAAGCAGTTGCGATCAACCCTGCAAAAAGACCAAACACTAAGTATAGTGTACCAATGTCTTTAGCATTTGTAGAGAACAGCCATCTAGTCAT